AGTGATTCTTTGATTAGAATCACTAAAAATAAAATATCGAAAGCAACCAAATAAAAATCATTTTAAAAATAATTTCCAAAAAAGCTTAAATAAGAATTTCCATTGTAGCAAATAAAGAAAGTGTATAAAAGCAAAAGAGAATTTATTGCACTACACGTTTTCTTTTAACGAATCAGAACAAATGATGATAAAGCAAAAATAATCGTTAGACGATCAACTAAGTAGAAGTTATGCATAAAAACTTTTCGTACTTTGCCAGAAATGAATCATTAAATAAACAAGACCGAGACTCAACAGCATAAAAAAGTGGACTAAAGCGTTATTTGGCGAACCGGTCTGAAGAGTGATTATAAACCCGACTATAGTTTTTAAATTGTAGAGGATTTTCGAGAACCCTCTACAATTTAAAAAAGAATTAAAAAACGACTTATCCGTTAACTGAAGGAGCTTCTACAGAAGCTAAATCTAATGGGAAGTTATGTGCATTACGTTCGTGCATTACTTCCATACCTAAGTTAGCACGGTTGATGATATCAGCCCAAGTGTTAACAACACGACCTTGTGAATCAACTACAGATTGGTTGAAGTTAAATCCGTTTAAGTTGAAAGCCATTGTTGAAATACCTAAAGCAGTAAACCAAATACCTACTACTGGCCATAAAGCTAAGAAGAAATGTAAAGAACGCGAGTTGTTGAATGAAGCGTACTGGAAGATTAAACGACCAAAGTAACCGTGTGCAGCAACGATGTTGTAAGTTTCAGTTTCTTGACCGAATTTGTAACCTGCGTTAGTAGATTCGTTTTCAGTAGTTTCACGAATTAACGATGAAGTTACTAATGAACCATGCATTGCAGAGAATAATGAACCACCAAAAACACCTGCAACACCTAACATATGGAATGGGTGCATTAAAATGTTGTGCTCCGCTTGGAATACAATCATGAAGTTGAATGTACCAGAAATTCCTAAAGGCATACCATCAGAGAAAGAACCTTGACCAATTGGGTAAATAATGAATACTGCAGTTGCCGCTGCTACTGGAGCAGAGTAAGCTACAGCAATCCAAGGACGCATACCTAAACGGAAAGATAATTCCCACTCACGACCCATGTAAGCACAAATTCCTAAAAAGAAATGGCAAACAATTAATTGGTAAGGACCACCATTGTATAACCACTCATCTAAAGAAGCTGCTTCCCAAATTGGGTAGAAGTGTAATCCGATTGCATTTGATGTTGGGATAATCGCTCCTGAAATGATGTTGTTTCCGTATAATAAAGATCCTGAAACAGGCTCACGGATACCATCAATATCTACTGGAGGTGCTGCGATGAACGCAATAATGAATACAGATGTTGCTGTTAATAAAGTAGGGATCATTAAAACTCCAAACCATCCGATGTATAAACGGTTGTCTGTGCTTGTAATCCATTCGCAAAAACGTGCCCATAAAGTCGTATTTTCACGACGTTGTAAAATAGCTGTCATAATTCTGTTTGATTTTTTTTATAAGTATAGTATATACTTGTTTCCCAAACTTTTTAGTTAAAAGCTGTTAAAGATATCATATCAAACTTCTTTCAATAATAAAATATAAATAGTTTTATATTAAATTTATAACAAAAATTATTTATATTCGTTGTTTAGATCATCGAATTGACAATAAAAAATTTTTTTATAGAATATTGTTCATAAGTAAATCCTTAGTAGCTCAATGGTAGAGCAATCGGCTGTTAACCGGAAGGTTATAGGTTCAAATCCTATCTAAGGAGATGTCAATAAGTTATTTTATTTTTATGTGTGCTCTAGTTGATCGAACTAAAAGAAAATTTCAGTGGAGTCATTTTTTTTATCGTCTCTATAAAATTCAGAAAAGTCTTACACGGCGCCAAAATACATCACGCAAGGTTAGAAATTTACAACGTTTGATTTTAACTTCTTTTTCTTTTAAAATATTTATAATCAGTCAGCTATTAAAAAATTCTTTTATATCTACTAACAAATTTGTAAATAATTTTTTAATTTTCCAGTCGTGTCAACCTGCGTATTTTAATCAAATTTGGGAGTATAATTCATTAAAATTACATATTTTATTTCTTAAAAAACAAACCTATTGTGAAAAATTAATTATACAAATACAACAAATTTTATGGGTTTTAGCTTGTTTACCGATTCATGAAAGACTATCTAAACGTTTAAATTGGGAGGGTCGAGTTTATCAAAACAGTTGGCATTTTTTAAGTTATTTGAAATATATTCTTCAAGCAAATAATATTCAATGGGTTCATTTTTGTAAATATCGCTTTTTATTTTCAACACAGATAAAATTATGGCTATTAAAAAATTTTTGGATTGAAAAAAAATTTTTAATAAACTTTTATTTTCAAGAGCAATCGAATATTTATCAAAAAGAACAACTATTACTTATACAAATTTATTCGATTTCATTTAAGCGCTTGTTAAAATCTTTTTTTTTAATTTTCTATTTTAAACTATTAAAAAAAAAAATTATTCATCAAACGTTTTTTATCCATAATACAAATCTATTAATTGTTTGTAGTATAAATTTTTCAGATAATTATATATTAAATAATGTTAAAAACATAACTCGTAATCAAAAAAATTTTAAATTTCAGTCAATTAATACTTATTTACTTGAACAAGGATTTAATTTATATGGTTGGAAAATTAAAAAATTGAAAAATAACTTAATTCAGCAACCAAGCTTTAAAAATATTCAATCGCATCAATTAGAAATTAAAAGATTTCTAAAAAATACGGGCAATTTTACTATTGATCAAGTGATTTTTTATTTAAACCAAAAAATTAAAATTTGGCAGAAAATTTATTTAAAAAAGCCAGCAAAAAAGCTACTTGAAAAAAAATTAAATAATTATTTATTTTGGAGAATTTGGTATTTTTTAAGAAAACGTCATAAGACAAAAGGGGCAAAATGGATTTCAAATAAATACTATATTAAGAAAACTAACAAAAAATGGATTTTTTATACAAATAATATTCGCTTAATAGCTTATAGCTCAATTTATTTAGACTCAAAACTAAAAGCTAGTCAGTTTAAAAATTTATTTTTAGAAATGGAAAACCCAAATTAAATGATGCGCATTTTGAACACTTAGAATAAGAAAATTTTTTATTCCATTAATTAAATAAAAGTGAGCCCATATGCTCATACTTATAATCACTTTTTTATCTATGATATTGGAAGACACACAAAAACAACAAGAGAGACCCATTTTCCCATTTACGGCCATTGTTGGTCAAGAAGAAATGAAATTAGCCTTATTATTGAATGTTATTGACCCAAAAATTGGTGGAGTTATGATTATGGGTGATCGAGGTACCGGTAAGTCTACTACTGTTCGTGCTCTTGTAGATTTACTACCGGAAATTAAAGTTGTCGCTGAAGATCCTTTTAATTCAGATCCTATGGATCCAGAATTAATGAGTGAAGAAGTTCGACAAAAATTGAAAAATAATGAAAAAATCGAAATTATTTCTAAAAAAATAGAGATGATTGATTTGCCATTAGGAGCTACAGAAGATCGGGTTTGCGGAACAATAGATATTGAAAAAGCGCTTACGGAAGGAGTTAAAGCTTTTGAACCTGGCTTACTTGCGAAAGCCAATCGTGGAATTTTATACGTTGATGAAGTGAATTTATTAGATGATCATTTAGTTGATGTTTTACTAGACGCGGCGGCTTCCGGATGGAATACAGTTGAACGGGAAGGTATTTCAATAAGTCATCCAGCACGTTTCATTTTAGTAGGCTCAGGAAATCCTGAAGAGGGAGAACTACGACCTCAATTATTAGATCGATTTGGGATGCATGCACAAATCGGAACCGTAAAAGAGCCAGAATTACGTGTACAAATTGTTGAACAACGTACCGCGTTTGATGAAGCGCCTTTTTCTTTTCGACAAAATTATGAAGACTCTCAAAATCAATTAATAAATACTCTCGTAGAAGCCCGAACGGGTTTAAAAAAAGTAAAAATTAATTATGATTTTCGTATTAAAATATCTCAAATTTGTTCTGAATTAGATGTTGATGGACTACGTGGTGATCTTGTGACAAACAGAGCTGCAAAGGCTTTAGCTTGTTTTGAAGGAAGATATGAGGTTACTCCTGGAGATATTTTTCGAGTAATACCTCTTTGTTTAAGACATCGTCTTAGAAAAGATCCTTTAGAAACGATAGATTCCGGTGAAAAAGTTCAAGAAGTATTTAAAAAAATTTTTGGCGATATTAATAATTAATTCAGGTTAACATAAAAATTTAATGAATCAAAAAACTAATATACGACGATATAAAATTATTGGTGCAAGACGTTTAAGTAATTATTGGTGGGCTTCCATTATTTGCTTTGGATCTATCTGTTTTCTATTAACTGGAGCCGCTAGTTATTGGAGTTCTAAAATTTTAATTTTTGGATCCGAAAATATTCAATTTTTCCCACAAGGTTTAGTGATGTGTTTTTATGGTTTATTAGGAGTGATTTTTAGTATTTATCTTTGGTTGACTATTTTTTGGAGTGTTGGTAGTGGATTCAATGAATTTGATGATAGCCAACAAAAGGTACGTATTTTTCGCTGGGGTTTCCCAGGTAAAAATAGACGAATTAATTTATATTATAATTTTAATGAAATTGAAGGCATTAGAGTAGAAGTAAAGCAAGGCTTAAATCCAAAAAGAAATATATATTTACAGATTCGTGGAAAACGAGAAATACCATTAACACGAATCGGACAACCATTAACTTATGAACAAATAGAAAAAAAAGCTGCGGACCTCGCAAAATTTTTAAAAGTCTCTTTGATATCAGAGATTTAATAAAAAATTGACTTTTTTTAATTTAAAGTTTTGAGAATTGATTTTTTATTAGAATATTGTTAGAATAAAATCAAATCTAAATATCAAAGACACTTTCAAAAAGGAGTCGCTTGATTGTAAAAGTTATGGATCCTTATTATATATTCTTAAAAAATTTTTTATATGCCTACGATTCAACAATTGGTACGATTTTCGCGTAAGAAATTATTAAAAAAAACAAAATCTCCAGCCCTTCAGTATTGTCCTCAACGTCGGGGGGTTTGTACTCGGGTTTATACAACGACACCCAAAAAACCAAACTCTGCAATTCGCAAAGTTGCGAGAGTTCGATTAACAACAGGGTTTGAAATTACAGCTTATATACCAGGTATAGGCCATAACCTACAAGAGCATTCTGTAGTGCTTGTTCGTGGAGGTCGTGTTAAAGATTTACCAGGTGTACGTTATCGGATTATTCGTGGAACTCTAGATACATTAGGAGTCGCCAATCGATCAAAAAGTCGTTCCAAATATGGTTTAAAAAAAAGTTAAATAAAAAAAACTATGTCTCGTCGTCGATTATCAAAAAAAAGAAAAATCATAGCCGATCCTATATACGATAGTCTTTTAATTCAGATGTTCACAAATAGGTTATTAAAAAAAGGAAAAAAACAACTAGCATATAGAATTTTATTGGAAAGTCTTTCATTAATTCAAACAAAAAAAAAGCAGGATGCGATACAAACATTGGAAACAGCAATTCAAAATTTAAGTCCTTCAATTGAAATTAAAACTAAGCGAATTGGAGGTGCAGTCTATTCTATTCCTGTAGAAATTACTTCTGTTAGAGCTACAAATTTAGCCATACGATGGTTATTGATGGCTGCAAAACAGAGATCAGGAAAAAGTATGAGTGTGAAGCTTTCTGATGAAATTTTTGATGCATTTAAAAATATAGGAAATGCTATTAGAAAAAAAGAAGAAGTACATCGTATGGCTGAATCGAGTTCTCGTTTAATGAAAAAATAGTCATTAACCTATAATTTATTTAAAATCATTTTATATCAATAAGTAATATGAAATTTTTCAATGATTTACTTGTTTTCCGAAACAATCGGAAAACAAGTAAAACTAAACTATTAAAAAATTATTTTTGGTTTTTGAATGCACAAAAAATTTTAAAAAAACAATTAATTTCGTTAGAAGTGGAAACTCATAATTTTTATTTAATGTTTAGTTTTATTTTAATAATCTCTAGTGTTTTAAATATTTTTTTAAATCCTGTGATCTTTAGTTGGCAAACAAAAACCTTATATAAAAGGCCTACTAGTCAATTTTATATAAATCTTGAACATTCTCTGCGAAAGACATTTCAAACAAATAGCAATTTTTTATCGATTAATCAAACTACAAATATTGCTATACAAAACAGTTTACTTAAACAATATTTATTTTTAAATTATTATTCGCATCAGAATATTAATAAGTTCCCAATCCAAATCAGTAATAAACTACCAAGCGACTTTGATTTTCCCCCAATGAGTATTTTGGTAAAGACCAGTAGTCTAAAAAACTATTTTTCATCTTTTAATAGTTTACAATCAAAAAACGTTTTATTCATCAAATCTTTTCTGACGCCAATAAAAAAATCAAAATTTTTATTTATCCACCAAAGCAAAAAAAGTTTGCTACCATTGAATAAAAAAAGATACTTAAATTATTTACAAGCTGAGTATCGTTTTTTTCCAAAAGAACATTTAAATTTTTATAAAAAATTTCAAAAAATTCAATTTTCCAAATCTTTCAAGAATCGTTTTGATTATTGGCATGATCCAAAAATAGATTCTTTATCGACAAAATTTTCAATAAATCCTCATAACTTCTTAAAACTTTTTATTGAAAATTTTCCGAAAATATCCAGTTCTTTCAAATATTATTCCGCACCCCTCAATACGTTTTCAATCCAAAATATAGAATCAGAAAAATTTGTTGGAAATGCGAAACGATTTCCAACAAATTTTGTATTTTCTAAAATAAAAAAAAAATCATTCTCGAATTATTTAAAAAAACCAAATATATATAACTTTAAAACAAATCCTAATACTTCAATTTTAAAAACATATTTTTATTCATCTGTAGAACAATTTTCCGATAAAAGGGAGCCTATAGGAAGTCATTCGTTTTTATTATTTTTTCAAGTAGGCTTTTTAGTTTTTTTCTATAAAATTTTTCAAAATTTATATAAAGATTATGGTAAAGAAATTTTAAGTACATTTATAGATTTTATTAAAGTTATTGGTATTATTGATGATGAAGAATGGTTAAAAGATGATTTAAATTTGGTTAAACAACAAAAAGCTTTTCGCTCAATAAAAAAAATTAAAACGCGCTTGCGTAATATTGCTGGAATTGAACATTTAATTTTAGAAATTGGAGAAATTATTTGGTTATGTCGTTCAGCAAAACAAGCCACTTTAGGAGGACAGTTTTTGAATGGGCTTTTTAGAAAAAACCCGCATATGTCTAATAAATATAGACATATTGTTCAAGATATTTCATCGACACTTTTTTTAAATTCAAAAGCATTTTTATTTATAGGCCCTCCAGGAACAGGCAAAACACTTCTTGTACAAGCAATTGCTGGGGAATCGGAAGTACCTATATTAATTCAATCCGGTAGTATATTAAAAAACCCACGGCAAAGAGGTAAAGGCGCTCGAACAATTCAGAAGCTATTCCAGCGTGCTCGCCAGATAGCACCATGTATTATTTTCATTGATGAAGTTGATGGTATTGGGGCACGTCGAGCTCATTTATCACTAAATATTACAGGTAATTATGATTTATTAGAATTAATTGATAACCAATCGTTTCCCTTTTTTAGTGGTTTTGAACATCATCAACCACAGGCGATAGAAGCTCCAGACGATTTAGATTCGTTTGAAACTTTAGATACCTTAACCGATCCTCAAGAAAAAATTTCATTACAAGTTTTACAAGAAAATGAATTTGAAAACATTTCTCGAACTGAGCAACTAAGTCTTTTAACTCAACTCTTAATAGAATTAGATGGTTTGAAGCCGTTGAATAATATTGTGGTAATCGGTGCAACCAATAGGTTTGGTATATTGGATCCCGCTCTTTTACGACCTGGACGTTTCAATAATTTTTTATATTTAAGTCTTCCAAATGAATTTAAACGAGTTGATTTATTTAAACTCTATAGTCGAAAACTAGGTTTTAATGAGGATATTGTATGGTCATATTTTTCTAAACGAACCGAAGGACTCAGTTCCGCTGATATTGCAGCTATTGTTAATGAATCTGCAATTCGAGCCATTTCTGAAAATAAAAAACACAATATTCAAAGTTTAGAACTGGGTATAGATAGAATAACGACGACACCAAGTCGACAAAATTATTTTCATGTGAAAAGAGAGAATTTCAAATTTTTAAACAATTATTTGCAGCTTTATGGGGTTTTTTATCATAAATCGAAAACATTCAATGCCCCAAAACTCCAAAATTCAAAAGTCTATACTTTAAATAATTTTTTAATAAATAAAAATTTACAATTACAACTAAGAAACGCCTATTATTCTATTAGTAAAGTTGTATTTTCTATACTTTTTAAAAATACACCTGAAATTTGTGTATTATCCTTTTTTACTCGGAAACCTAATTTCCGCCATAGTTCAACAAATAGTCTTGTAAATTTATTAGAAACAAAATTCATATCACGGATTGAACTCGAAACAAAACTTGTTTATCTTCTTTCTGGTAAAGCCGCTGAATTATTGCCAAATAGCTTATCTCTTTCTTCTGAAAAAAATTATCAATCAGGTACGCCTCAAAAATTTGTTTATCAATTATATGAGCAATCTAATTTTGGTTCACAAGATTTAAAACAAGCAACTCTTTTAAGTAAACTGATGATCAATAAATGGTATTTTTATGCCGAACAAATTGTTACGGAAAAATATCATTGGATTACGAGAAATTATAACCAATTTGAGTTAGATGTGGAAGAAATTCGATTATTTAAAGCCATCGCCGAAGAAATGCATTCCCAGATTGAACAACAGAATATTTTTTTTAACGTCGCGCAAAAATGGTCATTTCGCACTTGGTGGCAACAACTGATCCAAAAAAAACTGAATTTTGTGGATCGAAGTGTACTTAATTGGTACCGTATTTATTTATCAGATCCTGAAGAAAGTGAACAAAACATTGAATGGGTTCCTCCGGATGATTTTTATCATATAGAAAATATAAATCAAATAAATCCGTATTTTTTTTGGAATAATTTTTTACTATATACTCAAGACTATCTATATCATAGTCTATTATTGAATGTATTTAATTTGTCATTCCGAACAATTAAAAATTTTAGCGAATTGTTAGACTTATTAGCTGATATCTTAATGCGTTTATTAAAATTGCAAGATGATAAATTGATAATCATTATCAAAAAATTTTTAGAATTTCAAAAAATCACACAGAGTCCAGAATATAATCCTAATGATAAAAAATCGACAACTTTTTCTCGAAATATATTAACTATCAAGCCACTAGAACTACAAAATAAAACAGTTGTGATTCAGGATTGGGGAAAATATTCCCGTCGAAAAAAATCAAAAAAACTATTTTTATCGAAATTGAAAAAAATTGCTAATAAACTTCAGTCCTAATAAATTTCTTATAATAAACTGCCATTTGGTTTTTTTGATTATTATTGATAGAATACTTTTCGTAATAGAAAGCTTTACAACTTTCGTATGTAGTTTGCTATTACTTTATTCAACAATTATATTATCAAAATTGAGTTTAAACTTTTGTTTTTGTAGAACTACAAAACGCTTTAATAATTAAATATAAATATTTTTTTATAATGGAAGTCAATATTCTTGGATTAATTGCCACAACGTTATTTATTATTATCCCAACATCTTTTTTACTAATATTATACGTAAAAACAGCTAGTCAAAATTAATTTCCATCTTCAATTTCAGAATAATAATTTTTCTGTATCTAAAGTATTGGGTACAGAAAAATTATTATGCTATAATACACTATATCAAAACTAAACGGAATGTAGCGTAGTTTGGTAGCGCGCGTGTTTTGGGTACTCGAGGTCACAGGTTCGAATCCTGTCATTCCGATTCAATTTTTTTTTTTGCTAATATTCATTTAGCATGTTCTTTCTCAAAAATCTTTAAGAAAGACTAGGCGCTCTTAGTTCAGTTGGTAGAACGTAGGTTTCCAAAACCTAATGTCATAGGTTCAAGTCCTATAGAGCGTGATTTCTGTTCATTATTTTGTTTTGAAATTTAAATAGCGAGTTTGATTGATAATTAAAATCAGAGTCTTTTTTATAAAAAGAATATTTGCAAAATCGGCTTTAAGCCCATATAGTATATGGGTAGTATTTTAAGCTAATTAAATATATGGTAAGAATTAAACGTGGATTTATTGCAAAAAATCGAAGAAAAAAGATTTTAAAAATAACTAAAGGTTATAGAGGCGCTAGTAAAACATTAAGGCGAGATGCGAATCAAAAAGCTGTTAAAGCACTTTTTAATAGCTATAGACATCGGAAAAATTTAAAACGAAATATGAGACAGCTATGGATTAGTAGAATTAATGCAATTGTACGATTAAGAAATTGGAATTATCATTCGTTTATTTGGAATTGTCGAACTAAAAATTATTATTTAAATAGAAAAGTTCTAGCTCAATTAGCGGTATATGATAAAGAAAGTTTTTTTACAATATTCTAATCTGGTAATTCTATAATAAATAAAATTTTTTTAATATACTAAAAATTATCAATAAAATATCTTTAAATGTTTTCTAAATTTGTGAGCCAAAAACTTCAACAACAAGATTTAAATTATAAAAATATTCTTTTACTACGTAAATTTATTAGCCCAGAAGGTAAAATTTTACCAAGAAGGTTGACTGGTTTAAACACAAAACAACAACGAACAATTTCTAAAGCTATTAAAAATGCACGCATTATGGGATTCCTACCTTTTATTAGAATTGCTTTATATTAAATAGATCTAGAGACTTGACAAGTCTCTAGATTCCTTTTTATAATTGGAGAAAGGTTTATAACTCAGTTGGTAGAGTGGTTGCCTTACAAGCAATAAGTCAACGGTTCGAGTCCGTTTAAACCTATTCTAAGTAGAGTTAAACAAAAGTCAAGTGGTGTAGTTGTTCATTTTTTTATTCTTTTAATTCGAATTTTATGCCTCGTTCACAAAGAAATGATAACTTTATTGATAAAACCTTTACCGTCGTGGCCGATACTTTATTAAAGATTTTGCCGACAACAAATAGAGAAAAACAAGCATTTAGTTATTATAGAGACGGCATGTCTGCCCAATCAGAAGGAGAATACGCAGAAGCTTTACAAAATTATTAGTGTGTTTTGAAGCTAAAATTTTAAAATTGTTGATTATTTACGAAAAATATTTATTTTTTAGCTTGTAAATAATTTTGATAGAGGGTTCAATTTTTTTAAGTATAGATTTTAGTATTAGGCTTTCTTAATTCTTTTACATATAATAAAATAAAAGACTCCATTAGTGAAACCTTTAATTCATACATATCATTACAACCTATTTATCTTCTTTTATTTTTTAGAATCAATAATATTGATTGAGAATAGTAATATTAAAAATCAAAAGATGAAAAAATTTCAACTGGAATTTTTAAAAGCCATATGCGTTGAAAAGCGCATGTATGGTTTGTGAAGCGAAAAAAAAAAATAAAAATTTATTTTTTCGACTTTCATTGAAGCAATGCGTCTTGAAACAGATGCTTATGATCGAAGTTACATACTTTATAACATAGGGTTGATTCACGCAAGCAACGGTGATCATGGGCGAGCTTTAGAATATTATTATCAATCCCTAGAACGGAACCCATCATTACCCCAAGCATTAAATAATATTGCTGTAATCTATCACTATCGAGGTGAACAAGCAATTGAAAAATCGCAGGTTGAAATTTCAAAAATTTTATTTGATAAAGCAGCCGATTATTGGAAAGAAGCTATTCGATTAGCCCCGACAAATTATATCGAAGCTCAAAATTGGCTAAAAATGACGGGTCGAGGATTCTCATCTTAAAAAAATTTTACTTTCAAACTTTAGAAATGACTTAAAGTCATTTCTAAAGTTTGAAAGTAAAATTTTTTTAATAAGAAAGGCTGACTGGATTGACGAGGTTGGTAGTTTATGGAACCATCATCTATGTATGAATAATTTAGGTCAAATATAAAAATGTTTAAGGAGGATACCTAAGTGCTTAAAAACGATGAAGGGCGTAATTAACTGCGAAAAGCTTCGATAAATTGTAAATGAGTGTTAAAATCGAAGATTCCCGAATAGAGAAATCTGTAAAACTATTGAATGAATTCATAATTCAATAAGAGAATACTTAGTGAACTGAAACATCTTAGTAACTAAAGGAAAAGAAAGCAAAAGCGATTTTCTTAGTAGTGGCGAACGAAAAGGAAACAGTCTAAACTAGTCGAAAGGCTAGGGTTGTGGGACAGAAATCATAAATTATAATAACTAAACAGCTGAAACCTGTACCAAAGATGGTGAAAGTCCAGTATATAATAATTTTTTTTTGTATCCCGAGTAGCTTGAGACACGTGAAATCTCTTGTGAATCCACGAGGACCACCTCGTAAGACTAAATATTTTTAAGTAACTGATAGTGAACAAGTACCGTGAGGGAAAGGTGAAAAAGAACCCCTATAGGGGAGTGAAATAGAACATAAAACCTTAAACAAACAAACAGTGGGAGGGTTTAGATCTGACCGCGTGCCTGTTGAAGAATGAGCCGGCGACTCGTATAAAATGGCAAGGTTAAATTTTTTATGGAGCCAAAGCGAAAGCAAGTCTGAATAGGGCGAAAAGTCATTTTGTATGGACCCGAACCCGAGTGATCTAACCATGACCAGGAGGAAACTTGGTTAAAACTAAGTGGAAGTCCGAACTGACCAATGTTGAAAAATTGACAGATGAGTTGTGGTTAGGGGTGAAATGCCAATCGAACTCGGAGCTAGCTGGTTCTCCTCGAAATGCGTTGAGGCGCAGCATTTATATTTAATAACTAAGGGGTAAAGCACTGTTCCGGTACGGGCCATGAAAATGGTACCAAATCGTTGCAAACTAAGAATACTTAAGTTTTAAAGTAAATAGTGAGACTATGGGGGATAAGCTTCATAGTCGAAAGGGAAACAGCCCAGATCATCAGCTAAGGCCCCTAAATAATTGCTAAGTGTTAAAGGAGGTACGAATGCTAAAACAACCAAAAGGTTTGCTTAGAAGCAGCCATCCTTGAAAGAGTGCGTAATAGCTCACTGGTAAAGCGTTTGTGCACCGAAAATGTATGGGACTAAGTAATTTGCCGAAGCTATGAGCTTTGTTTATAAATAAAGCGGTAGAGGAGCGTTCTGTTTTAGGGTGAAGCCATTTTGTAAAAAATCGTGGACAAAACAGAAGTGAGAATGTCGGCTTGAGTAACGAAAACATTGGTGAGAATCCAATGCCCCGAAAATCTAAGGATTCCTTCACTAGGCTCGTCCATGAAGGGTTAGTCAGGACCTAAGATGAGATCGAAAGGTGTAATCGATGGAAAACAGGTTAATATTCCTGTACTTGTTTTTTTGTAGTAACGAAGGACGAAGAAGGCTAAAGTAGCAGATTATTGAATTTCTGTGGAAATACACGAGGCTTTTCACGAAAAAAAACGTGAGTTTAGCCAAGTTATGATACTTTTTTTATTTCCATTGGAAATAAAAAAATACTCAATGTCATACTTCCTAGAAAAGCTCGAATTACTAATACAAAAAAACAACCTGTACCGTAAACCGACACAGGTAGATAAGTAGAGTATACTAAGGGGCGCGAGAAAACTCTCTCTAAGGAACTCGGCAAAATAGCTCCGTAACTTCGGGAGAAGGAGTACCCTTATTATAAAGGGTGGCAGTAAAGAGACCCAGGCGACTGTTTACCAAAAACACAGGTCTCCGCAAAGTCGTAAGACAACGTATGGGGGCTGACGCCTGCCCAGTGCCGGAAGGTTAAGTAAATTAGTTATTCTCATGAAAAAGCTAATAAATCAAGCCCCGGTGAACGGCGGCCGTAACTCTGACGGTCCTAAGGTAGCGAAATTCCTTGTCGCGTAAGTTGTGACCCGCACGAAAGGCGTAACGATCTGGGTACTGTCTCAGAGAGAGACTCGGTGAAATAGACATGTCTGTGAAGATGCAGACTTCTTACACCTGGACAGAAAGACCCTATGAAGCTTGACTGTATCTTGAAATTGAATTTGAGTTTTTTTTGCGCAGTCTAGGTGGGAGGCTATGAAAAAGTTTTTTCGGAAATTTTGGAGCCAACAGTGAGAGACCACTCTTTAAAAACTAAAATTCTAATAGTGTTTTCTTGAAGCAGAACACTTGACAGTTTTAGGTGGACAGTTTTTTTGGGGCGAAAACCTCCCAAAAAGTAACGGAGGTGTACAAAGGTTCCCTCAAACTGGACGGAAATCAGTTGAAGAGTACAAAGGCAAAAGGGAGCTTAACTGCAAGACTGACACGTCAAGCAGAGGCGAAAGCCGGTCTTAGTGATCCGACGGTTCCGCGTGGAAGGGCCGTCGCTCAACGGATAAAAGTTACTCTAGGGATAACAGGCTGATCTTCCCCAAGAGTTCACATCGACGGGAAGGTTTGGCACCTCGATGTCGGCTCATCGCAACCTGGGGCGGTAGTACGTCCCAAGGGTTGGGCTGTTCGCCCATTAAAGCGGTACGTGAGCTGGGTTCAGAACGTCGTGAAAGTCTCGCGACCTCGTCAAGTGATTGACGAGAAAAATTTGCCTCATATCGGTGAAGCCCCTATTACATCCCACTAAAATTTTCTACATTAGAAAAAGTTCTGTAGTGGATGACCAAACATATAATATGGGTAATACCGAGGGAAGTCGACTTTTTAAGAAAAAAATAAAGCATAAATTAGGAGCCTAAAAATGAATGATCAACAACGTCGCATTCGAAGCAAGTGGAAAAAATCGAATATTCGAGTGACTCGCAAATTGCGGGATATACTGCACGGCTATATTATGTCGGATGGTTTTGTGAAATCTTCCGGCGGATTAACAGTGGAACAAACCTCGAAACAGCGTAAATTTGTTGAATGGTTGTACTTTCAATTGGCAATTCTACGAACAGATACGCCTATTCGAGAAGTGCAGCGAATCCATCCTCGGACGGGTAAACAAAGCCGTTCTTTAAGATTTCAAACACGAAATCTGCTTCGGGGATTTCATGCCATGTGGTATTGCCCCAAAGTTCACGAAAATAAGCTTCGCTATACAAAACGCTTACCAAAAAACCTCAAATGTGTGTTTAATGCCACTTTTGTAACGGTTTGGTTTGCGGGCGATGGCACACGAACCGTGGGTCATCGCGGCGCGAAATTTGAAGTTACAAGCTGCACTCCAGAAGAGCGCCAAATTCTCAAAACATTATTCAAACAAAAATTGAATATTGAGGTGCGTATTCTTCGCGCTGGAAAAACTCGAACAGGCAATCCGCAATGGACACTGTGTGTTCCCGCAGCTGAGTATGAGAAATTTCGTAAGTTGATCACGCAAATGGATTTAATACCAAACATTTTTCCCCATAAATTATGTAAAAAGTTGGACGCTTAAAAAACAAGTTTGACCCCGTAACGACTTTGTGCCAAGCGCACAGAATCGTCATTCTACCTGTAAAAACAGTAACAATGATGATAATACGGCAACTCTAGATGTGAAACGTACATTCTAGATGAAGGTATAGTCTGTACCTCCAGTAATGGAAGGAATATTGCAGAGACAGTTTGGTCCATATCCGGTGTAAGCGTTAGAATATTGAAAGGACCTTTCCATAATACGAGAGGACTTGGAAGGATGAACCTCTGGTGTACCAGTTCTTATGTCCATAGGAAACGCTGGGTAGCTATGTTCAGAGGTGATAACTGCTGAAAGCATCTAAGTAGGAAGCCCACCTTGAGATGAATATTCTCTATTAGATCGCGGATAGACAATCCGATAAATAGGTATCACGTGTACAATCTGTAAGGATTTTAGCGAAGATATACTAAAGAATCAATTGATTTTGACCTTTTCTTTTAATTTAGTACATTATTATGTACTAAATTAAAAAATAATTTTTTATCTAGTGTTTAAAGATAGTCGGCAAAACCTTTATCCATCCCGAATTAAAGTGTTAAACAATTATCCCATGATGATACTCCGAGAGCCATCTTTGGGGACAATAGTGGAATGCTAGATTTTTTTTATAGAATAGATTCTTATTTAGAATCTATTCTATAAAAAAATCGACTATTTTAGAAAGAAATTCTTATAGATTACGAATTATATATGTTGATGCAAATATTGTACAAATTATTTTTAGCACCACTCAAAGAATCCAATCCAAAAGTTACAGCTTTTAATACTTTTGATAGTAAAAGATTTTGGCTTATTGTTCCAGTGGATATTATTCAGATAATTTTTTGGATCCTGGGTTCTATCTGAAGCCGCTTGCTTATGATCAGCAAAGCGTGGACAGTCAAAAGCCCACATGAAACCTTCTGAAGTTTTATTTTTTTGCATTTGCAGAGCCATAGAGCAACCTTGCATAAAAGTTTTATCATTTTCCCATATAACTACGACATAGTAGCACAGGTAATCTAGAGTTTGTATGGGATCATCATCCGGATCAATTACTGTTTAAAAATCAGGTGTATAACCTGAGCATATGCAAGTTAGAACCATAATATGCAAAGCTTTACAATCGTTCTGTGCTGCCGTTTGAAATCACGTCGGAGAATGTTACCATACGAATGGATGCCACGTTTGAACGAAAAGGATCTGGCCGAGCGCCTTTTAAAAAATAAAAACCGAGATCAACTGTTTGATTTTTTATACAAACTAGCGCCTTCGATACATCACATAATCACAGGGTTATCCCGAAAACCAAACTGTTCATGACCTTGCAATTCGTTAGGTAGTACTTGCCCATGTTCCATATATGTTAATCTTAAGCCATAATAGCCAGCTTCGGAAATCACTTGCAATAATTAATAATAAATCAGGTTCACAAACCTTCCAATTCTCAGCGTAACCTGGGTTTTTTGGATCTAGAGAATCTCCTAATAAACTTGAGCGTTTTTTTATACCTAAATGCAAAGCTTATACGTGTAGTTGGTAAGCTTTTGGGTCAAGTTTTTGCATCGCTTTATAAGAAATCTAAAGGCCTAAATGATTGACTTGATACTCTTGGTTTGTAGGTTAATTGTTTTTTTAGCTGTCTATAGGCTTTTCTGTCATTAAAAACCGTTAACATTGTAGATATTTTAGGTGCTATATTTTTTAACAAATTTTTTGTTTGTGAAATATTTTGTATTTGGAATCTTATAAATGTTTGACACTCCGGCAAAAAATTTCCTTGAATATCATAGGCCTCTAAAAAAGATTCCTGAATTTCGTAATTTTTATACATAACTTTTTTTTTGTACTGCTGAAAGACATTATTTGCAAAAGCCATAAGCTAATTCTAGATAAAGTTAAAAAATAATTTTTGAATATCTAAGCTCGTACGTCTCTGAATCAAATTTTATTTTAATTATTAAAATAAAAGATTGATCATTAAATAAAAATCCAAGACAAGCGAATAAATGAGAAAAAGTGACTGGAAAAAGAAAAAAAGGGTGTTAACTTGGGCGCCATAAATTCTAATTATATTAGCTTAAGTATAAGGACAATATTTTTATAATTTACAAGCTTTAGTTCCTAAATACTTATTGATACTATTTGCAAATTGAGTTTTGAGAGTGGGAGTTGCAGTGTTATTCATATAATCACAGACGGTTTTTTCAGCTACCGGAATTGTAAATTGATTCTGCGTTATCGCTGCCCAATTTAAGGCGAGTGTTGACCAAGAATCTTGCCATTCTTCATTTATCATTCCCTTATCTAGTAAAGCTATATTTATAGTCTTAAATCGGATGGATTCACAGAAAAGTGCAATGGCGCGTGTTGATTTATCGACATTCGTCCCGTTCATAGAATCGCCATTAAAATAATAGGATTTTGGTTGCTGAAGTGCTGTCATAATGGTTGTTCGTGCATATACACTTGTTCGCCCCGGCATATGTTGGTAACTCTCATTAGGAATGCTAAAACACTTATAATTTTTTGGGTCTAAATAATTCTTATCAGGTAGCAAATAACCAATTTTAGTATAATATACTCGGTAATCAAAGAGATATACAACATTTGTGTCTTGATTATAAAGATAGATTTCATCTCCTCGTGGAATTGCATTATTTTCATAAAGCATAAGTATGAACCCGTAGAGCGACGAATAGCTCATACTATTGGTAAATTTTTTGATTATTATAGTCATAATTAATTTTTCGTAGAGTCCCTTAATGTAACTGGAATCAACTATATATTCCTTTTTTTCTTGTATCGAAGCATCATATATTAAAACAGAAGCTCACTTTTGTATTATATAAGATGCTTCGATAAGATCACTTGAATGTAATTTCTTGAAAAAATTTGATTTTAGAAATCTATTGATTTAATCGTTAAAATCATCTTTTGATAATTCGTTATGAAAAAATATATTCCTGTATAGTACTATAATTTAGAATAGAGATATTATGCTTAATCGCAGTCTACGATAAACAATACCGTTACACTACTCTGAGTAATAGGTTCATCAGAGGCGGCGGACTCATGGAGTTCTATCTCTATATCACAACTTATCTTAGTACCTTGTGTTTGTATATTTCTGATTTTCATACTTGCAACTCTTAGATAGCGTTGGCTAGTATCGTACTCAAAACGTACAGATTGAAGAGCAGCATTTCCTTCTCTAATATCTGTTTCAAATTCATGACTAGCAGATTTTGTTAAAACATTCCCGGTACCTGCATTATTAAATTGAATCTCGGATGCATAAAACTTTAAATTCATTATAAAATATAAGTTAAAATTCGATATTTAAATAAAATTATAGAGAGTTAGTGGCAATATTACTCACAAGAAGCCATAAAGACTAAATCGACAAAACAATCAGCAGCGACAAGCGTCCATTGAGTATCACTTGATGACAATGTTAATATAATATCACACAAAACTTCTTGTCCAGTTGGTTGGATATTGTCCACAAATAGATTAAAATCTCGAATCTCACGATCGGAACCGGTTTTAATTTTCCAAGATTGAATCGCCACAGTAGCTTTTTGAACATCTGTATCAAATTTCACGGATGTACTTGAAGTTAATGTAGACGAATCACTACCACTAAACTGTACACGCTTAGTTAAAAATTCTGTTGTTGTCATAATTTTTTATTATTTTAATTAATATTTAGCTAGATTTATATTCAACTATACAAAAAATCACTCGAATTCTAATAAAAAGAAGTATTTGCTTAGTTAGGTTTGAAAAAATTTTTAAAGTTGCTTTTTTTTTTTTTTTAGTAAAAGTAAAAAACAATTAGTATAATTTAAATTACTCAATATTAAAAACTATGCTGTATGAATATTGGAGGTTAGTTATTAAAGAATTTTAATGAATAATCATGTTTCGTTTGTATCGCACTTTCTAGCTTAAAACTATATTTTATTTTCTTTCACTATACATACAATTAGATAAATATGCTGAATGCATAAAATTAAAAGTACCCATCCTCCGTTTATATTTTGGCTCTTTAAATAAAAAAATAGTCACAATAATTTCAAAAGATTAAGCATTCTAAAAAATCTTATTGATTAATAAATATTTTTAAAATAATTCGAAATAGTTATGAATTTTTTTAAAATTTTTAAGACCGATAAATAAAAAATTCATGAATTTTGAATTCATTATAAATGACGGAGTATATTTCCACTAAAATTTTATATTGATAAATTTAATCACGCGGTGATACAACAGCATCTGATTGTAATTCTTTTGCGAATGTGTGCGTTTTTGTATATTTACCTACCGGTGTAGATAAATTAGAAGTTTGTTTCACTGAATAAGTTTTTGTACGCTTAGGCATACAATTGGAACGAGTAATACGTGAAACAGTAGTACAAGAAGTCATTTTTGTGGATGAAGATGGCTGACTTTTTTTAGTTGATGGGTTTAATTGACGAGATTTGGGCTTTTGAGAAGCCAATGGATTTACACTATCTTCAATTTTTGTAATTTTAGTAAGTTTTGGTTCCGCATCAACGCGGGTCACTTTTCTATATTTCTTAATACCACTTGGTAAAGTACCTGTCATTAATGAAAGACCAATTAATCCAGGATCCATTCCATTCCAATCATCTCCAAAAGCTCCATTAACGGCTGAGTTTACTAAAGAATCAGAAACGTTCCCACTCATTTCTTTAATTACTTCTTGTCCAACTTTTTTTGTTGTTTTTGATAATCCTTGACTAGCTCCAGAAATGGCTCGCGAACTCGCTCGTGAACCTGCAGCTTTCATAGCGGTTCCTACGCCAGCACCAACACTTGCACCTATGGCTCCCCCAGCTAAGTTTGCAAGTAAACTTGTTCCTAAACTTTTAGTAAAAAAGGCTTCATGAGTTGCACCGGCGGTTACCGCTTGACTGGCAAAGGCACCAGCCACAGATCCCGTAGCAACTTCAAGGCTTGTACTAACAATACCAGTTGCCAAAGCACTTTCGGCTCCTATGGCGGCAGCGGCGGCTGGAGCTAAAAAAGCATCAGCAAGTCCAGCTGTGGCCACACTCGCAATAACTCCAACAATTAAAGCTAGCCATCCAATAGCTTTAGAAGACATTCTTCCAGTAGGATCTGTGGCAATTAATGGATTATTTCCTACATAAACATAAGGTGAAAAGAATTCGGCTTTTGGATCTGTCATCAGAAATCGACCAATTTCTGGATCATAAAGTCGGATTTCCATATTATAGAATCTAGATTCAAAATCGTACTCATGATCCGTAAATAAAAAATTATAATCAATAGGTGGTGTTTGAACAATTATAGGTTTTCCATAGAGTGTATAATTATATTGTCCACAAACCTTTCCAGTATTATCTAAAATAACACGAGTCGAGTCGAGATGATCTTTAATAGCGAAAAACGTTTTCTGACCATCAAAAAGAATCGTTAAATAAGGATTTCGAATGAATCGTAATGGCTTCACTAAAGAATCTTTTTTCTGAACAATTAAGCATGGTTTTTCTGATTCATTATAAAGATAAAAAGATTGACTAACAGTTTGAGAATTAGAAGAAATCTTTTTGGTAGCTCGCAAATTTTCACCATTATATTCAAATTCCATTAATTCCGTCTCAGAATTTTGTATACTTTCTAAACAACATGTTCCTTTATAATAAGAGAATTGTATTTTTTGATCATTACAACAAATCGATTGAATTTCTCCATTAGGTAGATAGTCATAGGTTGTTTCTTTATTATTTTCAGAAATTGTCCGAATTTGATTACGATTTTCAATATTTTTAAAAATTCGTGTTATAGAATTACTTTCCCAGCTTTTAATATTATTATTCAAATCAATTTCCCAACTTTCCTCTAGCGCCGGATTTGTAGACTGAATCAGTCGATTCCATTGATCGACTTTGAAACAGGATGTTCCATAATCATGATCGACGGTTTTTATAGATTGACTAGCCACTTTTCCACTATAGTAACCTTCGTTTTCATAGCCTCCTTTAGTATAGGTTAATTTTTCCTGAAAAACGGAATCTTGTAGATTCGTTAGCCATTCAGGTGAATTATAGCTAAGTTCACGTTCTAAAAATGGGGTCTCAGAATTGGAATTTTGAAGCTTTAAAGTCTGAATCATTCCACTAGCTGTATAGGTATATTCTGCAGTTGGTATCGCTATATGATCAACGGCACCATTTAATTCAATTAATTGTCCAAGTGCATTATAAACGTGGCTCATTTCCAGATTTGTTTGATTATCAAACGTTTTTAAAAGCGTTCCAACACAGCTATAAGTCGATTGGAGCTGAAGCATTAAAGAATTGTCAATGATTCTTTGAGAAGTTGTTGGACAATTTAATAAATCATATCCAAAAGTTTCTATAATTGGGAATCCATTCTGACCATTGACCGTTTGCGTTTGCCAAAGATTTCCTAACATATTCGGAGTAGAGTCATCCCCATCATATTGATAGCGAATTGTCCAATTTCCATTTTCTGGCCATTTTGGGTTTTGCGCATAGGTTTCAAGTGTTGATAAATCCCAAGCTTGTTCTATATAACCTTTTTCTATAATCCTACCTAAAGGATCATATTTTATATAGTTAATAATATTTTGTATTTTTGCTTGTGCATCTTGATAGATACGAACCATAGCTGTATCATCATAAACAAAATTTGCTTCACCTATATCCGGATGAGTGGACTTAATTTGTCTACCTAAAAAATCATACTCATAAGTACTAATACCCAATTCACTGACCTCATTATTATAGTAATTTGGTGGAATTGCTTCGATTAAATCACCATTGTGATCATAAGTCCAGCTTGCATACCGATTTTGAAGTGTTCCTTCTTGAACCACACCTATTAAATGTTGTGCAATATCTCGAAAATAATGAGTTTTTAATCCATCTGCATCGGTCCAAGTTTGTAAAAAATAAGCATTGGCAGGAAGTTTATATTTAAAATATGTATTTTCCTTATTGGTCATATACTCAATAGTTTGTATATGTAAATTGGTTGATGTAATTGCAAAATCTTTTCCAGGTTGCCCTTTTTTGATCACCCGATCAAGAGGGGAAGCTTCATAAGCTTCTTGTTCAAAAGGATAACCAAGATCATCTGGATTATAGTTATTAATATTACCTTTAATACCTTCTCCTTCCCAAAGTGCAGGATCATCTGTTTGAGCCCAATCAGTTATATAACTTAAAGATAAAGTCGAGACTCGTGTAGGTTTTAACTGAATAGCATCACGTCCACAACCATCATATAAAACACCTTCGACAATAGAAGACTCTGGTGATTCCCAACAAAGTTTTTGAATCATTTTTCCAAAACCATCCATATAATTTATATCGATTTGTATTTTTTCGGCCACTAAAAGTTGCTGAAAACAACCCGAATTTTTCATACCCAATTGAATAGAACCTTCCATTTCGGTTTGCTTTAAATTTGCATCAAAAATTTTTATACCATTGACAAAAAAAATAAGTCGATTTTCGACAAATATAAAAATCCATTCACGCCCAAACGAGAATTCAGTATTTTGCTCAATAATCTGTAATTGTTCGTTTTTAAGCTGATTTAAAGACCAAGCTCCATTCCAAAGAATATAAAAATCACCTATACCGAGACTAATAGATTCGGCGGTAATATCTGGTGCATATACACATACCGCTAAATTATTTGATTTAAAAAATTGACGTTCAACTCGAGCTCCTAAAATGGTATTTTCTGCAGAAGATAAGAATTGAAGTTTTTGTTGATCAACACACCAATCTTGTGGGTTACTATCTATATAGGTATAATTTTCGAGAGCATTTTGTTTAAAAATATCATAAAAACCTAATTCTGTTCCTCGAATAATTAATTCCATATTAGGCTTTTCGATCGGAAAATCCTTTTGTGCTTGTTGTTGAGTTAAAAAAGCTGTTCTAAAACCTAGAACATTTTCATAAGCTCCAACGATCGCTAATTGATCTTGAAACTGATTATAAAAAATTCGATCACAAGTCCCATTGTTACTTAAAGAGGCTGTAGGACGGCAAAAATGTGGGTCGTAAATTTCTGCACTAAATCGAGTATTTGTAGGTCTAAAACTTAAATGATCTAATTGTACATATTCGTTTATAGATTCATCTAAATTAACAATGAATTGCACGTCTAACGTATTAGTAAAATTTTTCAATTCAGCAAGATCCATAATCCATTGAAAATAAAACCAGCCAGTCTCAGGGATTACGGTTTTACTTAATATAGAATTTTCACCTATTAATTTAAAAATTAGTTCAGAAGAATTTTTTATATTTGTTTTTAAATAAGCACTCAAACAATAAGTAGTAGCCCAGGTATCTTGTTGTAAAATAGTTTGTTTAGATAATATTCCAGATTGATCGATTTTATAACATGTGGTTCCTGCAAAACAATCCTGACTATATAGTTGACCACCTTTTTGATTAAACGATAAAGAACAGGTTTGATAAGGTTCAAAACTTTCATAAAAAATACCTTCAGCTATAGAAGCATTCGTAAAAGAGGCAATTGGTAAACATCCAAAATTATCATATTGTAAAGTTGTAACAATTTTTTCAGTATCTTGACACTGTATGACATTTCCTTGAGAATCACGTTGAATAATTGTTTTTGTACACAGCCAATTATTTTCATTGATGGTCTCGTTTGTCCAATCAAAAACCGAAGTCGGTTGAGTAGCCAGATATTCTTGAAATTCAGCCCAATAAGTTTGATTATTAAATTGCCATGGTTTGTATGTTTGAACTTTAGAATATTTTATTTGATACTCATCTTGTTGATCTATTTTGGTTTGAATTTGAGTTTGGCATAACTCTGAGATTCGGTTTTCGTGCCTTAATATCTCATATTTTTCACAACCATAAGTAAAAATTTTTTGTTCTGTTACTTGTTGACCTTGACTATCGTAATAACTTGTTTCGGTTTTTCTAACTCGACCCGAGTTTAATAAATATTCAAAATTTATACAAGTGGTCACACCATCAAGCATGGTCGTTTTTGTTGTAGTTTGAATAAAAGCACCAAAAAGAGGTCTTAATGTTTGATCATCCCATGAACGTGGAATTTGAGTAATTATTTCTGAGTCAGTTTCAATAAAGCTGATCAAGTTATTTAGGGTATCATATTGTTCTTTTTTCAATAAAACTCCATCTAATGCTGATGGCATTGTTGCTTTACTATTTTGACTAGGAATTCCATTAGCAAAATAAGAAATAGTCCAACCATTTGTTTGATTTCCTGGATGTAAACATCCTTGATACTCAGTCACTTTCTGAAATCGAATTAATGTTTGTGTAGAATCTTGTGCTGCAGAAACATTTTCATATTCATAACATTTATAAACTTTATTATAACCAGAATCTAAAATAATTTGATTAATTACAAAGGTTTCAATAGGATCTTGTAAAGATTGGTTTGAATAACGATGTAGGGTTATCGAAGTGGATTCATCAAGATTTGTTTCTGTGGAATAAGTAACAAATCCCTGTGGCATTGAAGGTAATTTCCCATTTAAGGAACTTTCATACTGATAATTTTTATTTAAAAGTTTGGTTACTTGTTGACCAGCTAAAATTTCTAAATCAATTTTCCCTGTTTCATCTCGAATAAAATCGCCATTATGAAAAAAGCCTATTCGTGTATCGTTCGGATGTCCAGATTCATCCAAAGTCATAAAAGCTAAAAAGTATGGTGCTTGGTTAATCATGGTTGTGGTATCAATGATTAGACCTTCTTCAACTTTTAATTCTTCAATAAAATAATTTTCAATGTTTTTCCAATCTTGATTAAAAGGATTACAGTAAATTCGTTTATCTAAACTTAAATAATTTTCTACAAAAGTAGGATAATATTCTTTTACTCGTTTAGATTGGCTGGATTCGTCAAAATCAGCTAAAATGATTTCATCCCAATTATTCTCCAGTGTAGGGTATTTTAAAGAACTATAGATCCCACTCTGCGTATTTTCGGTTTTTAATAATCCAAATCTTTGAAAAGCATACCAGTAAAATTGAGCCTCAGGATATTTAAATGAGCCATCTTTTTCTATATCAACTCCTTGAAAAATCCATTTAGATCCATTAAAAAAATAACTATTCGCACCAGAAGTCACTAAAGAATTTTGAATAGACATAGGCCCTAAATAAGGCATAACTTGTGCCGGAATATAAGTAAAAGGACTTCTATTTTCGCCCCAAGGCTCTTCTAATTCTGCAAAATATAACTGACTAAAATCAGCATTCCACATTAGAATTTTTAATTCTGAATCAAAATTGTCATCCCTTTTTTTAGTAATTGAGGCAACTGCGGCAAAACTATCACTTGGTCCAAATTCACAATATCGAGAACTCGATATACTTGGCGTATATATACGATCCTTTAAACTTCCTCCTTGTTTCCAATCATAAAATTCATCATAATAATAAATGCTAAATTCCGTTAAACTTTCGTCATCAATATTATAGCGATAAATAATATAATAATTAGAATAAGCCGTCAAAAAATAGTTATCATCCGAATTTGCAGATATCGTAAGATTTTCAATCAAAAATGTTCGCTGAAAAGGATGCCAAAAATAGCGATTCAGTTTTTTATTATCTGAATCATAAACCAAGAAAAAATCGGTTCCATTTTTTAATTGAAGTTTTGTGGTATCAAAAGATTGGACTTGGTCCTGTATAATCCAAATCGTTGGTTTTAACGGATCTCTATTAAATAAAAATAAATCAGTAGTAGCCCCTTGGGCTGATTGCGAATCATATGGTATAGATATACAAAAACAATTATTACTAATGGCTAATTGTAATCTATCTAATTCTATAACTCCATTAATCTGCCACCAATCTTTTTGGCTAATGCACCAATGACCAACCCATGTAAAAACATTTAAACGTAACTGATTCTGTTGTTCATTATACCAACCTACAATCGTATAATCTTCGCCATACCAAATTCGGGGTTTTGCTGATTGGTCTTCGTCAAACGGGTTTTTTATACATTGATTTCTAGACCCCGGATCTTGATGCTCATCTGCACCAACGACTATTTTTTGATAATTAAATAGCGATTGACCTCCACTTGGATAAATAATTTTATTTAATACACCTTTAGGGTGTTCTTGTATATTAAAATTATAAAAAAATTGTGTGCCTGGTTTCGTTTCACCACTTGAATTAAAACGTTGAATCGATTTTAAATAACGTTTATAAGTAGCTCCATAGAGCAATCGTGCACGTGAAGTTGCTTCTGGGAGAAGTGGTTGAGTTAGATTTGTTAAATCATAATAATAAAATTGAACTTTTGTAATTTGTTGATTTTGTTGATTATAAAGAGTTATTTTTTCTAAATAAATACTTAAGTAGCAAGATTGAAAAGCATCTGAAAAATCAATATTTGGAATATCAAGTTGTGGATCTCGATAAGGATCTAAATATTCCTTAGGTGATTCTAAAGATCTAGTATCATAGGTCATATCTTGATACTCAAAATTTAAAAACCAACCTCGATCATTTTGAATTTTACTAATAACACATTCTTTAGTATAGGTTAAAGAACCCTCTCCTACAGATTGTTCTTTTACTTTGTAACTCAAAGAATAGTTATTTCCATAAATATTTTCAACTTTGGCAAGATTCCAGGCTTTTACATAACGTTCTTGGTTTTCAGTGATGCAACTTGGCCCAATCCAATTACCCCAATGGATCCCCCATTGTAAAGTATTGGAATCTTCCTTTCCACCATAACTATACACTGTCCCATCTTCTTTTTGAATTTCCCACTTTTCGAGTTTTGGAAAATAGGTGATATTTTGAAATGCATAATTTTCTAATTCATAGAATATTTGATCTTCTGAATATTTTGAATTTGGGATAAGTCTAATAGGATTTCCTTGTTCAATTAAAAAAAAATTATCGTCACTTGGACTATTATTTAATTTTTCATCTTTTACAATACGTGGAAGAGATAAATCCCATCCCAGTCCTATAAGATTAGACGTATTTCCTAAATTCCATAGATCAACTTTTTCCGTAACTTGGCTTTGATAAATAATATTAATATCACAATTTAGACTATTTAAACCTGGAAGTGATATTATTTCTACAGGCATACTTAGATTTCCTTGAAATAAATTAATCGCTGTACCATCTGATATATTTTGTGCGTCTAATTGCCCGTAATTGATCCCGGGTGAATTTGATTGCTGTGTTAATGAGGCCATAATTTTGATAAATTCAATCTATATAAATTAAAGAAAAACGAGTCAAACTATTTAAACATCTTAATAAATTATTCTATTTGTAATAGAATAAAATAAATATACTGAATCGAGGGCATTTTTACTGATGAAGTTTCTATGATGCGTACTAAATAAATCGTATTCCTATAATAAAATGACTAATAAATTATTTTTCTAACTTAACTTTGTTCAAACCTGAAAATAATTCTATAGATAAGATTTCATCTTAATAAATAACACAGTACAAGAAGTGTTTACCAAAATTCTAGACTCTAGTAAAGTTAGCTATTAGCTATTTAAAATCTCACTCATAGTAAATTTTTCCGAAGAGTATATTTTGATTTGTAATCAAAATATACTTTCGAAATTTAATGATAATGCTTAGTTAATATATAAATAATTTTATTCACAATCTGTAATAAAGACTATACTCATGTTTACTTTATCTGGATCAATTGTATGACCAGTATTATCTACCAGCTGTAAACTTACCGTACATCGAACAGAAATACCGTCACGACTAACATTGGTGATTTGAGCTCCACACTCATAAAAATGATTATCTTGTGCCTTATGAACTAATTTAAATGCTTTAAGAACAACTTCAGCAGACTTGACCTCGGTATCAAACTGCTGCTCTACTTGTTGGCTAACTATCCCATCAGAACCAACTGGTATATTTGTAAAATTAATATCTTGTGACTTTAAAACTATGCCCATAGTATATCTATATTTTATGTATTTTATGTATTTTTGAATAATGATTTTTGAATAGAACAAAATCTAAAACTTATCATTTTTTAGGAAAGATGAAGTGAGTTTATAAATCAATTTTGTTTCCACTAATTTTATATCTATAAAACTAGCGATGGATCATTATAATAAATTTTTTAAAAATAGCAAGTTTATTTCTAAATTAAACTCCAGTTGAGTTTAGATAGCCATATTTAAAACACCTTTTCATGGAATCCTCAATATCACAAAAATTTTATTTTTTACTGGTAAGTTTAACTTTACAAATCAAGAAATTGCTAAATATTATCGAAGTTGGTATAAAAATTAATAATGATAAGGATGCTTCTTGTCTCTATTCTAAATTATATTTTTAGAAATGGAATAGATACTTAAAGTCGTTTTAGTCTAAACTATTAGAAACGGAACTCATTAATGACTCAGAAAATTTATACAAATGCTATATTAAAATTCTAGAATACTAAAAGATAGAATCCTAATAGTAAGGTTTAATAAATTTTGATTCATGAACAGATTCTATTATTTATATATAAGAGTATTATTAAATTTAATTACTAATTAAAAACGTGCTTGAAAGCAGTACAGGGGAATCGAACCCCTACCATCAGATTGGAAATCTAAGGCGCTAACCGTTACACCAGTACTGCTTGTTTTAAGATTATCATAAAAAAAGGTATTCCGAAAATCGTTTTAAATCGTTTTTTTTGTTAACATATATAATACAAAATGCAAAAAAACATTTATTTTTGAAAATATTATAAAAAATTGACTATTATGCTGTCACTATTGACTTATTTTTCTATTTTATTTGCTACAATTTTTTTCACAATTATTGTTTATTTTTCATTATTAAAAGTTAAATTAATTTAATTTTATAAAGCATTTACTATGCAAAATTTAAAAATTTATCTATCAACAGCTCCTGTAATCGCTTTTATATGGCTTAGTCTATTATCTAGTTTAATCATTGAAGTTAATCGTTTCTTTCCAGATCCCTTTTTATTTAGACCATTGTTTAAATATTTGGCCATTAAATAAGTGTCCAAAAGGCGCCCAGTTTGACATACACAGGCTAAAGCATCTGGCGCATCAAACTTCAATGGGGGTTGGTGGAACATTTTGAACACACCTATCAAATCGAACTTCAAATTATGGCCTATCACTTGAGTGCGATGTAAAGCCATCCAGAGACTTTCAAAAAAATGCTTCCAGCGAACTTGGTTTTTTGTTTGCATACTTTCCAAAATCTCTGGGATATTATATAGAACATACACTTGCTGTGCCTGGGGTCCCAACTGTTCAAAAGGATTAGATAAAGTGGGTACACAAATTTGAATGCTGAAAACCTTGTGGACTCTGAGAAGATCTAGGCCCGTGGTCTCTATGTCAAGTGCCATCCACTCACTTTGCTCAAAATAGACGTCACATTTCGGAGGTTGGAGGGCTGTGTAAACGGTTAACTGAGTTGGGGGTATCATACTGTTTTTTGAAAGACATATCTGTAGTTCTCCATCCGAGAACACGATTTGATCTGGTTGCTTTATTTTATTCACAATTTGAAAGGAGCCTTTCTCTGTGAGATGGTGGGCATCAAACCTTTCACTTTTAGAAAAAGGCTCCTCTTTCGCAGTTAGCTCTTATTTCCCAATAAAATACTCTTGTTTGTCGGACAATAACTGCAGATTTGTCAGAGAAAGCACATTCGAGTGACGATCTATGTATCTAACTCTCTTTATTTGCACACGATTTTGAAAAACGAAACCTACATATTCCATCAACTGTAATTTGAATTCTTTTTTAGAATACAAGGTTTCGTTTTCGCCACTTTGTTTTAAAAAGCTTTCGAAAGCCTCATAAGCAGAGCACTGGCTTGTGCCTTTATACCCAAATATAAATTCGAATAGCGATCCAAATTTATTCTTGATAAGCTTTTTAATAGATTGTAAATATTTATTAGAAATAATAAAACGTACCTTTACTTAAGTAAAGATGGGGATTTTCAAATTTATAAAAAAAAACAAAACAACGCTATCAGAAGATAAAAAATTCATTATTTGTTCAATATAATATAAAAATATTGAATTTAACAAATCTTTATATCCACTTCTTTATTTGTGTCCAAGATAAACATTTAATGCTCATTTATTTAGACTATTTTTTAACCCAATAGCGGATTCGTATTTACAAGTTTTTGGATATATGGTTGTTGTCTTATGAAAAATTGGGCATTTTATGAAAAAACTCAAAATACCAAAAAGCGAAAACAACTAATGGTTTTTTTTAATAAATAAAACATGAATTATGTTTTTTAAAAAATGATTATTTATTTTTTATTGAACTTAGAGTTATGTTAAGAATTATATCGGTCAATACTAAAAAAATTTCTATACTTATTTATGAATTTAAGTAAATCGTATTAGAGTATTCATCAAAAATTATTAAATCATCGATTTTTAGATTATTTAGAAATTTTAATTTATGAACAAAATTTATAGTTAATTTTTGTATCATAGAATTAGTTTTATGATAATTTTTAAAATATAGAAAATAAATAGGCATTAAAATATTGACTATTTATTTTCTATATTTATTCCTTATAAGGAGGTGATCCAACCGCACCTTCCAGTACGGTTACCTTGTTACAACTTCGCTTGAGTTACTAGCTCTGCCTTCGGCACTCTCCTCCCTAAGGTTAGAGGCGTGACTTCGGGCATTTCCAACTTCTCGAGCGTGATGGGCGGTGTGTACAAGGCCCGAGAACGTATTCACCGCAGTATGGCTGACCTGCGATTACTAGCGATTCCGACTTCATGTAGGCGAGTTGCAGCCTACAATCCGAACTTAGATGTAGTTTTTGAGGTTGGCTAACCTTCGCAGGATCGCATCTCTTTGTCTACACCATTGTAGCACGTGTGTCGCCCAGGACTTAAGGGGCATGCTGACTTGACGTCATCCTCACCTTCCTCCGGTTTATCACCGGCAGTTTCTCTAGAAAAGTTAACTAAAGACAAGGGTTGCGCTCGTTGCGGGACTTAACCCAACATCTCACGACACGAGCTGACGACAGCCATGCACCACCTGTATCCCTTTACGACTTTTTATTTCTAAAAAGCCAACGGGTATGTCAATTCCTGGTAAGGTTCTTCGCGTTGCATCGAATTAAACCACATGCTCCACCGCTTGTGCGGGCCCCCGTCAATTCCTTTGAGTTTCACTCTTGCGAGCATACTCCCCAGGCGGGATACTTAACGCGTTAGCTACAGCACTGAACTTTAAAAGCCCAACACTTAGTATCCATCGTTTACAGCTAGGACTACTAGGGTATCTAATCCTATTTGCTCCCCTAGCTTTCGTTTCTCAGTGTCAGTATTGGCCCAGCAGAGCGCTTTCGCCACTGGTGTTCTTCCCGATCTCTACGCATTTCACCACTACACCGGGAGTTCCCTCTGCCTCTACCAAACTCAAGCTTCTTAGTTTCATACTGCTTGCTCAAAGTTAAGCTCTGATATTTAACAGTAGACTTAAAAAGCCACCTACAAACGCTTTACGCCCAATAATTTCGGATAACGCTTGCATCCTCCGTATTACCGCGGCTGCTGGCACGGAGTTAGCCGATGCTTATTCCTTAAGTACCGTCAAAATTCTTCCTCAAGAAAAGAAGTTTACAACCCACAGGCCGTCATCCTTCACGCGGTATTGCTCCGTCAGGCTTTCGCCCATTGCGGAAAATTCCTCACTGCTGCCCTCCGTAGAGGTCTGGGCCGTATCTCAGTCCCAGTGTGGTTGATCATCCTCTCAGACCAACTACTGATCGATGCCTTGGTAAGCTATTACCTCACCAACTAGCTAATCAGACGCAAGCTCATTTTTAGGCAGATAGACCTTTCACTTCTCAGCTTATAAAGTATTAGCAATCGTTTCCAATTGTTATTCCTTACCTAAATGTAGATTCTTACGCGTTACTCACCCGTTCGCTACTAATTTTTCTTTTTCGAAAAAAAGAAAAATTCGTTCAACTTGCATGTGTTAAGCATACCGCCAGCGTTCATCCTGAGCCAGGATCAAACTCTCCATTTTATTTTTATAACTTAAAGTATAAATTAAATTTTATTGATTCCAGAAATCATATTAAAACTTACAAAAAGGTTTGTCAACCCAGTCAGCCTTTCTTTTTTAATTCTAAAAAATGGTTAAATGACTCAGAGATCGGGAGTCCTAATCTTTGAGTTTTAGGTTTTTTTTTCTTATAAAAAATTGAATAAGCTTAACCTTCAAAGGTTAAGCTTATTCAATAATAGAAAAATCTATCTATAATAATTTTTTTGGAAATAAGCAATAAATGACTTAATTGCTTTTTTATAATGATGATCCTAAACCTACATAAGAACCATAGAAAAAAATTCCAACTAAACCTAAAGCAACGGTTCCTACAAGTGTTCCCACTAACCATAATGGGATACGACCAGTCGTTCCTGTGTTTGACATTTAATAACCCCCTATAAATAAATTAAGTTAATAATTAGTTTTTATTTTTTTAAGAATTGCGAGTATACTATATATTTAAATCATTTAATCCTATACAGACAAATCTTAAATGAGCGAATTTTTACACGATTTTGATGGAAATTTTACGAATCCCTTTAATTAATTAAAAATATAACTTGAAAATAAAACTGCTAAAACAAAAATTAATAATAATCCCCAGTATAAACTCGTTCGATTTAATTCAACAGTTTGTTTATTTGGATTTGGTTTTGCCATAGTAAAATAAAAAAATTAAAGAATCTATATTAAGATAATTGAAATTTATTTAATAGTTAAACAAAATATATAGAAATGCAATTAACGTTGAATAAACTGCATGGCAGTAATTGAGCCTAGGAAAAAAATTGTAGGTACAGCTAAACCGTGTACGGCTAACCAACGAACGGTAAAAATAGGATAAGTGTAAGATGATTTTTTAGATGCCATAGTATATATTATAATAAATCGATAGACAAATTAAATTTCAGATAAAGATTTTACTTGTTCTAATGCATTAAAACGATCTGTAATTAAAGGTGCTTGTTGGCGATCTTCTGTAAAGTATTCATTTGGACGCGGACTTCCAAAAACATCATACGCTAATCCTGTACTAACAAATAACCAACCAGCAATAAATAAAGACGGAATAGTAATACTATGAATAACCCAGTAACGAATACTTGTTAAAATATCTGAAAATGGACGTTCTCCTGTAGTACCAGACATAATTTTCTAAAAATTTATAAATAGAATTAAAAAATTTTTTCACTGAGGTGAAAAAATAAAGATTATTGTCTAATAATATAAAATAATTTAGAATAAAAATCAACAATTAGAAAAAGTGCCATTAAGTATTTTGGGAAAATAAGATTTTATTATAATATTTAATATCATATAATGGAAGTTTTGCTTTCATTTTTTCCTGTAAATTTGAAATTTTTTTAGAGGAATTTAATGATATTTCTGTTTTTAATAATCTACGCACTTTTTCTTCTGTTAATAAATTTAATGAATTGGAAAATCCCGCTAAAATTTCCCCATTTTTTCTAAAAGGGGCTTCTTTATAAAAACTAATAGTTTCGGATAATGCTTGCTTTAAAAAGGATCTCGGAATAATTAAATCAAGTAATCCATGATCCAATAAATATTCAGAAGTTTGAAAATTTTCTGGAAGTTTTTCTTGTAATGTTTGCTCAATAACACGACGCCCTGCAAAACCTATTAATGCATTAGGTTCCGCAAAAATTAAATCTCCAAGCATTGCAAAGCTAGCGGTCACCCCTCCTGTTGTTGGAGAAGTCAATAATGAGATATATAATAAATTTGCTGAACTTTGATAAAATTTTAATGCCGATGAAATTTTGGCCATTTGCATTAAGCTAAAAATACCTTCCTGCATTCTAGCACCTCCAGAAGCACAAATTAAAATTAAAATTAATCCTTCTTGTGTGGCATATTCTACAAGACGAACAATTTTTTCTCCAACAACACTTCCCATACTTCCTCCCATAAAATTAAAGTCCATAACCCCTAAAGCTACCGGTATCCCATCAATTAAGCCAGTACCTGTTAAAATAGCATCTTGTAATCCTGTTCTTTCTTGTGCTTCTTTTAATCTTTCTTTATAAATTTTTTGATCTTTAAAAACTAAAGGATCACATGGGGATAACGTTTCATTTAAAGGTTGCCATGAGCCATAATCTACTAAACTTTGAATCCTTTCTCGACTATTCATTTGTAAATGATAACCACAGGAAAAGCATACACGTTGATTTTCTTTAAGATGTTTAATATATAAAATTGTTCCACATTTATCACAACGAGTCCATAATCGATCATCTTTTGTCGCTTTATTATAATTTAACATTTTAATTTTACGTTGATCTTCAATCCAGGATAGTATAGACATAATTTATTTTTTTAAGGTGATAAAAAATTCTCCCATATATTATATACAGAAAACTATTTCCAAATCCAATAATTTTATTATTCCTTTAAAAATAGTTTTAAAACTTGCTTCCAGTAAACAATTTCATTAAACTGGAATCGTATTTTAAATCAAAGTAAAATGCCTGTTTAGCTCAATTGGTAGAGCATCGGTCTTGTAAACCGAGGGTTGTCGGTTCGACTCCGGTATCAGGCTATAATTAAAATTAAATTAAATATTAAATAAGATTAAAATGGTACGCGAAAAATTTGAGAGAACAAAACCTCATTTAAATATAGGAACAATTGGACATGTCGATCACGGAAAAACAACTTTAACTGCGGCAATTACCATGGCGTTAGCTGCGGTAGGTCAAGCAAAACCAAAAGATTACAATGATATCGATTCCGCTCCAGAAGAAAAAGCAAGAGGAATCACAATAAATACAGCTCACGTAGAATATGAAACAGAAAGTAGACATTATGCGCATGTAGATTGTCCTGGACATGCTGATTATGTTAAAAATATGATTACTGGAGCAGCTCAAATGGATGGCGCAATTCTTGTCGTTTCTGGTGCAGATGGTCCAATGCCACAAACAAAAGAACATATTTTATTAGCAAAGCAAGTTGGTGTACCTTCTATTGTTGTTTTTTTAAATAAAGCTGATCAAGTTGATGATGAAGAACTTTTAGAATTAGTAGAATTAGAGGTGCGTGAAACTTTAAATGAATATGAATTTCCGGGTGATGACATCCCAATAACGTCTGGATCTGCACTGCTTGCTTTAGAGGCACTTACAGAAAATCCAGATGCGAGTCGAACTGAGGATCCATGGGTTAAAAAAATTTACGATTTAATGAATGAAGTTGATAATTATATACCACTTCCAACTCGAGATACGGATAAACCATTTTTAATGGCCATTGAGAATGTCGTTTCTATTACTGGTCGAGGAACAGTAACAACCGGTCGCGTTGAGCGTGGGGCTGTACAAGTTGGTGATAATATTGAAATTGTAGGATTGAAAGAAACAAGACAAGCCACAATAACAGGTTTAGAAATGTTTCAAAAAACACTAGAAAAAAGTGTGGCTGGTGATAATGTTGGAGTCTTACTACGTGGAATTCAAAAAGAAGAAGTTGAGCGTGGAATGGTACTTGCGAAACCTGGATCCATTACACCACATAAGCAATTTGAAGCTCAAGTTTATATTTTAAAAAAAGAAGAAGGGGGTCGACATACCTCTTTTTTTGCTGGCTATCGACCACAATTTTATGTTCGTACGACGGATGTTACAGGTAAGATAAATTCTTTTCAATCTGATGATAATGTGGAAATTAAAATGGTAATGCCTGGCGATCGTATCAAAATGAATGTGGAGCTGATTCAACCCATCGCTATTGAAAAAGGTATGCGATTTGCTATAAGAGAAGGAGGGAGAACGGTGGGTGCTGGGGTTGTATCCACTATTTTAGATTAATTTTAATCGTCCATTTAAAATCAAATAAATGTTTAAAACAACCATTCTCAAAAAATTTGAAAAAAAACAAGATCAAAAGATTCGTGTTGGCAGTTTAATTGAGATCGGATTGAAAATTCGAGAAGGTGAAAAATATCGAGTACAAAAATACAAAGGGTTTGTGATCGCTGTTAAAGGTCATGGCATGGATCAAACAATTCGAGTTCGTAAAATTTTTCAAAAAATTGGAATCGAAAGAGTTTTTCCTTTAAATTCTCCACAAATCGCTTTTATAAAGCCCGTAAAATTTACAAAAATGAAAAAATCTAAACTCTATTTTTTAAGAAATCAAATTGGAAAATCATTAAGATTAAAAATTGCCATTTAGGATTGATAAATCTTGATTCGTATTTTAATAATTAAAAACAATAGCTTAGCTATTGTTTTTAATTATTAAAATACGAAGACGGTAAATGATCTACAAGTCCATATTTTTTAGCTTCTTGGGCCGATAAAAATTGATCTCTATCCATATCACGTGAAATTCTACTTAAGGTTTGACCCGTTCGTTCGGCATAAATTTGACCAACCTGACGACGAATACGCATAACCTCTTCGGACTCAGACAACACTTCTGATGCTTGACCTTGACTTCCTCCTTCAGGTTGATGAATCATTATTCTTGAATGTGGAAAAGCAATTCGTTTTCCCCGACACCCGCCAGCTAAAATAAAAGAGGCCATAGACGCCGCTGTACCAACACAAATCGTTGTTACATCTGATTTAATATAATTCATAATATCATAAACAGCAATTCCACAAGTTACAGACCCTCCTGGTGAATTAATATATATATAGAGATCTTTTGCTTTTTCTTCAGCATTTAAATAAAGCATAATCCCGATAAGTTGATTGGCCAATTCATCATCTAAATCTTGGCATAAAAAAAGTACTCGTTCTCGATATAAACGGTTATATAAATCAACCCATTGAGCAGAGGGCTCGCCAGGTAAACGAAAAGGTACTTTAGGAACTCCAATAGGCATATCTATAAAAAAATAATTCTATAATATTAGTTTAAGCATTGTAACTTTTTATTAAAAAAAAAACAACTTGACAAGTTTAGATAAAAAATTATAATGATGTTGGCGACATCTAAAAATCTTACGTTTAAGGGCTATTAGCTCAGGTGGTTAGAGCGCTGTCCTGATAAGACAGAGGTCGCTGGTTCAAGTCCAGCATAGCCCAAAGCCATTATTTATAAGGGGATATAGCTCAGTTGGTAGTAGCGCTGCTTTTGCAAGGCAGATGTCAGCGGTTCGAGTCCGCTTATCTCCAAAATAAAATCATTAAATAAACGGAGAAAGAGGGATTTGAACCCTCGGTATTATAAAAAATAATACAACAGATTAGCAATCGGTCGCTTTCAACCACTCAGCCATTTCTCCAAAGAGTATACTCCTATAAACTCTATTTTTTAATTATTTTTTAATAACTAAAAAATAGAGCCGTTAGTTTGATTTATGTTTTTGAATAATATTCAATAACTAATAGTTCATTTAACTCGATAAGCACATCTGATCTAGGAATTATATTTTTGATTTGAGCTGACATTTTAGTTTTCTCAATAGATAAAAAGGATGGTATGTTTGATAAATCTAGATTCATCAGATTTTTTTTTTGTATCATTGAGTTTGGTGAAAATTCAATGATATCATTAATTTTACATTGATAGCTTGGAATCGTAACTTTCTTTTGATTCACTCTGATATGTTGATGTGTGATTAATTGACGTCCTGAATTAATTGTTTTTGCAAAACCCAAGCGATAAAGAATATTATCTAGTCGCATTTCTAATAATTCTAGTAAAACTTGAGCCGTTGAACGAGAATTTTTTCGCGCTTTTTTTAAATAGGAAAACAATTGTTTTTCACTAACGCCATAATTATAGCGTAACTTTTGCTTTTCTAATAGACGTATTGCGTATTGAGATGGTTTTGTATTCTGGCGACCATGTTGACCAGGGGGATTTTTTTTATTAGAAACTTTAGAAGTTAATCCTGGTAATACACCTAACCGACGGGTAATTTTTAATTTTGGACCTCGATAACGGGACATATGGAAAATTTTTAAAACATTTATAAAACTATTGATCTATACTAAAGAAAAATATAAAAAACGTCAATAAAAATAAATATTTTTATTGATTACTTAAAAACCTTTACTTTTATGGATGAATACTTTAGAATTATATTGCAAAATAACTAAACAATAAGCGACCTTGGGTTACTAACTCAATGGTAGAGTACTCGGCTTTTAACCGATAAGCTCTGGGTTCGAGTCCCAGGTAACCCATAAGAGTTTAGGTTAAAAAAGTAATCTACAACAATATGCAATACTAGTGTAATGGTAGCCCGTCTGATTGCCATTCAGAAAGTAGGGGTTCGATTCCCCTGTATTGCTTATTCTTTTAACAATTATAGGGAAAATTAATTTTCCCTATAATTGTTAAAAATTGTCATTATTAAAATAAACCTAGTGTTAACGAAATGTCAATAGGTAATGTAGCACCAATACCTAACCAAATGGCCACAACGGTACCTAATAAAAAGACCGTTGTTGCTACTGGACGACGGAAAGGATTTTGAAATTTATTAATATTTTCTATAAATGGAACCGTAATTAAACCTAAAGGAACGGCCGTCATTAATAATACTCCTAATAATTTGTTTGGGACTGTTCTTAATATTTGGAAAACTGGATAAAAGTACCATTCTGGTAAAATTTCTAATGGTGTTGCAAACGGATTTGCTGGTTCGCCTATGGCTGCGGGATCTAAAACAGCAAGACCAATCACAGCGGCAAAAGATCCAAAAATGCATACAGGAAAGATATATAATAAATCGTTAGGCCAAGCTGGTTCGCCATAATAATTATGGCCCATACCTTTCGCTAATTTGGCTCTTAAATATGGATCTGATAAATCGGGTTTTTTTGTTACTGCCATAATAAATATTTTTAATTTTATAATTAATTTAAAAAAAAAAGCTAAAATTTAAAGGGGTCCTGAGATTCCTTGTTTTCGAATCATTAAGAAATGCATCAGCATAAATACGGCCGTTAAAAGAGGTAATAAAAAGGTATGTAAACTATAAAAACGAGTTAACGTAGCTTGACCAACACCCACACCTCCTCGTAATAATTCTACAATGAAACCGCCAATTGAAGGAATAGCATCCGGAACACCCGTTACAATCTTCACGGCCCAATAGCCCACTTGATCCCATGGTAATGAATAGCCAGTTACACCGAAAGATACGGTACAAATTGCCATAATAACTCCTGTTACCCAAGTTAATTCACGTGGCTTTTTAAAGCCTCCTGTTAAATATACACGGAAAACATGTAAAATCATCATTAAAACCATCATACTCGCAGACCAACGATGAATCGAACGTATTAACCAACCAAAATTTACATCGGTCATAATATATTGTACAGACTCAAACGCTTCAGCTACAGTCGGACGATAATAAAAAGTCATTGCGAAGCCTGTAGCAACCTGTACTAAAAATAATGTAAAAGTGATACCACCTAAACAATAAAAAATATTTACATGCGGTGGTACATACTTACTGGTAATGTCATCTGCGATTGATTGAATTTCTAGACGCTCTTCGAACCAATCATATACTTTTCCCATATTTAATTTTTTTTATATTTCTCACAATTAAGCTAAGTTTTTATCAATTTTTGGAATACCGTTTAAATTTTATTCTATATTTTATAAAAATTAATTTCTTACCATGAAGATTTCACAACCCCAGGAAAAAATCCTTGATGAGCAAACTCCCGAATTAAATGTCTAGAAAGCCCAAAAAATCTAAAAAATCCTTTTGGCCTACCTGTGACTAAACAACGATTATGTAATCGAACACGACTCGAATTTTTGGGGAACTTTTGTAATTTTAAGTGCCAGTATAATTTTTGCTCAAGTTTCATATTGGTGCTAATTTTATTTTTAATCGATTTTCTTTTTAAATAATATTTTTCATATAATAATTGTCTTTTTTTTTGTCTTTGTATGAGAGCTTTTCGTGCCATATATATATATTTTTTTTTATTGAGCTCAGAAGGATTCGAACCTTCATTCTCAACTTAGAAGGTTGGTGTCGTATCCATTAGACGATGAGCCCAAAGATTTGCTCATTTCCCTAACATATTCTAACATAAATTTTATTTTATGCAACATTTTATAAAAAAAAAATACCACCAAATAAAAAAATTTTGCGTTATCCTAAAATTATTTGCTATAATAAACTATAATAAAAAAATTGTTCAATTATAACTTATAAAAAGTTCGACTTCACTTCTAAATTCTAATTTTATTTATTTATTTATGAATCTTTCTATAAATACACAAAATACTGGACGAATTACTCAAATTATTGGCCCTGTTTTAGATGTATCCTTTCCCCCTAGTAAAATGCCTAATATTTATAATTCTTTAAAAATTGAAGGAAAAAATGGTTCGGGTGAGGATGTTTGTGTTACTTGCGAAGTTCAACAATTATTAGGAGATCATTGTGTGCGAGCGGTTTCTATGAGTGCCACTGATGGATTAATGCGCGGTATGGAAGTAGTGGATACAGGAAATCCATTAACGGTTCCAGTAGGTGAGTCCACTCTTGGTCGTATTTTTAATGTACTTGGTGAAACTGTAGATAATTTAGGTCCGGTGGATACAGAAACTGGTTTTCAAATACATAGATCAGCGCCTGCTTTTGTAGATTTAGATACTAAATTATCTATTTTTGAAACAGGTATTAAAGTGGTTGATTTATTAGCGCCTTATCGTCGAGGTGGAAAAATTGGCTTATTTGGTGGTGCAGGAGTTGGTAAAACTGTATTAATCATGGAATTAATCAATAATATTGCAAAAGCTCATGGGGGTGTTTCGGTTTTTGGCGGAGTTGGTGAGCGAACTCGCGAAGGAAATGATCTTTACATGGAAATGAAAGAATCTAAAGTAATTAATGAAGATCAATTAAGTGAATCCAAAGTTGCTTTAGTATACGGTCAAATGAATGAACCACCAGGTGCACGAATGCGAGTAGGATTAACTGCTTTAACGATGGCCGAATATTTTCGTGATATCAATAAACAAGATGTGCTATTGTTTATTGATAATATTTTTCGTTTTGTACAAGCTGGGTCAGAAGTTTCCGCTTTATTAGGTCGAATGCCTTCTGCTGTAGGCTACCAACCAACGTTAGCTTCAGAAATGGGAGGTTTACAAGAACGTATTACTTCAACAAAAGATGGGTCAATTACTTCTATACAAGCTATTTATGTTCCAGCTGATGATTTAACCGATCCCGCACCAGCTACAACTTTTGCTCACTTAGATGCTACAACTGTATTATCTCGAGGTTTAGCTTCAAAAGGTATTTACCCAGCTGTGGATCCTTTAGATTCGACATCTACTATGCTACAACCTTGGATTGTTGGCGAAGAGCATTATTCTTGTGCTCAAAATGTTAAGCAAACTTTACAACGCTATAAAGAATTACAAGATATTATTGCTATTCTAGGTTTAGATGAATTGTCAGAAGAGGATCGTTTAATTGTAGCGCGTGCTAGAAAAATTGAACGTTTTTTATCTCAGCCTTTTTTTGTTGCAGAAGTTTTTACAGGTTCGCCTGGAAAATATGTAAGTTTGGCAGAAACTATTCGTGGTTTTACTTTAATTTTGACAGGTAAACTTGATGATTTACCAGAACAAGCTTTTTATCTAGTTGGAACTATAGACGAAGCAATTGAAAAAGCAACTTCTTTAAAAGAATAGGATCTTTATAATTCCTATTTGAAAAATCATCTATTAAAAATATAATAGAATTTATTATGATATTGAAAGTCTGTATAATTACACCCGATCAAATTTTTTTAAATGAGCAAGTAGAAGAAATCATTTTACCAACAAATACTGGTCAAATGGGCATATTATCAAATCATGCTCCAATAATTACTGCATTGGATATTGGCGTTATGCTAATTCGAAATAAGAAAGAATGGAACCCTATAGTATTAATGGGAGGCTTTGCATTAGTCAAACAGAATCAAGTTACAGTTTTGGTCAATGAAGCAGAATCGGAAAAAACTATCGATAAAGCTGAAGCAGAGAAAAATTTTATCACAGCCAAACAAAATTTTGAACAAGCGACCAGTGCTAAACAAAAAGTAGAAACAAATTTTATCTATAAAAGAGCCCGAGCTCGCTATCAAGCTGTCCAATAATAAATAACGTATTGTTTTGTGATCTTTATTACAAAACAATACGTTAAAAAAAAAAAAAAAAATGAAAAAGCAAAAATTACCGAAAAATTTTTCATCACGTGCTTTTGAAAAAATAGGCCTTATTCCAAGATCCATTATCCGCACATTTAATCGTTTTTTAAAACAGTTATTTGAAACAAATAAAGAGAAAGGGGTAGCGCCAAGCTTCGTTTTGTATGAATTTCAAATTTCTCGTTATCAAACAATAGCATCTTTAAAATGTTTCATTAATTTAATTTTTTTTCCATATTTATTTCATTTTTTAGTTCAAAAAACGATTATTTATCCAATTTTTGAATATGAATGGAATCAAATACCTATACGGATGACTATGAACTCATTAGAGCAAGAAAAAATTTATCATCAATTAAATAATTTTGATGAACAATTTTTCTTTGATGAATTACTCAAATTTCATTCGAATTTGGAGAATTCATCAAAGAAAAATTCTCCAAAAAAACAATCTTCGGAAAATTTTAATCCTATAGCAAAGAATCATTTTCGAACTTCAGAAAATTATAAAACTTTTTTAGTGAAATTAGCTGAAAAGAGAAATCAAGATTGGCTATTTTTAGGCTCCAATATTATCAGTGATTGTCTTACTTTTTTTGTATTTTTAAAACTTTTATTTTTATCAACCCCTCAATTAATTATTTTAAAATCTTTTTTGATAGAATCTATTTATGGTCTAAATGACACTACTAAATCTTTTTTTCTTATTTTAGGAACAGACCTGTTAGTCGGGTTTCATTCCTCAAAGGGTTGGGAATTATTTATGGAAAATTTTCTTTCTCATTTTGGCTTTTCGGCTGATAAGGATTTTATCTTTTTATTTGTTTCGACTTTTCCAGTAATCTTAGACACGATATTTAAATATTGGATTTTTAGATATTTGAATAAAATCTCGCCATCAACCGTAGCTACATATCAAAATATGCTGGAATAGTTAATTTTTTATATAAGAAGTCTTTTTACTATGATAGGACTTCTTATATAAAAAATTAACTATTGTATAACGTACTGCCTAATCTTAATGCAAGGAATCCATTGATTAATGCTAAAAAAATAGCTATAAAAATTTGACTTTCGGATATTGACATAAGTTTTTTTTATAGATGATCAAATTTACTTTAAAAATTAAAAAAATTTTTGGAAGATATTAAAAAATATTATAAATTTCCATCACGACTTGCCAATAGAACAATAACTAAAGGACCCGCAGTTAAAACTACAAGAAGAGCTAATAATTGAAAAATAACTTCAAGATTCATTGAAAAAGTATTAAAAATTAAAATAAATTTATTATCAAAATTATTATCGAATTCTTTTATAAGTAATATTAAACACCCGAAGTTTTGTATTATTTGAAAAACAGCCTAACGGAAACTTACCGAAGCTTGCCATACAAAAGCTAAAAGAAGAAATAATACAGGAATTACAGGTAAAACATCTACAAGTGGATCAAAAGGTGCGTAAGCTTCCCGCAGTTAAAACTACAAGAAGAGCTAATAATTGAAAAATAACTTCAAGATTCATTGAAAAAGTATTAAAAATTAAAATAAATTTATTATCAAAATTATTATCGAATTCTTTTATAAGTAATATTAAACACCCGAAGTTTTGTATTATTTGAAAAACAGCCTAACGGAAACTTACCGAAGCTTGCCATACAAAAGCTAAAAGAAGAAATAATACAGGAATTACAGGTAAAACATCTACAAGTGGATCAAAAGGTGCGTAAGCTTCTGGTAATTTTGAAATTATAATTTCCATAAGTAATATGCCATTAGTTATTATATAAATAGAAAAATTAACCTAAATTAATATTTTCTGTAATTAACAGAAAACAATGAATAAAAATAGAAAAAACTCCATTTTTATGGTTATTATAGCAAAGTTCCCGAAAAAATTTCACTAGAATTTACAAAAACGATTATTCTTGAATTCAAAATTTTTCAGAAATTAATCTTCATGCTCTTCAAATGGATCACGGAGTTTTTCTGATGGAGGTCCGAAACCTATATAGATAGAATATCCAGTAATACTCAATAGTAAACACCATAATAAAATAGTTAGAAAAAAAGCAGAATTTTCCATAAACAACGATTCAAATCAAAAAAATTTATAGCGGGAGTAGGATTCGAACCTACGACCTCAAGATTATGAGCCTTGCGAGCTACCAAACTGCTCTATCCCGCGAAACCTATCATGAATAATGATAAACAAAAACAAAATAAAAGGAAACTAATTCAAAAGTGAGTTTACGAGTTTAACAAACTCGTAAACTCACTTTTGAATTAGTTTCCTTGCCCAGGATTACGTCCAGGGTCATTTGAAAGAAATCCAAAAATAAATAATGAAACAAAGAAAGTTACAACAATGTAAACAAAAATTTTAAGCGTTAACATTTAATTTTAAAAATTTTGTTTTATAGGCTACCACTAACTGGGCGTTTATTTTTCGAACTAAGCATTCGCAAGTTCTATTAACAAATCTTTTATTGTGCTAATGATTCCCAACTCATTGCAATATCATCGATTAAAACATCACTATTATAAATTTCTAAAATAATTACTAGAAAAACCGCAAAAAGTGCCATAAAAACAGCCATTAAAACTGTTGTTCCCCAACCGGGAGCTACTTTACCGTATTCTGAATTTAATGGACTTAATAGTGTGCCTAACCCCGTCACCATACCAGTATCTTTTCCAGAATTTTTTGGCATAAGAAAGAAATATTGATCATTAAATTTTTTATTTTCTATAAAGGTTTTTTTAGCATTGACTATTTGATAATACGTGGAGGTTCACGAAAAAATATTGAAAAGAATAAGATACCTAGTGTTCCAATTAATATTTTTTTCTAAGTTTATCAGAAAAAATAAAACTAACTATGCAAATTTCTTTACGTATAGCTTTATTAATTTATTAAAAAGTTTATTATCCAAAAAAAATTCGTCTTTCAACACTTAGTATAATTTTCGTAGATATCTATTTTTTATGTTTTTTTGAAAATTTTCTTAATAAGATCGGAGGTTCTATTAAAGTAAATTCATTTTTTTAGTTATTTTTTACCCATTTTTAAAATAAAAAATAATTTAAATTCCTTATTTTTTTTACTATAGATTATAATAAAAATTTTCTAGATTTAATATGCTTACCTATTTTCTTATCGAAGGATCGTATTAAATATTATAAAAAAAATCCATTATTTTTTCTTAAAATCGACAAACCGATTTCAAAAAATTATACAAATTAAATTATCAAAAAAATCATTACTCAAAAAATGTATAAACTAATGCTTCCATATGGGTATGCTCCTATTTTTATTATTTGTAAAAAATTTAATTTATGAAGTAAGTGAATAAGTTTCTACGCTAAGTTTTTTATACAGACTGTCGACGAGTACTTGTATCTCCAACTTTTTGGAAAGCTCCAAATTCAACTTGCTCATCCAAATCTGTATCAATTCCAGCGAAAACATCTCGGAAAATTGTTCTTGCTCCATGCCAAATATGACCGAAAAAGAATAATAAACCAAAACATAAATGACCAAAAGTAAACCAACCGCGTGGACTACTTCTAAAAACACCATCGGATTGTAAAGTTGCTCGATCGAATTCGAAGATTTCTCCTAATTGTGAACGACGTGCATACTTTTTAACAGTTGATGGATCTGAGAAAGTTACCCCATCCAATTCACCACCATAAAAAGTTACAGAAACCCCTACTTGTTCTATACTATATTTAGATTCAGCTCGTCGGAATGGTATATCAGCTCTAACAATACCGTCATCATCTAATAATACAACAGGGAATGTTTCAAAAAATGTTGGCATACGACGTACATAAAGTTGTGTGCCGTTTTTGTCTTTGAACACAGAATGTCCTAACCAACCAACGGCTATACCATCACCACTATTCATAGCTCCTGCTCTAAATAATCCACCCTTGGCTGGATTATTACCGATATAATCATAGAAAGCTAATTTTTCAGGAATCTGACTCCAAGCTTCAGAAAGTGTTTTTCCTGAAGCTACGCTTTCTGAAACACGTTTTTCGATTTCATTTGAAAAAAAACCGTTATCCCACTGATAACGTGTTGGTCCAAATAGTTCTATAGGAGTGGCTGCAGAACCATACCACATTGTTCCACAAACCACAAAAGCTGACCAAAAAACGGCAGCAATACTACTCGATAATACAGTTTCAATATTACCCATACTTAGAGCATTATATAAGCGTTGTGGTGGTCGAACACATAGATGAAATAATCCTGCTAAAATACCTAAAATTCCGGCAGCAATATGATGCTTAATTTTTTTTAATGGACTATATTATCAATATTTGTTGAGTTTATTTAAATTTTTAAAAAGTTTTTTTAAACGTCTAACTCCTTTATATGTCAAAGGTCGTTTTTCTATTTGATATAAACAAATGCGCCACCAACGGAGAAATACGAGTTTTTTCAGAGGTTCGGCTTTTATATTTGAACCATTTTTATTAAAAAAAAAAAACAAAAATTGAAAACTGAAAAAATTGTCGATTTCTAATTGATAACCATTGGGTTGGCGAATTATTGGTAAAAGTTTATTAGACTTTAAAATCTCAGATAATTTATTTAATAATCGTTTGTTCTTTTTTTGAGTAAAGCTCAGTTTTTGAATTAATCTAATTTTAGAAAAACTTTGCTGGTTAAGATTGGACATTGAGTAAATTATAAAATGAGTTTTAGAGAATATATATCCATTTAACCAATACGACTCATCGTCGACGGCTAGCTGTGGATTATATAAAGTTCCAAAGATTTTCGAATCATAAAATATTTGATATTGACTCAGCCACTGAAAAAAATAGAAAAAATTTTTTATCGAAGTTAACTGAAACTTGAACAAACCAAAAATACTCAATAAATCTTTTTTTTTGACTATTCGAAATACCCAAAAAGAAATATTAGCATGGGAGACTTGTAAGACCTGACCAAAACCCAAATTTTTTTTTATATAATAAAGAATTTTAGGGTCTTTTTTTTTAATCTCAAAAATAAATAAAGCATTCGAATATTGAGTTAGGACTCGAATAAAACAAAAACTTCCTGCTGAAAAGCCCATAAACCATTCTAAAAAAGATCTAGAAAATTTCTTATACTCGTATATTATTAAATCTATATCTTTTTTTAATATATCATCAACACATATTGTTTCGCGTGTAGTCTCTGAGGATTCTAAAAATGAATACATACGTTTTGTTTTAAAAACGAAACTAAAAAAGTTTCCTGCTGATTATTCAATTCTAGTGGATTTTTCCGGTTATTTTAAAAACTCGGACCCTAGATTAAAAAATTTCCAGCATATAGCGAAATTTGCTTTTTTTTCTCTTTGTTGTAAAAAAAAAGCGCCCCATCATATGAATATTAAGACGCGATTCCACCTGGGTTAAAGGGATCAAAACCATCGGCACCCCAAGAAGGTTTAATAGCTTGGACACTTCCTGTAATACCAAAAGGATCTGAAACCCAAATCCCTGGTCCAAATAAACCAGTTACATGAAAAGCTCCAAAACCAAAACATAATAAACCTGATAAAAATAAATGAATACCAAAAATTTTTGGTAGATCTAAAGCCGGTTTACCTGTTCGAGGATCTCTAAATAATTCTAAATCCCAATAAACCCAATGCCATAGGGCAGCAGCAAATAATGCTCCTGATAGAAGAATATGGGAAGTAGCAACTCCCTCATAACTCCAAATACCAGGATTCGTTGCCGTTTCGCCACTAATAGTCCAGCCACCCCAAGATTGTGTGATTCCTAAACGTGTCATAAAAGGTAATACAAACATACCTTGTCGCCACATTGGATTTAAAACAGGATCCGAAGGGTCAAAAACAGCTAATTCATAAAAAGCCATTGAACCTGCCCATCCTGAAACTAATGAAGTATGCATTAAATGTACAGCAATTAAACGACCAGGGTCATTCAATACGACCGTGTGTACTCGATACCAAGGTAATCCCATAATTTTTCAATAAATATATAATTTTTTAATTTTTTTACTTTCTTTCAATATAACGGAAAAATCTAAATTTATTGTTTCTATACTAGAGTCTCCCCTAAGATCTATTATAACATATGAGAATATAATTTTACAAGTTTTATAAAGCTAAAAAATTTTTTACAAAATTTGTTGAGGGATGTTCAATTAATTCTTTTGCAAAACCTGTTTGAACAATATTACCTTTCTCAAAAATAACAATTTCATTAGCAATTTCCATAGCTTCTTGTTGATCATGAGTCACAAATAATGTGGTTACAGGAATTTCATCATGGAATTTTCGTAACCATAAACGAAGGTCTTTTCTAACTTTCACATCTAAAGCACCAAAAGGTTCATCTAAAAGTAGCACTTTCGGCTCGATGGCTAATGCACGTGCTAAAGCAACACGTTGCTTCTGACCGCCAGATAACTGAAAAGGATATTTATTCGATTCCGCTTCTAATTGAATTAATTGAAGAAGTTGTTGAACTCTATATTTGATTGTTTCAAACGGCGTTTTTCTAATACTCATTCCAAAAGCAATGTTTTCAAATACATTCAAATGTGGAAATAAAGCATAATCTTGAAAAACAAACCCTAACTGTCGGTCTTGAATTTTTATATGAGTAGATTTTTTTCCAGATAACCAAATACATCCTTCATTAGGTTTTTCAAAGCCCGCAATAATGCGTAATAAAGTGGATTTTCCAGATCCAGAAGGTCCTAGTAATGCTACTAGATAACCTGTTTGAATCTCTAAATTTATATGATTCAAAACTCTTTTTGAATCAAAAGTTTTTGATAAATTTTCAATTAAAATACTCATATTTTTTTTACGTAAACCAGCCATAACTATGAAGACCTTTACCTAAAAGATTGACACCAAGATAACAAATCCAAACAACAATAAATCCTAATGAAGCGATGATTGATGATTTTATACCTGACCATCCACGAATAAATCTCGTATGTAGATATATAGCAAAAATTAACCAGGTAATTAAAGCCCATGTTTCTTTAGGATCCCAACTCCAGTAAGATCCCCAGGCCTCGTTGGCCCAAACCGCACCTGATAAAATTCCAATAGTTAAAAAGGGAAACCCTAATCCAATAATTCTATAACTAAAATTATCTAAATTTTGTAAAATTTTATTGGTTTGTGTTTCAAAAATTAAACGAGAATTTATTGTTTTAGTTGATAATATAAAGGTTTTTGGGATATCCGTTGTTTTTATTTTTGTAAAACTATAAATAATTAAAAAAGCAATCGCTAATAAACAACCCGAAATTAAAGCTGCATAACTCACTAACATCACAGTTACATGCATCATTAACCAATTAGATTTTAATGCAGGAATTAAAGGACCTATTTTTTGTAATTGAGCTGGTAAGTAAAAAGAAGCAAATCCATTAACAAATAAAATTGTCGGAGCGGTTATACAACCAATCCAGTTTGTTTTGGTAACAAATTGAATTATTAAATGAATACAAGTTAAACTCCAACTTAGGAAAATTAAAGATTCATAAAACTAAGTAAAACAAAATTTTTACTTTTAAAACTGTACAAGCATTTTACAATACATACAGCTTTCATATTGTATGCTAAATATTCAAATTTTGTGGCTATAAAATTTTGAATATTTTCAATCATTTATAAATATTTTTGCAAGTTCTTCTCCTTTCGGAGTGAATTTTCTATTCGTAAAGTTTTTTACAAATCTTGACCATATTTAAAATCTTATAAATATAGGTTTAAAAGAAGCTTTTTAAAAATATGAATTTTTAAGAAGTATAATTTTTAAAAACAAAAAAAGATTAAACGAACAAAATCGGGTTCTAGAAAAATTTTTTTTGAATCCAAATCAATAGACCTGTTAAAAACTAAACATTTTAAAAAAGTTTTCTATGTTATCGATTACTTAAAGGAAAATGTTGAGAACTTTTCCAACGTAAAATTAAAGAAAAAAATAATAGAAAATTTGTGCAACACATACTAATAAAACCAAAATTAAAATAATTTTTTTGAAAGTCGAACTCGCCGAATCCAACTTGTATCCAATAAAAAAGCATAGTTATAAATAACGTAATGAAACAAATGTTATTTATAAAATTTTCGATAGCTAAGGAGGTCTCTAAAGAAATTATCATTATTTGTAAATTATTATAAAAAAGTATTCTTAAAAATACTACTTATACTTTTTTTTTCAGTCAATATAAAAAAAAAATAAACAAATAAAAACTCTATTAATAGAGTTTTTATTTGTTTATTTTTTTTTTATAATAGAAACAGATTCTAAAATTTTATTGGAAACAAAGTCAGAAAAGGTATCAAATTATGAAAATTTCTATTTATGGGAAAGGAGGTATTGGTAAGTCTACGATAAGCTGTAATATTTCTATTGCATTAGCGAGAAGAGGAAAAAAAGTTTTACAAATAGGTTGTGATCCAAAACATGATAGTACTTTTACATTAACAGGCTTTTTGATTCCAACAATAATAGATACTTTACAATTAAAAGATTATCATTATGAAGATGTCTGGCCAGAAGATGTGATTTATCAAGGTTATGCTGGCGTTGATTGTGTTGAAGCGGGTGGGCCTCCTGCCGGTGCTGGTTGTGGAGGTTATGTTGTCGGTGAAACTGTCAAATTATTAAAAGAATTAAATGCTTTTTTTGAATACGATGTTATTTTGTTTGATGTATTAGGAGATGTTGTTTGTGGGGGTTTTGCAGCGCCCTTAAATTATTCAGATTATTGTTTAATCGTAACAGATAATGGTTTCGATGCTCTATTTGCTGCTAATAGAATTACAGCCTCTGTACGGGAAAAATCTAGAACTCATCCTTTAAGATTGGCTGGTTTAATTGGAAATAGAACTCAAAAAAGGGATTTAATCGATAAATATGTAGAAGCTTGTCCAATGCCTGTTTTAGAAGTTTTACCTTTGATTGAAGATATTAGAGTTTCACGTGTTAAAGGTAAAACATTATTTGAGCTTTCTGAACAGGAAAAACAGTTAAACTATGTATGTGATTTTTATTTAAATATTGGCGATCAATTATTATCAAATCCAGAAGGCGTTGTTCCAAAAGAACTTGCCGATAAACAACTATTTCAATTATTATCAGATTTCTATTTAACAAAAGAAAAGTCAACAACAACAACGATTAAACAGCCAAATCTTGATAATTTAGATTTTTTATTACTTTAAATTCACAATGAACAAAAAATTAAATTTTGAGTGTGAAACGGGCAATTATCACACATTTTGTCCTATTAGTTGTGTTGCATGGTTATATCAAAAAATTGAAGATAGTTTTTTTTTAGTAATAGGGACTAAAACTTGTGGTTATTTTTTACAAAATGCTTTAGGAGTTATGATTTTCGCAGAACCCCGTTATGCAATGGCAGAACTTGAAGAAGGGGATATATCTGCTCAATTAAATGATTATAAGGAATTAAAACGTTTATGTTTAAAAATTAAACAAGATAGAAATCCAAGTGTGATTGTTTGGATTGGGACCTGTACAACTGAAATTATTAAAATGGATCTTGAAGGTATGGCCCCTAAAATGGAAATTGATATAAGTATTCCCGTTGTGGTTGCACGCGCAAATGGATTAGATTATGCTTTTACACAAGGCGAAGATACAGTATTATCAGCATTGGTGAATCGCTGTCCAACGGAACCTAATTCACCGAAAAGTCTGGTTTTATTTGGTTCCGTATCGAATACAGTTACAAACCAATTAGATTTAGAATTAAAAAAACAAGGTATAATTGTATCAGGTTGGTTACCCGCACAACATTATGCGGATTTACCTATATTAAATCAGGAGACATATGTATGTGGTGTAAATCCCTTTTTAAGTCGAACAGCTACAACTTTAATGCGACGTCGAAAATGTAAGCTAATAGGGGCACCATTTCCTATCGGACCCGATGGTACACGTCACTGGATTGAAAAAATTTGTAAAACTTATTCAATACAAACGAAAGGATTGTTAGAACGTGAGCAGCAAATTTGGGAACAACTTAAAGATTATTGTAAATTAATTGAAGGTAAATCCGTCTTTTTTATGGGAGATAATCTTTTAGAAATATCGCTTGCTCGCTTTTTAATTCGCTGTGGCATGATTGTTTATGAAATTGGAATTCCTTATATGGACAAACGCTATCAAGCTGCAGAACTTGAGCTTTTAGAAACAACATGTTACGAAATGAATGTACCAATACCAAGAATTGTAGAAAAACCTGATAATTATAACCAAATTCAACGTATTCGTGAATTGCAGCCTGATCTTGTTATCACAGGTATGGGACTTGCAAATCCATTAGAATCCCGTGGAATAAATACAAAATGGTCAGTAGAATTTACTTTTGCACAAATTCATAGTTTTACAAATGCTAGAGATATCTTAGAGTTAATTACACGTCCATTAAGACGTAATAAAAATCTCCAAAAATTAGAAACAATAAAAAACTATGTTTATTTATCTTCTTAATCTATAGATTAAGAAGATAAATAAACAAATTGTTCTCAAATATAATCTTAATTGCTGTGTAAAATATGAAGTGGTTTCTTAAATTATCTGAATAATTTTTTAATTAACCTTTATATTTTTTAGTATTTTTATACTAGAAAAACTTTTATAAGATAATATATATGAAAAATGAAAATATAATTTATCTGCTGCAGCATGATTAAGATACCGAATTAAAAAATTTGAGCAACACTGTTTAAAAAAGGCTTTCAATTTAAGCTTCTTTTTTAGAAGCACCGTAATCAAATTTGAGATGCTTTAAAAATTGAAATCCGCGTTTATGATTATTTTCACTGATCATATTCTCAAAAGTCATCGGCTGGACCAGAAATAGGTTTATTATAGATTATATTGTTCAAATATTTGAAATTAAATATACTTAGCCGAGGACTTGTACAACTGAGAAAAGTCTAATCAAAAGGCTTCGAGAATAAAATAAAAGTGTTCAATAAATAAACAATAATAAAATCAACCTTTTTAATATTCACTTCTTTTAGTCCTAAAGTATCCGTCCTGATAAAAAATTAGTAGCTTTGGTAGAAATATATTAGAACCCGATCCCTATAAAATAAATTAAATAGATTCCAGTTGACAAATGAATAAAATTTTATTATGATCTATTTTATAATCCATATAAAGGGGATATGGCGGAATTGGTAGACGCTGCGGACTTATTTTTTGAGCTTTTTTTAAGAAAATTAAAAAAATGCAGAAACCCTAAATCGAGGAAACCTTTTTGATAACCTCGAGCTAGTAGAAATACGAGTGTAGAGACTTTACAGGTTAAACCTAAAAAATTTGTCAATAATTTTGGTAAAGAGAAAGTCCAACTTTCTTTGTTCTATAAGTATAAAATACTTAATTTTTAGAGAAATTAGAAAATCCGTTGATTTTAAAAAATCGTGAGGGTTCAAGTCCCTCTATCCCCAACTTTTTGGATTGTCTGTAAATCAAATAAAAAATTTTCTTTAGGGTCGATGCCCGAGTGGTTAAAGGGGACGGATTGTAAATCCGTTGGTATTTACCTTCGCTGGTTCAAATCCAGTTCGACCCATTGGCTTTTACAATACTGATCAAGCTAGACTCGCATTGGTATTCAAAAATTTTCTTCTATATTTGACAAATAATGTTTATAAGGAAAGGTGGCAGAGCGGTTGAATGCACCGGTTTTGAAAACCGACGTAGTTTAGACTACCGGGGGTTCGAATCCCTCCCTTTCCGTAATCATAAGGTTGGTCTTGACGATAAAAAAGATTTCTGATATAATATTGGTATGCCATATTATCTTCACGACTAATTTTTGAATCATGTGAGATTTATAAAAAAGCAGCATTAATTAAATTTTCTGGTAGATAATATGGTTTTAAAAATATGATCAATAGGGTATCAATTAAAAGATCAACAAGCGAATATAGACATCGAAAGTAGATTAAAAATCGATAATGTTTTTTTGTTTTTATAAAATTTTATTTTTTGTAGCCGATTTATTAAAAATTCAACGTAAAAGCTTTTATACTTTTTTAAGTCAGGGCCTAATCCAACAACTTGAACAAAAAAAAGTTTTTTTCTCAACTCATCAACAAGTCAAAATCATTCTTTTATCGAAATATTATCAATTAGTCGAACCAAATTACGGTATTTATCAAGCAATATTACAATCAAAAACTTTTGGTTGTAAACTTTTTATACCAGTACTATAGATTTTTATTTCTAGTTTTTGTCAAATACTTTTTAATATAGAGTTTCTTTTCTATATTAACTTTTTCGGGTCGCAATGATTTAAAAATTAGGCTTATATTTATTAAAAATGGTAATTTTTTAAATCTATTTACACGTTTTTATTTATAAAAAAATAGAGTACTGACTATTTTTTTCATTAAATATAGAATAAAAAGCATTATAGAACCATATTTTTAATAGAAAAACATTTACTAGAAATCATCAGATGTTTTAAACATTTTGTATTTTTTTCAATCGAAAGAGTGAAAAAAATTTGTGAATATTTTTTTAAACATGATTCTTAAAAAAATATTCACAATGAGCTGAATGTGATGAAAATCGCTTAATAAGTTCTTTAAGAAATTATCAAATTTATTTTTTTTTCTTTTTAATTAATTCATAATAAAAAAAATAAAATACGATTCCAATGGGTTTTTTTAGGAAATTTACCATTAATGACTAAACGAGGGCATTTTATAATCAATGGCGCCCCTCGTGTGATCGTTAATCAAATTATCCGAGCAGCAGGAGTCTATTATCAACAACAAGTAAATAAAGTTGTACAAAAAGGTCAAAAACAAATTTATCGAACATTTTATGTAGATATCATTTCTTATCGCGGTGTATGGCTTAGGTTTGAATTAGATAAAAAAAGGCAAATTTGGGTTTGTATGAAGAAAACACCGAAAATGCCAATTTTTGTATTTTTAAAATTCATGGGTTTCGCGAAAAAAAATATTTTATCTAATGTCCGCAATGCACAACCTCATTTTTTTAAAAATACAAAAGTAAATACTCGGAATTTTCTCTTTTATCTAACTCAAAATTTTCAAGTAGAAAAAACTTTTAATCATACTTTTACTTATCGCAAATTTCTCAACTCGCAAATTTATGATCTAGGAAGTATTGGTCGAAAACGCTTAAATTCTAAATTAGGGTTACGAACTCAAAATACGATTTTAACTCCAGCAGATTTTTTAAAAATCACCTATCGATTATTGGATTTGACTCATCATCAAGATATTGTGGATGATATTGATAATTTAAGTAATAGACGAATTCGTACGGTTGGCGAATTATTAAAAATACAATTTTTTCAAGCTATTTTTAGACTGAATAAAATTTTAGAAGAAAAAATGAAGAAAAACGAATCTATAGACTCATTTTTTACAACAAGACCTATGAACAGTGTGCTTCGGGAATTTTTTGGATCGTGTCAACTTTCTCAATTTTTGGATCAAACGAACCCACTTTCGGAGTTAACTCATAAACGTCGTATAAGTTGTTTAGGACCTAATGGAATTCAACGAGAAACTGCGGGAATGGATATCCGGGGGATTCATTCAACGTATTTTGGTAGAGTTTGTCCGATAGAAACACCAGAAGGCCAAAATGCGGGTTTAGTTAATTCATTAACAATTTTTTCAATAAAAAATGCTGATGGATTTTTAGAATCTATTTTTTATCAAATTTATAAAGGTCAAATTCAAAAACAATTAGAGCCTATATTGTTAACAGCCGATCATGAGCAAAAGGTCCGAATTCATTTTGGTGATTCCCAATTATCCGAATCTTATTTTTTAAAAAATAAAACGCTAACCGCACGCTATCAACAACAATTTGTAAGAACCCCACAAAAACTTATTCAATTAGGCTTATGTTCTTCTTTTCAAATGATTTCTATAGCAACATCCTTAATTCCTTTTTTAGAACATAATGATGCAAATAGAGTTTTAATGGGCTCCAATATGCAACGCCAGTCAGTCCCTCTATTATTATTTCAATCTTCCAAAATTCGTAATAGTGTCGAAAGTCGAGTCATTAGTGATTCTGGTTATTGTGCTCAGAGCAAATTTTCTGGATTAACTTTATATACAAGTAAAACTCAATTAGAGTTTTACAAATTTAAGACACAATATAAAAAACAAAATCGAGACCAAAGAAAACAAAATTTATTAAAAATTCTTTTATTGAAAAAAAAGTTTTTTAATAAATTTCCCAATTCAGCAAAACTTTATTGGAAATCTCTAATAATGGCGTTACAACCATTGAATAAATTTTATAGTAAAAAATATTTTTTAAAAAATTGTCCCCGAACATCATGGCAGTTTTTGAATATTTATTCTAAAAAGTTTCTTATATCACTAAATGAGCTGAAATTTTGCCCACGGGTGACCAAAAATTTATGGAAGACTAAATTCTCAAGTATTTTCATGGATACTATTAATTTAAAAAAAGATTTTTTAGTGATACAGCAAATAGCTTTTTCTAAGAATTTTAGTTTAAATAAATACCCTATTCACCCGGTAGTCAATGGAAAACGATATATTTGGCTAAAAAATTTCCAAAAAACAAATCAAGGCACTTATTTAATTCAAAAACCTATTATTTCTACTTTAGAATGGATTCAAAAAGGTGATCTTATAACCGATTGCTCAACTAGCAAAAATGGAAAATTAGCTCTAGGTCAAAATCTTTTAATAGCTTATTTACCTTGGGAAGGTTTCAATTTTGAAGATGCTATTATCATCAATCAACAACTCGTTTTACAAGAGAAATATACATCACTACACATTGAAAAATATGAAGTTGAAGTTCGAGAAACGTTATACGGTTTGGAACGTATAACATCTAATTTACCTATACATGATCATACTTTAAACCAATTAGATGAGAACGGTATCATAAAATTAGGTTGTTTTGTCAAAGAGGGGACTATTTTAGTTGGAAAAGTAACACCTATTGAAAATAAGCCACTCTTACCTCACGAAAAATTACTCTATGATATTGTTGGAAAAGAAATTGAACGTGTTAAAGATACTTCTTTACGAGCTCCAAAAAGTACATTTGGTCGTGTTATTTATATCTCATTAAATGAAACGCCATATAGAACTAAACTTTCAACTCCTGCACAATTTCAAAAAATTTGCATATATATTGCTGAAAGACGAAAAATTAAAATTGGTGATAAGATGGCGGGTCGACATGGAAATAAGGGTATTGTTTCAAAAATATTACCAACACAAGATCTACCTTTTTTATTAAATGGGGATATTCTTGATCTTATTTTGAATCCTTTGGGGGTGCCTTCGCGAATGAATGTTGGTCAATTATTTGAATGTTTATTAGGATTTGCTAGTGAAAAATTAAATCAAGATTATCAACTTGAAATTTTTGATGAGAAATATGGTTTTGATGCTTCTCGAAGTTTAGTTTATGAAAGATTGTTTAAACTTAGAAAAAAATTCAAACAAAAATGGTATTTCTCAACTCAATGTACTGGAAAAATTCCTTTGTTCGATGGTCGCACTGGTGAAAAATATCAACAACCAACGACTGTAGGAAAATCGTATATCATGAAATTAATTCATTTAGTGGACGATAAAATGCATGCTAGATCTACAGGGCCTTATTCTTTGGTCACTCAGCAACCACTAAAAGGTCGATCTAAGCATGGAGGACAACGTTTTGGTGAAATGGAAGTCTGGGCATTAGAAGGTTTTGGAAGTGCTTTTATTTTACAAGAACTTTTAACTGTAAAATCTGATGATACCCGTGGTCGAACAAAAATTATAGAAAATATTTTAAAAAATTCGAAGATGTTATTTGGAACCCCAGAATCATTTAAAGTTTTATTACGTGAACTTCAATCTTTATGCTTAGATGTTCAAATCTGTCAAACAACTGTTTTATAGTAATCTGAAAGTGTGAACCGAGCCTCGAAAAATAATTCTTTAACTTTATAATTATCTATATGTAAAAATGAAATTACAAGGCATACAGATTGGATTAGCTTCGCCAAAAACAATAAAAAAATGGGCCGAGCGACAATTACCAAACGGAAAAAAAATAGGACCTATAACAAGTTCACAAACAGTAAATTATCAAAAAATTTTTGACTGAGTTAGATAATAGAAAAGCACTTGTAAATTTTTTAGAGTAATTAACTTTTTCGTTATTGAAAGATCATTTGGGCTCGAAAAGAGAAAAAATTTTTGATTATTTTCACTAAAAGCATACATACAAAATAAATTTTCTAGTGTAACCTTAAATGCAATTACATAATTTACGAAAAGCTTCTTTTAAACCTATATTTATAAGATTTTAAATATGGTCAAGATTTGTAAAAAACTTTACGAATAGAAAATTCACTCCGAAAGGAGAAGAACTTGCAAAAATATTTATAAATGATTGAAAATATTCAAAATTTTATAGCCACAAAATTTGAATATTTAGCATACAATATGAAAGCTGTATGTATTGTAAAATGCTTGTACAGTTTTAAAAGTAAAAATTTTATTTTACTTAATCTTTAAAACCAGAAAAAGGCGGATTATTTTGTGAAAGACTTTTTGGTCCAACGGTTGACTATGAATGTGCTTGTGGAAAAAAACCACAACATAGAAAAAAATTTTGTATAGAATGTGAGGTAGAATATACAACATCCAAAATTCGTCGCTATAGGTTGGGGTATATCCAATTGATTTCTCCCGTAGCGCATATTTGGTATTTAAAAGGTAGACCTAGCTATCTATCTATTTTATTAAATTTTTCAAGAAAAAAGACCGAGTCTATAATCTATTGTACGGAAATTTTTTCTGAAATATTTAATACACATAATTTTGAAAGTTATTGGAAAGAACAATTGCGTATTTTACCAATTAATATTGAAAATCAAAATAATTGGCTTGAAAATACAGTTAAAAACATGAAAAAAAAACCTCAAAAAACAAGAAATAGGAATCTATTAGATTGTCAAAATTTTGTTTTACAACAATTTTATAAAAAACGCTTTTATCGAACAGAAGTTTTTTTAAAAAAAAAATTTTGCATGAAATTTTTTGGGAATTTTTTTCGATTTTTTCAAAATATACGCCTTGAAAATCTTTTTTGGAGTCTTCAAAAATATAATATTAACTTTTACAATGGGAATTTGTTGAATAATATAAATAAGCAACTCCCAATTGATCAAAGCTATTATAAAAAAAAAATGCTCTTCAATTGTTTACAAAAATCTTTTATGATTACTGAATATCATTTAAATTATTTTTGTTTAGATAAGCAATTTTGTTTTTCAACTCATAATCAATGTTTTTTATTTAGTATTTTTATTAGGAATTTTTTATTTAAAAAAGATCTATTAAACCCGTATTATCAAAATAAAAAACAGGAAGTTAGAAATTCATTAAAATTTTTAAAAATTACGGGTTCATATCCTATTTTTTTATTATTAAAAACTTTATCGGAAAAATGCTTAAATAGTAAATATTTATCCATTTTTTTATTAGAACGACAAATCCGAATTCTTTTAATAGAGAATAATGTAAATGCACATTTTTTTGAAAAAATTCGATTATTACAAAGATTAAAAATCATTCGTTGTTTTCGTCAAACGAAAAATAAACCCGCTTGGATGATTTTGTCAATATTACCCGTTTTACCCCCCGATTTAAGACCAATTTTACAATTAAATAATGATCAAATAGCGATTTCAGATCTGAATAAACTCTATCAAAAAGTGTTATTTAGAAATCGAAGATTACAACGTTTATTGAATGATCTATATATTCAAAATGTAGATGAAATGCAGTATGCCCAAAGACTTCTTCAGGAATCGGTCGATGCCTTAATAGAAAATGGTAAAAGTGGCAATCAAACATCCCAAACCTCCAATAACCGCCCTTTGAAATCCCTATCCGATATGCTAAAAGGAAAAAAAGGACGTTTTCGTCAAAATTTATTAGGTAAACGTGTAGATTATTCGGGTCGATCGGTCATTATTGTTGGCTCAAATTTACAATTACACGAATGTGGTTTACCAAAAGAAATGGCTATAGAACTTTTTCAACCATTTTTATTGCGTCGATTAATTATTAGAAAAAAAGCTAAAACAATTTTAGGCGCAAAAAAATTAATACAGCAATCGAACTCGATAATTTGGCCAATTTTAAAAGAAGTTTTACAAAACCATCCAATACTTTTAAATCGCGCCCCTACCCTCCATCGCCTGAGTATTCAAGCATTTCAGCCTAAGCTTATTGAAGGAAGAGCTATATTATTACATCCTTTAGTTTGCTCATCTTTTAACGCGGATTTTGATGGTGATCAAATGGCCGTACATATCCCCCTATCCTTCGAATCACGCGCGGAAGCTTGGAAATTATTATGGTCTTTAAATAATTTTATTTCCCCCGCTACAGGCCAACCTATACTTTTACCAAGCCAAGATATGGTTTTAGGTTCTAGTTATTTAACATTAAAGACTTCCAAAATATTTCAAGAAATTTATTATAAATTAAATACACAAAAACTCTTTGATAACGATTTAATTTTAAAAATTAAACAAAAATCTTTTTATGAAATTAAGCAAATTTTTAATAAAACCCAAGTGGAAGCCATCCAGTCATACCATCAATCTTTATGGATTATTTGGAATAAACGTTTTGAAACTGATCGTAAAACTCAAAAACTATTAGAAATTAGACTGAATCGTTTTGGTGCTTTTCAAAAAACTTATCCTAATTTACAAAAAAGTTTTTCTTCAAAAAATGGGCAACAAAATCAAAAAATTTTTACAACAATAGGGAGGATTTTATTTTATTTTTGGCTTAATCAAACATCAGCCTCTTTTAAAAAATTAAATGGTACAGAATATTAATTTATGTTATTCGAAAAGGAATAGAGAAAGGTACATATGGATTACTTTTTTGATAGATGCTTTGAAAAAAAGCGATTAAAACAATTACTGATTTGGTTTTATCATATAGAAGGCGAAAAAAATACATTAAAATTATTAGAAAGCTTAAAACAAATAGGTTTTTTTTACTCTACGAAATCCGGTTTATCTATAGGTCTTGAAGATTTACAATTAAATTTAAAAAAATCACGATTATTTAACTTAAGTGAATTTGAAATACAACAAATTGAATTTCAATATCAAAAAGCCAATTTAACCAAATTGGAATATTTTCATCAATTAGTCGAAATTTGGGCCAAAACAAATGAGCAATTAAAATATCAGATTATAAATAATTTTCAATTAAAAAGTCAACTAAATCCATTATTTTTGATGGCTTTTTCAGGAGCTCGGGGGAATATTTCTCAAGTTCGGCAACTTGTAGGCATGCGAGGTTTAATGTCAGACCCGAAAGGTCAAATTTTAGACTTTCCTATTCGAAGTAATTTTCGTGAAGGATTAACTTTAACAGAATATATAATATCTTGTTACGGCGCAAGAAAAGGTATCGTCGATACCGCATTAAGAACGGCTACTTCAGGGTATTTAACACGAAGGTTAGTCGATGTAGCTCAACATGTCATTATTGAAAAACAAGATTGTAAAACTTTATATCCTATATGGGTTGGTAATTTATTAAGCGGTAAAAAAATATTGCTTTCTTTGAAACAACGCCTACTAGGTCGGATTTTAGGTAAACAAATTGAGATTCAACAATCAAAAAATAGATTTTTAAAAAATTCAGAAATTACAGTTCCTATGGCTGCATATTTAGCTTCTGAATTTACGAAAATACCTATACGATCACCTCTAACCTGCGTCTCACCAAATTCAATTTGTCAATATTGTTATGGTTGGAATTTAGCTATGGAATCTATTGTGCCTCTAGGCGAAGCGGTTGGCGTTTTAGCAGCCCAATCCATTGGGGAGCCGGGGACACAATTAACAATGCGGACTTTCCACACGGGAGGTGTTTTTTCGGGAGATTGGATTGAACAAATGCACTCACCAATTACGGGCAAACTTTCTTATACAAATAAAGTAGCTGGTGATCTAATACGAACATTAACTGGAAAAATAGCTTTTTTAGTAAAACAGTCAAACTATATTTTGTTAGAATCTTTTACTAAAAAACGAATCATTTTTAAGATACCATCCTATACCCTATTATTTATTAAAAACCATCAGGATATTTATAAAAAACAATTAATTGCAGAGCTTTCTTCAAGTGGTTTACTTCAAACTCAACAAATCTATTCGGAAAAAGATGTATATTCAAAAAATTCGGGTCAAATTTTTTTTGAAAATATTTCAATTTTAGAGAAAAAAAAGAATAATGGTGAACAAAAGCATTATACTCAAAAAATGGGCACGATTTGGATTTTAAAAGCACTTTTTTTTGAGGCTTTTTTTAGGAATAAATTTTTTCCAGAAAAGTTAGATATTATAGACGCTACCGTTGCTCTACAAAAAATTAAATTAAACATTCATGAATTTAGCGAGACTTTAGAAGTTCAACAAATAGCTTTTAATAAACATCCTAAAAACTCTGGAATTAGAAAATATTTTAGAGAAATTTTCGGTTATTTGGATTTAAATTTGATAAATTATAAAAAAAAATACTATTTTATTGCGCAACGAAGCCCTAAATTAAGAACTTATAAAAACAATCGCCATTTGTATTTTATAAATTTTAGTTCCTTTTTATGGGGATTTATTGGAGGCTTTAAACAAATTTCATTTCAAAACCAAATATTAAATTATGATTATATCTTTTCCATAATACATCAAAATCGGAATGATAATTATTCTTTAAAAAATGTTAAAAAAAATTTTTTATTAAAAACGAAAACACGCTTTCATTTATTTCCTTATATTTTTAAATCAATACCGCATTATGCCTTTTGGTATAATCCAATATTTCGAAATATTTCAAATATTGAGAGTTTTTTTAAAAAAAATTATTGGAAAAATTATAATGCGAATCTAAAAAATAAAACAGTCAAAAGGTTCATATCGATGAGAACACATTTAGATAGATCTTTTAAATTTTCTACTAGACCAAAATATAAGATTCACAATTTTAGAATCCAAACTCTCTTTTATTCACCAAAAGTGGATTTTAAAGTTTTTTATTACATGTGGCTAGTTAAAAGGTTTTCGAATTTTTATTTTAAAGATTCACTAAAAATAGTTAAGTTTCAATCATTATTCTATAATCAATTACAAAAATTGGTGAAAAAGCTTCCACCCATAGGTAATCTATCAAAATTTCGTTGTAGTGTAAACTTCCTGGATGAAATTTTTTTTATTAATCCATTAAATAGTTCAAAATGCGAATCTAAACAAGAAAAAAATATTATTTGGTATACTTTTTTAAAAAGTCAAAAAATCCTAAAAAAAAATATTCCTGATAAGACAGCTTTTTATCATAAAAAATTGTCAAATGATAAAAATATTTTAATACTTCAAAAAATCTATTTTTATGAAATTTTTCTATTTTTTTGTACAAATGCTAGTTTTCAGAATAATTCTAGAAGATTTTTTATAAAACGAAACGTTTGTTCAACAATGACAATATTGAAATTTATAAATCAGAGTTTAGGTGAAGGGTTTGTACCTAACAAGAAAAAATTGTTGTTGAAATGGATTACACCAAAAAATTTTCATCCTATTTTTTCAAAAAATAGGAAAACAATTAATTTTAAAAAATTTGTATATGGAAACCCTTTTAAAATCAAGTATCACCAAAAATTTTTTAAAACGAATTGCCAAAATGTTATTAAAATAAGTAAAAATTCGACTTACAATTTCGCTTTTAGTGGTTTTAAAACCCTATATCAAAAAGATAATGATAAATTTTTTCAACTCACTAAAAATAAATTTATTATTTTTAAACAAAAAAATTTTGATCTATATTTACGAAATTTGCAATCGATAAATTATGATTTAACTTTTTGTTTGATTAAAACAAGCTCACGTTTTAAAAATTTTAAAGCAAATATTTTTTTAATAGTTTATGCCGATTTGAATAAAAGTGAATATAGAACGAAAACCTATGATGATTTACCAAAAATTGCTATACTTGAGCAAAATCATTTGTTAAATTATAAACTTACTGATGGTCATTTGCAGAATTTTTTTTTAGGTCAGTGTTTACAACCTATGAAAAAAATCAAAAAAAATCAAATAATAATGGCTTCAGGACAAATATTAAAAATCTGTAAACAAAACCTTTTACTAAGAAAAGCTAATGCCATATTATTAACCTCCAATGGAATTTTACATATACAAAATAAAGCGTTTATAAAACCAAATACACGTTTATTTACAATGTTTTATACTCACTTTAAAACAGGTGATATTGTTCAAGGAATTCCAAAAATTGAGGAGTTTTTTGAAGCTAGACAAACGCGTGGAGGTAGCCCCTTATTTGAAAATCTTCATTTACGTTTACAATATCTATATAACAAATATAAAATTCAATATAATTACCCAAAAGCTGTTAAAAAATCACTACTCAAATTGCAGCAAATTATTGTTAATGAAATTCAATTTGTGTATACAATGCAAGGCATCTTTATTTCTGATAAACATATTGAAATTATTATTCGACAAATGACCGCTAAAGTACGGGTATTAGATGGAGGAGCAACCGGATTATTAAGGGGTGAATTAGTAGATTTATTATGGATTGAAAAAATTAATCAGCGACTTCAATTCAAAACTATTAAATATGAGCCAATAATATTAGGTATTACAAAAACTTGTTTAGAAACTAATAGTTTTATTTCCGCAGCTAGTTTTCAAGAAACGACTCGCATTTTAACAAAAGCTGCCATTCAAAATAAAATGGATTTTATATGTGGTTTAAAAGAGAATGTTATTTTAGGGCATTTAATTCCAGCGGGCACCGGTTTTTTTGCATTTTAATATTTTTTTAGTAATCTGGTGAAATTCCACCAGATTACTAAAAAAATATTAAAATGCAAAAATTAATGGATCTGGAAAGAAACGATTAACTTCAATGATTAAACTAGATAATAGACTAAGCCATATAAAAGCGATTACAGGAGCTGTTGATAGATAAATTTTTAAATTTTGCATAGTAAATGCTTTATAAAATTAAATTAATTTAACTTTTAATAATGAAAAATAAACAATAATTGTGAAAAAAATTGTAGCAAATAAAATAGAAAAATAAGTCAATAGTGACAGCATAATAGTCAATTTTTTATAATATTTTCAAAAATAAATATTTTTTTGCATTTTGTATTATATATGTTAACAAAAAAAATTCTAAAAAACAACTTTTAGAATTTTTTATTCAAAAAAACTATTTGCTAAATAGCTTTTTTTATGCTAACCTTAAAATAAGCAGTACTGGTGTAACGGTTAGCGCCTTAGATTTCCAATCTGATGGTAGGGGTTCGATTCCCCTGTACTGCTTTACAATATTCAAACCTATAGAAAAAGCCAATTCTACTTCTATTAGATATTTTTAAAACGAAAATAGAATTTGGTTAATTTTATTTAACTTCTCAAAAGTGCAATGATTTTATAATATTTTCTATAGTTATTCATAAAAATTCCCAGCACAAAACAATCTGCTGATTTAATACCCCCTAAAAACGCAATAAATGCGTTCACTATATATTACTATATGACTTGTATTTAACACTAGCAGAAATCGCCGTTTTATATGCCCCAATTATTGAAGTATATTGTAAAGATCATGTACAAGAAACAAAACGATTCTCAAATCTCAAATCTCAAAGCTTCATAGCATTAAGACGCGATTGCCTTGGAACCTCACTGATTTACAGAAGCTGAAAGTACACCGCCTAAATAAGCCCATGCATAGTATAAACACACAAAAATCAAAAAATTTCCTTATGTTGTACTAAAGAAAAATTTCTTAAAAAAGGGTAAAAACCATCATAAAAGGTTTGTAAAGATAGGTTTTTATCCCACTTTAAAACTTGAAAAAGAAAATATAAATTCTTGGTAATACGCTCTACTTTCCCGGAAGGTTTTCGCCGAGGTATTTTATATGAAGCACGTATTTCTATTATATCATCTTTTTTCAATTGTAAAATAATGGTATCGTAATTATTTGACATATTCGGTTTTTATGGTTTAGGGCATTTATAACACTTATATATCGGCGTTTTAGTTATGTTTCACGTGTATTATATCACAAAAACACATAAAACGTAATAGAAGGAAAACATATACTAAATGCACTTTTCTCTCCGATTTGGCGTACCACCGCGTACCACCCCTCGGGTGTTATACAAATTTGGCGTACCAACCGCGTACCACTTTTCAGAGGTCATTTCCTTTCGAGAAAAGGAAACATTCGTAAAAATGCGTGTTTTTTTTCGATATTAGGGGTATTTTGCCGCAAAAAGTATTTGAAAAAAAAAATAAAATAGGTATTCCGAGTATTTTTTGTGTGGATTTGTATCAATCCACACAAAAAATACTTACCAAACGGCAGGCCTTTAGTGTAGGATGTGGTGTAGCACCCGTGTTATTACTGGATACTAATAGTGTATAACATAGGTGAAAGTGGGTATATTGAACCCACCTTTACACTTTTTATATAATTATAGAACACACAAAAGCATATGAATGGCCAAAACACACATCTAATAGGTTATAAAGAATCTTATATACTAAAACTTCAACAATCACAAAATAATAAAAAGAAATGTGGGTATAGTATAAATGAAATAACTTCTTATATTGAAGCATTACTATTATACTTAAATATTCCATTAAATTCAACAGATGATAAGCCGCTGATAGATATGGTAAAAAATGATTTAGATAATGTATTTTATAAATCAGAAAATTGGGGTTCAGATATGCTCTCCTTTTTAGAATATAAAAAATTAGAACCAAGATTTATCTACCCATCAGAGGCTCATTTATATGGATTCAAAGACATGCATATGATCGGTGTATTTATATATGCATAAATAAAAATCTTCCATATCTATGGTACGTGGTGGCCATGAGTGTTCAGGTCATATAGATAAATTAAAAAATTATTATGAAACCGTTTCCGTATAATATGATGCGAAAGTACTTAGCTCTGGCGACCTTTGGAAGAGAATTATATTTATATTAAAGATCTCAAAAATGAGACAAAAAATAATAAAATAGTTGCCAGTCGTTAGGGTTTTTAAAGGTTTCTAATTTGTTATATATAGAATAATACGCTTGAGCTTCGTTTAAAAAACAAAAACCGCGTTTTGAGCAATAAAGTGAAAACAGAGCTTACAGTCAAAATTAGAGCTAACATAAGAAAAAAGCTTTAGAAGTATTTTAAAATTTTCCTCGCTCTAGCACTTAAAAAACATTTAAAGAGAAGCCTTAAGATTAAATTTTTGAATGTTTGTAGTGGAAATGAATAGAATCTTGCCATAAAAAATTCTAAAGAAAACCATTTATTGAAGCCCCGATTGATATAATTAAGGTAAAAGTACATTTATATTCGCTAAGGATTTTGTTTAATATATATTTAATGTTTGTTTAAATCTTACCTCAAAAATAAATATTTTTTGTATTATATAGTAGGTTCATCTGTAATAAATTTTGGGGCATTATTTAAATTGTTTTCATCTTCTAAAAAAATTTTTTTTAATACATCTTAAATAGTCCATAAATAATTAAAATTTATTTTGATAAAAATAAAAAAATATTTTAGTACTAAAAAAAAAAAATGTCCTCAAAAATCAATGCTAGTTTGTGAAAAAATGAAACGATTCAGGACATTTGTACCTTTCCTACGAGCAACTTTTAATTGATTGCAATAAGGATAAGGATTAGACTATATACGCAACCCTAAATAACTGTTTAATATGAAACACAAAAGTTATATTTTAAAAATGTGGGTATGGCTTTTTCGAGACTTTTATGCTACAGTTAGGAGTCTTTTTAATTTTTATCAAAAAAACTTATGTCTTTAAATTTTAATTTTGATGCTGGAAAATCAACCGCTTTAGGCGCAGGTTTAATGGTATCTGCAGAAATTTCTCGAAGATGGTCAAAAGATGTTCAAGAACAGCGCCAAGCAAGGGCTCAGTTAAGCGTGGAAGTTTCCCAGAAAACAAGCACACATCAAATTCCACCGAGTGTAGCTTTTAAAGCTTATCAGGATTTAGGATTTTCAAAAAAAGAATCTAAAAAAATGGTTGAAGATAGTCTTCAACTAACACAAAAAAAAGGAAAAGCTCAGACTCCTTTTGGAAGCCTTTCCATAAGCCATTTATCGGAATCGGATTCTGGAAATCTTATTTGGCGAGAATTGAATCCTGAAATTCGGTATGCAAAATTGCATATTTATTCAATTTTAAAAACTGAGAATATAATTGAGTTTGAAAGCGTTCCTTATTCAGTTGTAAAAAATTCGATCGGTTTACTGGGTTGGTCAAAAGAATTTAATGAATATCTATTAGCCGGCATTCGCAGCAGTCAAACTTATACGGAAGTTGCACCATCAATTTCACCAAACTTTTATGTTTACGAATCAATGGAATTTATCTATTCCTGGGGTATCCATTTTCTAATTTGTTCGTCTATTATTGGTTCAGTGATTTTATTCTACAAAAAATATTTCCAATCATCTATTCAAAAAAGGTTCAAATAGGATTCTAGAAAAAATTTAAATAAATTGATTGCTATTGAAAAAATGATTCGTTTTTATAGAAAATACTAGATATGGTATCTAGTATTTTCTATAAAATTAATCTAAAGGTTTTAAAGATAATACTGGTTCGTTATCACGATCAATACCTTTTTCAAAACCTGCGGCTGCTGCACGAGCTCGTCCAGCATGCCATAAGTGACCTACAAAGAACATAAAACCTAAACTGAAGTGTGAAGTGGCTAACCAACTTCGTGGACTCACGAAGTTTACAGCATTAATTTCGGTTGCTACACCACCTACAGAATTTAAAGATCCTAAAGGAGCATGTGTCATATACTCAGCTGCACGTCTTTCTTGCCAAGGCTGAATATCATTTTTCAATTTATTTAAGTCTAAACCATTTGGACCACGTAAAGGCTCTAACCATGGACCTCGGAAATCCCAAAATCGCATTGTTTCTCCTCCAAAAATAATTTCTCCTGTTGGAGAACGCATTAAATATTTACCTAAACCTGTAGGACCTTGTGCCGAAGCCACATTAGCTCCTAATCGTTGATCTCGAACTAAGAACGTAAATGCTTGTGCTTGTGAAGCTTCCGGACCTGTAGGACCATAAAATTCACTTGGATACGCTGTGTTATTAAACCAAGACATACAACAAGCTATTAATCCCATTAACGAAATTGCAGCTAAACTATATGATAAATAAGCTTCGCCTGACCATACAAAAGCACGTCGCGCCCATGCCCAAGGTTTTGTTAAAATATGCCATACACCACCAAAAATATTTAATGTTCCAATCCAAATATGACCCCCGATAATATCTTCCATATTATCAACACTCACAATCCAACCATCTCCACCAAACGGTGATTTTAGAATATAACCAAAAACAACCGCTGGACTAACTGTGGGATTCGTAATTAAACGCACATCTCCACCACCTGGAGCCCAAGTATCATAAACACCACCAAAATATAGAGCTTTCCATACCAGTAGCCAAGCCCCTATACCTAAAATGATTAAATGAATTCCTAATATTGTTGTCATTTTATTTTTATCTTTCCAAACATAACCAAAGAAAGGAAAAGATTCTTCTAAAGTTTCAGGCCCAATTAGGGAATGGTAAACACCACCAAAACCTAAAACGGCAGAAGAAATTAAATGTAAAACACCAGAAACAAAATATGGAAAGGTATCTACAACTTCTCCACCTGGTCCAATTCCATAACCTAAACCAGCTAAATGGGGAAGTAAAATTAAACCTTGTTCATACATAGGTTTTTCTGGTACGAAATGAGCAACTTCAAAAAGATTCATTGCACCAGCCCAAAAAACGATTAAACCAGCATGAGCTACATGAGCTCCTAAAAGTTTTCCAGATAAATTGATTAAACGAGCATTACCAGCCCACCAAGCAAATCCAGTAGATTCTTGATCTCGACCACCAACCGTTAATGTTCCATTAAAGAGCGTTTCCACGTGGTAATACCTCCTCTGGGAATACAAATTTTTCATGCGGCTGATCTTGTGCAGCCATCCATGCACGGATACCTTCATTTAGAAGAATATTTTTTGTATAGAAAGTTTCAAATTCTGGATCTTCTGCAGCACGGATTTCCTGTGATACAAAATCATAAGCTCGTAAATTTAAAGCTAGACCTAATACTCCAATAGCACTCATCCATAAACCTGTTACAGGTACAAAAAGCATAAAGAAGTGTAACCAACGTTTATTTGAAAACGCTACTCCAAAAATTTGAGACCAAAAACGATTAGCTGTAACCATTGAGTAAGTTTCTTCTGCCTGTGTTGGATTAAATGCTCGGAATGTATTTGCACCATCTCCATCTTCGAATAAAGTATTTTCAACAGTAGCACCGTGAATAGCACATAATAAAGCAGCTCCTAAAACACCTGCAACACCCATCATATGAAATGGATTTAATGTCCAGTTATGAAATCCTTGGAAGAATAAGATAAAACGGAAAATAGCAGCAACCCCAAAACTTGGTGCAAAAAACCAACCTTGTTGTCCTAATGGATAAATTAAGAAAACAGAAACAAATACGGAAATTGGTGCTGAAAAAGCAATAGCATTATACGGTCGAAGTTTTAAAGAACGTGCAATTTCAAATTGACGTAACATGAAACCTATTAATGCAAATGAACCATGTAAGGCTACGAACGACCATAATCCTCCTAATTGGAACCAACGTGTAAAATCTGCTTGTGCTTCAGGACCCCATAATAATAGTAAAGAGTGACCCATACTATTAGCTGGAGTTGATACAGCAACTGTTAAGAAGTTACAACCCTCTAAAAAAGAACTTGCTAAACCATGAGTATACCAAGATGTTACAAATGTAATACCTGTTAACCAACCACCAAGTGCTAAATAAGCACACGGGAATAATAAAAGACCTGACCATCCTACAAAAACAAAACGATCACGTCTTAACCAGTCATCTACAAGATCGAACCAACCTCTCTCTGTTTGAGATTTTCCTAGTGCGATTGTCATAATTATATATTTAAATAATTTTTCTAGTTTGTAATTTTTTTACAAAACTTTTCTAAAAATTAAACCTTTATTTTGGAAAGAAGATCCAACTTATTAACTAAAATCATTATAAGAGTTTTTTAATAAAATTAACGTTACTATTTTTAAATAAATTATTATTTATAAACGATATTTCATTATTTGAAAATGATTTCTTACTATATTTTAAAAATTGTTTAATAAAAAATTTTTTGATAATGTTAGGCATTAAAAAATAAAGATTTTGCTTTGAATAAAGAAAAAAGAATAATTGTTTACTAACATACTCAAAATAAGAAAGGTATTCTATTGTCAAAAAGTTAACTTTAGTAATTTTGAATTCAATTTTTTGATCAAAAAAATATTTTAAAAATGGAAATAGAAAAAACCGAATCCGGTTTCTTGAGAAAAAAATAACTCGATTTGTACAATCTATAGATATAGGAAACTCTAAAAAAATGATCCATTTTTTTAGAGTTTCCCTACTAATATTAAGTAAGGGACGTAAAAGTAAAAAATCCTGAGTTTTTGGAAAAAATAAAAAAATTTTCATTACCATCGATAAAAAAAATTTGAATGAGTGTTTATATAAAATTTTTTTTTAAATTTTAAAAAAGAAGAGCCAAAATTTGCACTACCACGAAATAAATTTAAAAAAAATTTTTCACAGTAATCCGTATTCGAATGGGCTAACCAAATAGATTTATAAATATAGAAATAGGCTATCCGAAAAAATAGAGAATAACGCCATAAACAACTTTTAAACTCATTTGTAAGTCTTGCCATAGGGGCAGAAAGATGATAATGACTTTCAAATAAAAAAGATAATTTGCTATTATTCAATGTATAATAAAAATTATCTTTTTGTATTAAATGATTTAAATGTAAAATTATATAAGATTTATTCTTTATTAAATTGATTATAAAAAGATAAATAAATAAAAAAGTTGAATCTTGACCACCAGAAAACCCTAAGAAATTCTTATTGGAATTCAAGTGACTTTTTTTTAATAGAGGATCAAAAAAAATGCTTAACCATTTAAAAAATATTTGTGTATTCATGCAGTAAAAATATATATATATTTTAGTTAAAATCTTAACTTAGTTTTTTTATTATGCGAGTTGTAAAACCTAGGTTTTACAACTCGCATAATAAATTAAACAACAAAAGAATTTAAAATACCTACTAAAAAAACTAAAAGAAACCATAACCCAACACCAGAAAATATTGTACCTTTATTTTCTGACCACCCGTTAGGGTAAGCAAAAGCTACGGGTACACCAACTACTAATAAAAAGGATAATGAAATTAACGCAAAAACTGCAACTTGAAAAAGAAAAATCATAGTAGATTGTTTAAAATTTTTTTATTTATATAGTAATTATAAAATTATTTGATATATGATATAGGTTTTGCAACTTTTAACCAAATTTACTAGACGTAGCTGCAATTAAAAACGCAGCATAGGTGAAGATATAGCCCACAGAAAAATGTGCTAACCCAACTAATCGGGCTTGGACAATAGATAATGCCACTGGTTTATCTTTCCAGCGAACTAAATTCGCCAAAGGAGTTCGTTCATGTGCCCAGGCTAAAGTTTCAATTAGCTCTTGCCAGTAACCACGCCAAGAAATTAAAAACATAAAACCTGTCGCATAAACTAAATGACCAAATAAAAACATCCAGGCCCATACCGATAAACTATTCATTCCAAATGGGTTATAACCATTAATTAATTGAGAAGAATTTAACCATAAATAATCACGAAGCCAACCCATTAAATAAGTCGATGATTCATTGAATTGATTAACATTTCCTTGCCAAATACCTAAATGTTTCCAATGCCAATAAAAAGTTACCCATCCAATAGTGTTTAACATCCAAAAAACTGAAAGATAAAAAGCATCCCAAGCTGAAATATCACAAGTTCCTCCACGACCAGGTCCATCACAAGGAAAACTATATCCAAAGTCTTTTTTATCTGGCATTAATTTCGAACCTCGAGCATCTAAAGCTCCTTTAACTAATATTAATGTTGTTGTATGTAAACCTAATGCTATCGCATGATGTACTAAAAAATCTCCCGGACCAATTGTTAAAAATAGTGAATTTGTCGGGTTATTTATTGCTTCCAGCCAGCCAGGTAACCAAACGGTTTGACTAGCATTAAAAGCAGGACTTGATGATGAAGCTAATAAAAAGTCAAAACCATATAAAGATTTCCCTTGTGCTGCTTGAATCCACTGAGCGAATACAGGTTCAATCAAAATTTGTTTTTCTGGAGTTCCAAAAGCTAACATAACATCGTTATGCACATATAGACCTAATGTATGAAACCCTAAAAATAAAGATACCCAACTTAAGTGTGAAATAATAGCTTCTTTATGATCTAAGATACGTGCTAAAACATTTCCTTTATTTGCTTCAGGATCATAATCACGAATGAAAAATATTGCCCCATGTGCAAACGCTCCACATAACATGAAACCTGCAATATATTGATGATGTGTATACAGTGAAGCTTGGGTTGTAAAATCGAAAGCAATAAAAGCGTAAGCCGGCAATGAGTACATATGTTGTGCGACCATTGAACAAATAGTTCCCGCAGAAGCTAAAGCTAACCCTAATTGAAAATGGAGCGAATTATTAATTGTATCGAATAAATTTTGATGACCAGCCCCTAAATTACCTGACGGAGGCGTATGCATATCTAAAATTTCTTTCATACTATGCCCAATACCAAAATTTGTACGATACATATGACCAGCAATGATAAATAACACTGCAATAGCTAAGTGATGATGGGCCATATCTGTTAACCATAAACTTTGTGTTTGTGGATGGAAACCGCCTAAAAAAGTTAAGATAGCGTCTCCTGAACCTTGATTCGTACTAAATATATGGTTAGCCGTATCTGGGTTTTGCGCATATGCTGACCAGTTTCCTGTAAAAAAAGGTTTTAATCCTTGTGGATGAGGTAATATTGTTAAAAAGTTATCCCATCGTACATGAATACCACGCGATTCGGGAATAGCTACATGAACTAGATGGCCTGTCCAAGCTAATGAACTTACCCCAAATAAACCGGCTAAGTGATGATTTAAGCGTGATTCAGCATTTTTAAACCAAGAAAGTGCAGGTTGAAATTTTGGTTGTAAATGTAACCAGCCAGCTATTAAAAAAAGACCAGCCGCAATGGATAAAAAAACAGAGCCTTGATATAAATCTTGATTTGTTCGCATACCTATGGTATACCACCATTGGTATACACCTGAGGTAGCAATATTTACCGGTCCTGAAGCACCCCCACGCGTGAAGGCTTCAACTGCCGATTGGCCAAAATGGGGATCCCATATTGCATGTGCAATGGGTCGAATATGAAGTGGGTCTTGAACCCAAGATTCAAAATTACCTTGCCAAGCAACATGAAATAAATTTCCCGATGTCCATAAAAAAATAATAGAAAGTTGTCCGAAATGTGAAGCAAATATTTTTTGATAAAGAGTTTCTTCAGTGATACTATCATGACTTTCAAAATCATGAGCAGTAGCAACACCAAACCAGATACGACGTGTAGTAGGATCTTGTGCTAATCCTTGGCTAAATTTTGGAAATTTTGTAGCCATGTAAATTCTTTCTCCTTAAAAAATTATTAAATTAGATAAATTATGTTTTATAAAAAAATTAACCAACAGCAATAATACGAGCTAAAAAGAAACTCCAAGTAGTAACAATACCACCAAAAATATAATGAGCAACACCAACAGCTCGACCTTGTGTAATACTTAAAGCACGAGGTTGTATGGCTGGAGCAACTTTTAATTTATTATGAGCCCATAAAATTGACTCTATTAATTCTTGCCAATAACCACGACCACTGAATAAAAACATTAAACTAAAAGCCCAAACAAAATGTGCGCCTAAAAAAACTAGACCATAGGCTGATAATGCAGAACCATACGATTGAATTACTTGAGAGGATTGAGCCCATAAAAAGTCTCGTAACCATCCATTGATGGCATTTGCCCCATTCGCAAAATTTCCTCCAGTAATATGAGAGACACCACTTTCACTGACTGTTCCCCAAACATCTGACTGCATTTTCCAACTAAAGTGAAATATCACGATTGATAATGAATTATAATTAAACTAAAGAATGGTATTTACACCTTTCCTCGTCTTCAGATCCGAGCGTGAGATTTTCATCTCACTCGGCTCCTGCAATTTGATTATGACTAAACTGTTGTTATCTGACTTTTCGTATTTTTTTAATAAATTGTAATAAGGGGAAATTCGATAAACATCTTTTATAAATAGTAAAGAATGAATCTTTTTTTACAATAGAAGCGATTTTATATTTATTGAATTTAAAATATAAATATTCAAACAAGTGCCCTATATAAAGATCATTATAATTTTGATTTATTTACCTTTATAAATTTTTCCCGATCAATCCAAGATAAGTGTGGTAAGAAATTTTCAATTACTTGATTTTTATTATTTCTAGTTTTTCCATAAAGGACCCAATTATCTTTATAAATTTTATTACCAAATTTCCAGGTTTTGTTATTCGGGAAATATTTCTCTTTAATTATCCCACGAGCTGAACGTGTATCTCGTCTGAACACCCAGGCTCGTAATTTTAGAAAAATACGGTGTGATAAGTTATTATATATTGTTGTACATTCACAAAACTTAAAGTAGTTTCCCCATCTGATGATTATAGGTCGAAGTTTGTTTATTAACTGATAAGAGGATATAGCTTTATTTTTTTGAATTATCTCTCTGATCTTTAGTAGCAAAAGTTTTTGACTATTTTTTGAAGGAGTAATTTTCGCTTTATATTTATTGTATTTAACAACTTGTATAATTTGAAAACCTAAAAAATAAAAACCTGAGGTTCCTAGTATGGTGCTAGATTTTTCCATGATTATACGTAATCCTATTTCGCCTAACCATTTATTTGCTTCACAAATACAAAGCTGTAAAATTTCTCTATTATCATGCATTAGTATAAAATCATCCGAAAATCTCACAAAGGTTAGGTCTTTTTTGTTTAACATCTTTGCTTCTCTGGATTTTTTCTTTAACCTTTTAACGAAGTTATTTAAATGCGTTTCTAACCCATGAAGAGCTATATTAACAAGCAATTCAGAAAGGATACCTCCATATGGCGTTTTCGTTTCCATCATTAAATAATGCTTCTCTGTATTTGCATAACCTTCTAGAATGCCTGCTTTTAACCAACTTTCTATTTGTTTTTCTATCAAAGGAAAAGTATTTAATTTCGCGAGAAGAATTGGGTATTGAGTTTTATCAAAACTTTTGCGAATATCTGCACTAAAAACCCATTTTGGATTTTTATTATGGAGACTGAGAAAAATTGATTCTAGAGCATCAGGAACTTTTTTTCTATATGCATAAGAATGCGGTTCAAAAATGGCATTCCATTCAGGTTCTAGAGCTAATTTAGCTAATATTTGTTTAGCTTGGTCTTTGATAATAGAAATCTCCAATTTTTGCCGTTTAGTTTTACTAGGTTTCGCGATCCATACTTTTTTTATTGGGTGCGCTTTACAATCAATACGCAATTTTTTAGCTAATGCTAACTTCTGTGTATTGGTAAGGCTTTTTCCGTCATAGACACCTGCTACTTTATGGGTTGTTGTTACTTTATGAATGGCCAACAATTTTGCATCCGTACTATGGACTAAAAGGTCTTGTAACCAATGCATTTTACTTATCTCATCAGATTGTTTAGCTTTATAGATTCTAATTTGAACTCGATGGACTCTTTTCTGAACGGATGTCCAGTTAATATCGCCCCACGCTAAATATTGAATATTTTTGCTCATAAATTTGTTTCATAGAATCACACCAATTTGCCACCTGAGACGTCAGCATATATTTTTCACCACTTTTAGCGAAAAATCATTAGCTTCTTCCCAAGTTCTTTCATTCTTATAAACATAAAACTTGGTTAGTCTACTATATTACTAGAGTTTATAAGAAATTTCCACTGTTCCATACCAGACATCACGTGCTACGTAGGCTCATACATTACGAGATAATTTGCTTTGAAAAAAGTTTCTGTGCAGGTAATATGGACGAATATTCCCTGTCAAATTTATGAAATATTATCATAATATCTCTTTACTAAAATAAAGGATTATATCAATACATCTCGCTTCAATATGTTACGGCCGTTGTGCAATTGCTTGCTATAACACTAACATTGCTCTTTGCTAAACTTCAATAGATTACCAATTCTATTTATCAATAGCTAATGCGCTAGTGCACAGTCACTAGGAGGAATTGAACCTCGTCTTAATACAGTTCCAATAATCTAATATTGGTTCTCTTTTTAGATTAGGAGAAAACAGGTCGCACCATCCAGAATAATCCTAAAAATACATGATCCCATGCCGAAACTTGACAAGTTCCACCACGACCAGGCCCATCACAAGGGAATCGGAATCCTAAATTTGCCTTATCCGGAATTAATCGTGAACTACGTGCATATAAAACACCTTTTAATAAGATTAAAGCTGTTACATGAATTGTAAAAGCATGAATATGGTGAACCATAAAATCCGAAGTTCCTAAACTAATTGGCATCATGGCAACTTTACCTCCAACGGAAACAATATCACCTCCCCAAGTTAAACTCGTAGCTGCGGTTGCTGTTGGGGCTGTGAGTTGTGGTGCAGTATAGTGTATATTTTGAATCCATTGTGCAAAAATTGGTTGTAATTGGATTGTTGTATCAGAAAACATATCTTGTGGTCGGCCTAAAGCACTCATGGTATCATTATGTATATACAGTCCGAAACTATGAAACCCTAAGAAAATACAAACCCAATTTAGATGAGAGATAATAGCGTCACGATGACGTATAACTCGATCTAATAAATTATTATAATTGTTCGTTGGATCATAATCTCGTACCATAAAGATCGCCGCGTGTGCACCTGCTCCAACAATACAAAAACCTCCAATCCACGTATGATGCGTAAATAAAGAAAGTTGAGTTCCGTAATCAGTTGCCAGATAAGGGTAAGGAGGCATTGCATACATATGATGTGCAACAATAATAGATAAAGATCCGAAAAGAGCTAAGTTGATTGCAAGTTGCGCATGCCAAGAATTTGTTAATATTTCATATAGACCTTGATGACCTGCTCCTGTGAAAGGGCCTTTATGAGATTCTAAAATTTCTTTCATACTATGCCCAATACCCCAATTTGTACGATACATATGACCAGCAATGATAAATAACACTGCAATAGCTAAGTGATGATGGGCGACATCTGTTAACCATAATCCTCCATTAATAGGATTTAATCCTCCTTTGAAAGTTAAAAAATCACTATATTCACTCCAATTTAATGTGAAAAAAGGTTTTAACCCTGCTGAAAAACTCGGGTATAAACCAGCCATTAATTCTCTGTTTAATAAAAATTCATGAGGTAAAGGAATTTCTTTTGGATCGACTCCTGCATCAAGTAATTTATTAATCGGGATTGATAAATGAATCTGATGACCAGCCCAACCTAAACTTCCTAAACCTAATAAACCAGCTAAATGATGATTCATCATAGATTCCACGTTTTGGAACCATTCTAATTTAGGAGCCGCTTTGTGATAATGAAACCAGCCCGCAAAAAACATAGCACCAGCCAAAAGAAGTCCGCCTAATGCTGTACTATAAAGCTCAAGTTCACTGGTAATTCCACTGGCTCTCCAAAGTTGAAAAAATCCAGATGTAATTTGAATTCCTTGAAAACCACCCCCCACATCTCCATTTAAAATTTCTTGTCCAACAATTGGCCAGACAACCTGTGCACTTGGTTTTATATGAGTAGGATCACTTAACCAGGCTTCATAATTTGAAAAACGGGCTCCATGGAAGTACATTCCGCTAAGCCAAATTAAAATAATGCCTAATTGACCAAAATGAGCACTAAACACTTTACGAGAAATATCTTCTAAATCACTCGTATGACTATCGAAATCATGTGCATCTGCATGCAAATTCCAAATCCAAGTTGTCGTCGTAGGTCCTTTTGCTAAAGTTCTTGAAAAATGACCAGGCTTTGCCCATTTTTCAAAACTTGTATCTGTAGTATTACGATCAACAATTACTTTTACTTTTTTAATTTCACGTTCTGGTGGACTAATTGTCATTGATTTTTTTAAAAAATAGATTATATTTTTACCTAATGGTAAAAAAAGTTTAGATGAATCTTTACATTTTATGTGATAATTATAACATATTTAAAAAGTGCATAAGGGTCCACCTACAAACTTTAAAAAACAAACAGGTGATACCCAGATTCGAACTGGGGATAAAAGATTTGCAATCTTCTGCCTTACCACTTGGCCATATCACCATTCCTCTAATAAGAAACAACTATGAATCTTATTAGAGAAAATAAACTATGTTGTCAAAGCTTCTTTAGCTGCATATAAAACTTCAAATGTAATTTCTTTTATACCATTATCACGCGCATATTTCTCTGTATTTCTTTTTATCCGATTACGTACGAAGCCGGGAATTTTTTGTAATTCCTCTAAACCACCACTCGACCAATTTAAATCTGAACTTGTTGATAATGTTTGAGTGATCACCGTTTTACTATCGTGGCCACCAAAAATCTCTAATAAATGATCTTCCATTCCTAATGTAAAAGAATTATATACTAAATCTGCAATTTGATTTGCGCCCTCATAACCTAAAAAAGGTCGGTACCCTAATGGAAAATTTTGAATATGAATTGGTGCCGAAATAACTCCACAAGGAATATCTAGACGTTTTCCAACATGTCGTTCCATTTGTGTTCCAAAAATTGCAGAAGGCTCTAAACGAGCAATCATATTACTAACTTGAGTATGATCTTCAGTAATTAGAATTTCATCACAAAACCCTTCTACTTGCTCACGAAACCAATCCGCATCGTGTTGGCAATACGTTCCTGAACATACAACCCGAATTCCCATTTCTCGTGCTAATATTTTTGTCATCAATACGGCGTGTGTGGTATCTCCAAAAACGACTGCTTTTTTACCTGTTAAATTTTGACAATCTATTGAACGAGAAAACCAAGCGGCTTGTGATATAAAACGTGTCTGTCGATTGATATAATTTTCAATATTCAAATTTAATCCAAGTTTAGATTCCAATTTTCGAAGAAACTTTGCTGTATCTATCAGGCCCATAGGACATGTAGAAATAAAAGGCATTTGAAAATTTTGTTCAAGGTATTGAGCAGACATTAGACCAACTTCACGATAAGGTACTATATTTAACCATGCTTTAGTAATATTTTTTAATTTTTTTACGGAAACGCCCTCTGGAATAATTAAATTTACCTCGATACCTAAATCATTAAGGATACGTTTTAATTCGCGACAGTCATGTTGATTATGAAAGCCTAGAGTAAAAATGCCTAAAATATTTACCGAGGGTTTTTCTGTTTTTACAGAATTTTGATTTTTTTCGAGATAAAATCTAATAATTTGTTCTAGAGTTCTATCGGCGGCTTGTAGTTCATTGACTCTATAATGATTAACATCAGCAAGTACTATATCTGATTTAGAATTTAACGCCGCTCGATTGACAAAATTTTGTAGATCTTCCTGTAAAATACTTGAAGTACATGTTGGTGTAAGAACGATTAAATCGGGTTTTTCTTGTTTATCTTTACGAGTGATATTTTCAACAACTTTTTCCTGAGATCCACGAGCTAATACATGTCGATCAACTACACTAGCCGTTACCGGCGTAAAATCTCTTTCTCGTTCCAACATAGAACGCATTACATTAAAATAATCATCTCCAAGAGGCGCATGCATAATGGCATGGACGTTTTTAAACGAGCTTGCTACTCGTAATGTTCCTATATGAGCAGGTCCAGCATAAATTAAAGCTTGTAATACTTTAAAAGAATTGCTCAAGCGTATTTCTACACAAGCAGCTCACCTCTTTTATTAAGTATATTAAAAGAGTTTTTGAAAAAATCGCTAAAATTTTTCGAAATCCATATCCTTTAAAAAAAGAATTAACTTTCTTTGATTTTCTTTGTACTACTCAATGTTTAATTTTTTAACTAATAATATTCCATAAAAAATTTATGAATTGGATGCTTTTCATAAATTTATATTATTATTTGTCAATCAAGAAAAACAGTGAGCAGAGGTAGAATTATTTTTTTTAGCAAAAATTTTGTTAAAAAAATAATTATTTTATTTTTAAAAGTTCATTATAAAATAATAGAAAAACCAAAGTTTTGTATAAACATCCAATAAGCTAATTTCATATTTTTTAAGACATTTTAAGAAAAAAATTCTAGAAGATTATGTTTTTTACAAATATATTTTATTTTTTATATATTTTTATACCAAAATTGATTTTTAGTCTAAAATAAGTTAATATAGTACACTTAATTGTTAGGGTGTCGCCAAGTGGTAAGGCATCGGGTTTTGGTCTCGATATTCGAAGGTTCGAATCCTCCCACCCTAGAACAATAAAAAAAACCCTTGGAAACTTTAGAAGCTGATATATGCCAGGAATCGGACTTGAACCGATGACACAAGAATTTTCAATACTATGCTCTACCACTGAGCTATCCCGGCTTTCTGAAATACAGCTCAAAAGATTATAGTTATAAAATTCAAAACTGTCAATAAAAACACGCTTTTGTGGCGAAATTAGGCAAACGCACCAAGTTTAGGCCTTGGAGTCTATGACTTGTGGGTTCGATTCCCACCAAAAGCATTAAATTTTTTATCTAGATACTATAATAAATAATGCAACAATTTATCCAACAAAAAAAAAGTTATAAAAAAAGACTAGATTTTTTAACAAAAAATTTAGATTTTATTTTTGAATATTTTTTCATTGGCTTTATTATTGGCAATCTTTTTGGTAGTTTTTTAATATTTTTTAGAGATTGGTTTATCTGGGATGGTTTGCTAATTATTTGTCTAATTTTTTTACTGGAAATCGGAAATTTTTTAGTTTTTCAATCGATTACCAGAACACAAAAATTCGCAAGATTTTTGCCGATACGCGCAGGTATTTTAATTGGTTTTTTTGTGGATGCTTATAAAGTTGGAAGTTAGTAAAATTGTTGTATTCAATATTTTATCGTATTGAATACAACAATTTTTAATAAGCTAAACCCATACTTCTTGTAGTTTCTGCACCTAAATATACGCGAACACTTAAAAAGTCCGTAGGACAAGCCGTTTCACATCTTTTACATCCAACACAATCTTCGGTTCTAGGAGCCGAAGCTATTTGTTTAGCTTTACAGCCATCCCATGGAACCATTTCTAAAACATCTGTCGGACAGGCTCGAACACATTGAGTACAACCAATACATGTATCGTAAATTTTTACATTATGAGACATCAAAAAATTTTTTTACATAAATTAATAGTTGCCCATATTATAACGTATCTTATACACTAAATGCAAATAAAATAATCCTCTTCGGGTGGGCGTCGCCAAGTGGTAAGGCAGAGCTTTGTGGCAGCTCTAGTCGTGGGTTCAATTCCCATCGTCCGCCTAATTATTGAAAATAAGGGTATATAGCTCAGTGGATTAGAGCGTATGGCTACGAACCATAAGGTCGGGGGTTCAAATCCCTCTATACTCAATAGTTGAAAACTCGGCAGCAATATGCTAGAATATTTGAGGATTGATTTAAATTTGTCATTATAAAAAAAAACTTATGAATGCAGCTTATTTACCATCGATTTTTGTACCTTTAATTGGCTTAGTTTTCCCCGCAATAGCTATGGCTTCGGCTTTTCTATATATTGAAAAATCCGCTATAGAATAATATTAATTTAAAAATTATCATCTGATAAAAGTTTGAGAAGAAAATTTATACAACAATGTTTATTATTTAAACATCATTTTAAATTTTTACAATGTCAATACAAATAAGTTTGAGACAATTTATCAACAAATCTATTAATACTTTATTTCTTTGTGGAATATTTTTATATGCTAATCCACAAGATACTTTTGCGTATCCTATTTTTGCACAGCAAAATTATGAAAATCCTAGAGAACCTAATGGTCGCCTTGTTTGTGCAAATTGTCATTTAGCTCAAAAACCTGTTGAAATTGAAGTACCACAATCGGTTCTTCCAGATACAGTTTTCGAAGCTATCGTTAAAATTCCTTATGATCAACAAGTTCAACAAGTTCTTGTTAATGGTAAAAAAGGAAGCTTAAATGTGGGTGCCGTTCTTATCTTACCGCCTAATTTTCAATTAGCGCCAAAAGATCGTATTTCACCTGAATTAAAGAAAAAAATTAATAGATTATCATTTCAACCCTATAGTGCCGAGCGACAAAACATTTTAGTCGTTGGTCCAGTTCCTGGTAAAAAATATTCAGAAATGGTTTTCCCAATATTATCTCCAGATCCAAATAAAGATAAAGATATTTCTTATTTGAAATATCCGTTATACGTAGGAGGCAATCGTGGACGAGGTCAAGTTTATGCAGATGGCTCTAAAAGTAATAATACTGTATATACAGCCTCAACAGCTGGAAAAATTCAATCAATAAATATTAATCAAAAAGGCGAAGCTGAAATTTCAGTTTCAAATGAAACTGGTGACCTTATCAACCAAACGATACCTGCGGGTCCACAAATTATTGTTAAACAAGATCAAATGGTAACTTTAGATCAACCGTTAACTAATAATCCAAATGTTGGAGGTTTTGGTCAAAAAGATACAGAAATTGTTTTACAAAACCCTGCGCGCTTACAAGGATTACTTGTTTTCTTTGCAAGTATATTATTAACTCAAATTTTTCTAGTATTAAAGAAAAAACAATTTGAAAAAGTACAACTATTTGAAATGAATTTTTAATTTTGAAATAAATATTTAAAATCTCAATTTGGGGTTTTAAATATGCATGTATGGCTGAGTGGTCAAAAGCGACGGACTCATAATCCGTTTTCATTGAATATCGCAGGTTCAAGTCCTGCTACATGCAATTGATTAATTTAAAAGGTTAACGGAAAAGATCTAGAATAACATTTAAAAAATTTTAATATTATTCCTATATAGTTTTATAGTCAAATAATATAAAACTATATAGGAATAATATTAAAATTTTTTAAATGTTAATTGATTATCTTAAACAACCTGAATGAATCCGTGATTACTTATTTTTTATTCTGCATTTTTAATATACACTAAAATTGTATCTTAAATAAACATTCTTAAAAAAAGAAAAGCAATAGTGTGGATAATTTTAAATCTATCCCAAAAAATAAATATAAAAAATTTTTTGACAGGTTTCAAAAAATTTTTTTATATACATATTTATTTTTAGATAGAATCCTAAAAATAAAAAATAAATAATGCTCGTTTGATATTTTCATAAAAATTTTTTGAAAGCAGTTTTATGAAAATAAAAATTTATAAAAAAATTTTTCTTAGCTATTAATAATGAAAATTGTTTATATAGTTATTTTTTTAATTAATATTATAATAAATAGTTATTTACTGAAAAAACAATAAATCGTCTTGAAAACAATCAATATACTTTTGATGTTGTTGAACATTTAACAAAAAAACAAATTCGGCAAATTTTTAAAAAACGGTATAATATTACACCGTTAAAAATTAATAGTCATACTTTGACGAGAAAAAAAACCCGTTTATTAGCCTCAACTGGCTACAAAAATAAAAAAAAACGAATTATTATTAAATTAGAAAAAACACAAAAACTACCTATAGAAACTTCTGTAGGATAATTTTTTTAATAAATTTTATTTATGGCACTCCGTTATTATAAAACACACACACCGGGTACACGTCAACGTTCATGTTGTGATTTTAGTAATATATCAAAACAACGACCCCAACGAACTTTAACCTCGTCTTTTACACGAAAAAGAGGAAAAAATAATCGTGGTATTATTACAATACGACATAGAGGTGGTGGACATAAGCGTTTATATAGAAAAATTGATGCAAAACGATCAAAATATTGTTCATTAGCAAAAGTTTTTTCAATAGAGTATGATCCGAATCGGACAGCATATATAGCTCTATTACATTATACAGATGGCACTAAACGTTATATTCTGAAGCCTAATGGTTTAAAAAAAGGCGATGTTCTACAAACGGATTTTTTTGCACCTATCAGTATAGGTAATACCCTTCCATTAAAAAATATTCCATTAGGAACAGAAATTCATAATATCGAAATTACTCCCGGTCGAGGTGGGCAATTAGTCAAATCGGCTGGAACAAGTGCCCAAATACTTGCAAAAGAAGGTCATTATGTTACGGTTCGTTTACCTTCAGGAGAAATTCGTATAATTTTAAAAAAATGCTGGGCAACCATCGGACAGGTTAGCAACGTAGATTGGCAGCTCCGTAGTATAGGTAAGGCAGGTCGTTCCCGTTGGCTAGATAGGCGTCCTCATGTTCGAGGAGCGGTTATGAATCCTGTAGATCACCCACACGGTGGTGGTGAAGGCCGTGCTCCAATCGGTCGAAAACACCCTGTCACACCATGGGGAAAACCTACACTCGGTAAAAAAACACGAAAAATAATTAAATATAGTAATAAATTAATTATTCGTAGACGTAAATAAAAATTTTTAACTAGTAATTCCTTTAATCTATAGAATAATACTAAAATTCCATTAAAAGTATGACACGTACTTTTCCTTTTGTAGCAAATCATCTATTAAAAAAAATTGAACAATTGAACAAGCAAAAAAAAAAGAAAGTCTTAAAAACCTGGTCCCGTTCTTCAACAATTGTACCTATTATGATTGGTCATGTGCGACACGAAGTCGCTGAATAAAGTAACAGAATGTAAATTCTAGTAGGGATATAACTACTTTCTCAAATAGGAGTTGCAAATCTATAAAATGAACCCATAGGGTACATGGAAATGACTGTTTCAAGCATCTTATTAAAGCTTTTATCTCTCACTGCTAGGGGGGTGTAGAGCAAGAGGAAGTATAAAGGAGTTGACTTAAGTGGTCTCGTAATCAGCTAGCTTAATAAACTTACATCGCAATGGGTAAATGAATCATGACCGTCATTTACATATTATCCCAGAGATGTCGGGATGTTTATCTTCAACAACCTTTATACGCACTTACTTATCAGCGGAACGTGGGAATACCCTGCTCTTTCGTATTTATACGAATAAAAGTATTAGTAATCATACTTGAACGGGTGAGGTAGGTGGATGATTCTGTTATGCTTAAGATTCTAAGTCGAATAGATTCATTATCTAAATAGACAAAAGGAAAGGTCAAATATTGACTATAACTTAGAATTCATATGACGTTAACTAATTAATGCATAGGCAAATGAGAATCTGGTAAAATATCCAGTAAACAACTCAACATTCGATTAATACACATTGGAGCTTAGACCTTCGGGAAGAAAGATGTATTACGGTTAGTTTCGAACTAGAAATGAAAAATGGAAATTTTATAAGGAAAGTACCTTAGACAAAAACCCCTTTCTGTGATTGGGGGATAATTTAAATACCGAATTAATGAATCGGAAAATAATAAAAAGGGAAACCGAATAATTTTGCTTGAGCCGTATGCGGGGAGACTCGCACGTACGGTTCTTAGGGGGGAAAAGATTGCGAAATCTGACCTACCCGACACAATTGCTGTACACAATGGAAAAGAATTAATCCCGGTTTTTATCACTGAACAAATGGTTGGTCATAAATTAGGTGAATTTTCACCTACGCGTACTTTCCGCGGCCATATCAAAAATGATAAAAAAACCTCACGTCGAAAATAAACTCATCAACACTTACATAACATCTATAGACTATGGGTCAAAAAATTCATCCATATGGTTTTCGTTTAGGAAGTTTTCAAAAGCACCAAGCAAATTGGTTTGCAAAAAAGGGAAATTATACTCAAAAAATATTTGAAGATCTTTTTATTCGAAACTTTTTTTTTCAGAGATTTCAAGATGCAGGTATTCTCAAAATTTCTATAAATAGAAAATTTAATAATCATATTCAAATTTGTATTTTTTTAACAAAACCAGGGTTTTTTATTAGTTCTAAAAATGCACAATTAACAACTATTCAAAAAAATTTAGAAACTGAATTTTTAAAATATCAATCGAGTAACTTTTTTCGTTTAAATTTTTTAAAGCAGTCAAACTTATCAACAAGCCTTGTAAAATCCATCAGCGAACAACAAAAACCCGCAAAACTGACTATTCAATTAATGGAATTAGTTAAAATTGAGCAAAAAGCGGCTTTTTTAGCCGATTTTTTAATCGAACAATTAGAAAAACGAATCGCTTTTCGTCGTGCTGTAAAAAAAACATTAAAAAGATCTGAGCGAGCCAAAATTCAAGGTATTAAACTACAAATATCCGGACGTCTTAATGGCGCGGAAATTGCAAGAACTGAATGGATACGCGAAGGTCGAGTACCTTTACAAACTCTTCGTGCTGATATCGATTATTCTTATAAAACAGCTAAAACAATCTATGGAATTTTAGGTGTCAAAGTTTGGGTTTTCTTAGATTCAAATATCTTTTCCTAAATTTATAAAAAAAGTTAACAAAAAAATATGTTACAACCAAAACGATTAAAATATCGTAAACACCATCGTGGTCGTCTAAAGGGGCGATCAAAAAAAGGAACACATATTCATTTTGGTGATTTCGCATTGCAAGCTTTAGAACCTAATTGGCTGACGGCTCGACAAATTGAAGCTGCACGCCGGGTTATTACACGTTACACAAAACGTGGTGGAAAATTATGGATTCGTACATTTCCCGATAAACCAGTGACCATGAGAGCCGCAGAAACAAGAATGGGTTCTGGTAAAGGAAATCCTGAATATTGGGTTTCCGCCATTAAACCTGGAAAAATTCTTTATGAATTAAAGGGTGTGCCATATTCTACAGCAAAAAAAGCTTTTATAAATGCGGCTTTTAAATTACCGCTGAAAACCAAATTCATAAGTACCGGTTCTCAATCCATATTTAATCAATCTTAAGTTTATTATGATTCAGTCACAAACCTATTTAAATGTTGCAGATAATACTGGAGCTAGACAGATAATGTGTATTCGCATTTTAAATTGTGGAGCTCGAAAATTTGCTAAAATTGGAGATATCATTATAGGTGTTGTTAAACAATCTACTCCAAATATGCCAATAAAAAAATCCGAAATAGTTCGAGCTGTAATTGTAAGGACATGTAAGCCTTTTCGTCGAAAAAATGGTTTCTTAATACAATTTGATGATAATGCCGCCGTGATAGTTAATAAAGAAGGTACACCAAGGGGAACTCGCATTTTTGGACCCGTCGCCAGAGAATTACGAGATTCAGATTTTATGAAGATCATTTCATTAGCCCCAGAAGTTCTTTAATTTTTTATAAAAAATTTTATGTATTCTAGATTTAAAGAATATTATCTTAAAAAAGTTTGTCCAAATATCCTTAATAATAAAAAATTAATCTATAAAAATATTTATCAAATACCAAAAATTGAAAAAATTTTGATAAATCGTGGAATTGGAGATGCTTCTCAGAATCCGCGTATTCTAGAGACATCTCTGGCGAATTCGTAGTTAATTGGGCAATACTCTTTTTTATTTTTTTTGGTTTATAAAATAACCAAATAGCTAAAAACTTTATTATGAATCTTCAAAATTTTTAAAAGACAAAAATTCAAATTGTCTGAAAAATAAGATTGTTTTCATAAAATGGAATTGATTATAAAAATTACTATTGAATCTATCAAAATTAGAATAAAAAAATTCTAAAATGTTGCCGAATTAATTTTTATAATATTTTTTTCTAAAAAAATATTGATTTATAAAAATCCTCTGAAAGGATATATTTTTTGTAAAAGACCTTCAACAGGAGGGTTTCGAGCTGAATGCCGCTGAAGCGGCTTATCCAGTTCCTATGTTTTTATATGAAAAAAAAAAACAATTTAGCAGAATTTAAATTAATTGTTGGTCAGAAAAGTATAATTACAAAATCAAAAAAATCTATATCTGGATTTAAGTTAAGACAGCAAATGCCTGTTGGTGTTTCCGTAACTTTAAGAAATCATTTTATGTATGATTTTATGGATAGATTATTAAATTTAGCACTACCACGTATACGAGATTTTCAAGGTTTATCCAGAAAAAGTTTTGATGGATTAGGAAATTATAGTTTGGGCTTGGAGGAACAATTAATGTTTCCTGAAATTAATTATGATCAGATTGATCAACTCAGAGGTATGGATATTACCATAGTAACCTCGGCAAAAACAGACAATGAAGGTCTATTATTACTCAAAGAATTGGGTTTTCCATTTCAAAATTAATTTTTCTATAAAATATTTTATTTAGCTATAAAATCAACTTAGATTTTTAAAATTATGGATTTAATCAGCAATGTCTTAACATATATTCGAAACGGCAATCTAAGCAAAAATAAAAGTGTGAGATTGCCCTATTTAAAAACAACCATACAGTTAGTTAAAATATTAAAAAATGAAGGCTTCATTGACTCGTTCGTAATTACAAAAAAAGAAGAGTCTATTGAACAAGTTTATACGGATCATATAATAGTTTTTTTAAAATATGAAGGACGTAATCGAAAACCGATTCTGACAAATCTCAAACGAATTAGTAAACCAGGTAGACGCATTTATGTAAATTCCAAGCAGGTACCACAATTATTAGGTGGACTAGGGATCCTTATACTATCAACATCCCAGGGTATTTTAACGAATAAACAAGCACGTAATTTAAAAATTGGCGGTGAACTTTTATGCTCTATTTGGTAATTTTTTGATCTTCTATCAATATTCGTATCTCAGTAAAAATAAAAATGAAACGTGTGCCAAGAAAAACAAAATCTAATTGAAATGCAAGGAACCGTTCTTCAATGTTTATCAAATGGAATGTTTCGAGTAAAATTGGAAAACGGTTTTTCAGTCCTAGCCCATATTTCAGGAAAAATTCGTCGAAATTATATTCGGATTTTAATTGGTGATCGTGTAGCTGTGGAATTAAGTCCATATGATTTAACACGTGGGCGTATTATATATCGTTATGAAACAACTTTTTAATAGTAATCCTTTAATATAAAATAACAAAAAAAAAAAAAAGGTATAATTTTATGAAAATACGTGCCTCTGTAAAAAAAATTTGTAATCAATGTCGATTAATACGTAGAAAAGGCAAAATTTTAATTATTTGTAAAAACCCGAAACATAAACAAAGACAAATTAAGAAAATTAAAACTTAAACTATGTTATCAGAAGGTCAAAAAATAACGAATATCCGTCGGAAAAGAAAAGTTTCAAAAGGTATCATTTATATACAATCGAGTTTTAATAATACTATTATTAGTTTAACAAATTTAAAAAGTGAAGTGCTTTTTTGGGCCTCTTCCGGTTCTTGTGGGTTTAAAGGAGCCAGAAAAGGAACACCTTTTTCTGCAAAAGTTGCTATTGATAAAATTATGAAATTTGCAAATGATCAAGGTATTAAAACTGTTCAAGTGATTCTAAAAGGACCCGGGCCTGGTAGAGAAACCGCAATCCGAAGTTTACAAAAATCAAATTTCGAAATTCTTTTGATTTGTGATCGAACAGCAATTCCACATAATGGTTGTAGGCCTCCGAAAAAAAGGCGTGTTTAATTAGTTTATTTTGATTGAACTAAGATATAAAAACCGAATTTTTCATAAATTTTTAATTATTCAAATCCTAATTAATGGATTGATTAGAACTTAAGATTCGTTACATTTTTCTAAATCTTACATTCTTTATCTAATACTTAATCATTTAGATTTAAGGTATAAAAATTTATTAAAATCAAATATATAAATCTCTTTTTTAATACAAACGAATCTATAAGTATTGTCAAGCAGATTTATATGATAGGGTATTTTATGAACTTTAATGAAACAAAGAAAAAATGCAATAGTAAAAAAAAAACCATCGATTTTTTCTTGTTTAGAGACGCGAATCGATGAAAACACTGTAGATCAGACACCCCAACTTTATGCCTGTTTTCAGTTGGGTCTCTTTCCTAAAAATCAGGGATTAACCATTGCTAATGCCTTAAGAAGAACTTTATTAACCGAATCGACGAACTGTTCGATTACAGGTGTTTTAATTGAGGATATAAAACATGAATATTCAAATATAAAAGGTATTAAAGAAACCGTTTTTGATATATTGATGAATTTAAAAAAAATAATTTTTTTTAGTCGTAAATCTTTTTTTAAAACGCAAGTGAGTTTTTTAAGTGAAAAAGGACCTATTGTTTTAAAAGCTAAAAATTTAAAATTACCTAATTTTCTTTTTTGTATAAATCCAGATCAGTATATTACAACTTTGGAAACAAATTCAAAAATTAATATGACGATATTTATTGATCAATCAACACCAAAAAATTTTTCGTATTTTACGAATCGTTATTATACTAATTTTTCGAATAATTTTTTTCCTTTTAAATTAAAGAAAAAATTTATCCAAAACCAACAATCAAATTTTTTATTTTTAGATACTCAATTTTGTCCAATTAGTAATTTAAACTATAAAATAAAAAAAAAACAATCAAAAAAGGAGATTGTTTTTTTTGAGATTTGGACAAATGGGAGTGTTCATCCGAACTTTATTTTAAAAAAGGCTATTCAAAATTTATTGCTCAATATAATTCCTTTTCATACCCTTAGAACTCGTTTTTTGAATTTCGAAGATTATAAAAATAAAAAAATTCAAAAAATCAAATCAAAAAAGATTCAAAAAATTTTATCCCAAAAACAATTTATTCAAAAACTCATAAAATTGGATCTTACAAATTTTCCGATCTCATTAGAAACTTATCACAGTTTAAAAAAATTAAATATTCTTACGATTGGTGATTTATATCTATTAAAAATGCAGAAAAATCTTCCAAAAACGTTAACTAGACAAGAATTTTTGGAAGTTCACCGATTATTTAAATATTTAAAGTTTTATTTTTCTAAAAACATTAATACAGATTTTTTAATGAATTAAACAAATACTTAGAAAATCAACTTTTTTTTAATTGTTAATTGTGTCAAAAAATTGACACAATTAACAATTTATTGTAAGGTGTTGTTTGCTGGGGCTGTAGTTCAATTGGTTAGAGCACCGCTCTGTCAAGGCGGAAGTTGCGGGTTCGAGTCCCGTCAGCCTCGAATGAGTATAAATTAGTTGTTTACAGAATCTGATAAAAATTTTTGTTTCTTTGTCCAAAGGAAACCGCCTCGAGTTGGTCTTAAATCTACGTTTGTTTTATCTTTATTCCGTAAATCAATTCGCTGGACGATACTTGGCAATGTCTCATAGATTAAATGAGTTTCGTAATCTCCTGGTTCCGCATATTCAAATAAATCTCTTTGCAAATCACTTTGAGATTGATTAAATTTTTGAAATAAAAATTTTCCAGTGGAAGCCTGCATATTTGTTTCAAATATTAATCTATTCAATGGCCAAGCAGTAAATTTCACATTATTTTGAGTGGTTGTTTTTGAAAACAATGCTTGTGACATTGGTAATCGATTTGTCAAAATAAATTTTCGTAAAGTGGAATCCCAACCTATATAAAAAGGTATACTATAAACTTCTTCCAATGAAAAATTAGAAAGTTCAGAAGAAGCTGTTTTAGTTATTTGATTAGCTGGTAATTCTTCATGAAAAAATAAATTATCATTAGATTTTTTATTTCTAAAGAGAGGTTGATCATACTTTAAAATCGATATGGAAGATTTCTTGGTTGATGTTGATTTAGAGTCTATATCTATTAAAAATAAACGTCGTAAAATTTTTAATGTTCCTTTATATTGTTGATTATAAACACGATTTGCATAAGTTTTCGTACCACCGAATAAATTTTGGAAGGTTTCTGAATAGGGCAGTAAAGTATAAGATCGAAGACTGTTATAATAATTCGCTAAAATTTGTCGTTTTTCGAATAATAGGTTTTCTTCATTCTCTGTTAAAGAATATTCATTAGGTTGACGTCTTAAAAAATTTTGAATATCTAATGTTACTAAAAATTTATATATAGGATTATTATAATATTTTTGCTTTATTTTTTTACCTAACTCTTCTTCAAACTCATCAGATTCTACATCTTCTAATGAAGCAAATGAATCAAACCCATATTTAACCAGCTCAGAAAAAGCGGAAAAATTTTCTGATTCGCTAATGGTATCTGGAATTGAGGGATCTTTCACTTCCGAGTTATAATCTGTTAAAAACCTTTCTAAAAAATTTTCATAATTTTCTTTATATATATAAAAAGAATTCGAATGTATTTCCTCTTGACTACTAGCTGGCTCGGGCTTTTCTACTAGATTCTCATCTGAAGAAGCTGCTAAATTTTTTGTAGCAGGTAAAAACTTGGACATAAATTGATTTACAATACCTGCGGATCCTGAAGCTACACGATCACTACGTGAACGCCAAATATATTCGCCTTGGTAATTTAGATCTTCAAAAGTCAGTTCAATTTCACTACCTGTAGCGTAGCGACCTCTATCATAAGGTGCAATATCCGTATCTATTGAACTATTAGCAGAATATTCGCCTAGTCTACCTTTTGAGACATCTTTAATATCTGTTTTTAATAATGTCGAATTCAGAAAAACATCTTCTGAATAAAATCCTAAAGGTGAAGCTAGTAAATAATCAATACCGTAATAAGGAAAACTAGCTAAACAAAAAGCAATAATAACGGTCAAGCAAATAAAATTAAATTTTTGAATCCATTGTGAATAGGATTGGACTAAAATTTGAGCTAAATATTGACTTAAGCGCAAAAATAAAAACCCAAAAACAAAAATCCATAAACCGCTTCCTATAGAAAAGCCTATAAAGTAAAAGAGTATTTGCAGCCAATTTTGTAATATTTCAATTTCAAAAAATGAAGCACCTTGATTAAAGGTTAAGTTACTTAAATATGGAAATAAACCATATTGTTCAGTCCAGACTAAAACAAAATTAATTAAAAAAATTTTTATTAAATTAGATGTATCCTCTTTTCGAACCCGCTTGATAGAGGTATGGGCCATATTATATACAAGCAGCAATACTAAAATAATTCCAAAAATATAAGTAAAAGGTTCTAAATTAAACCATGAAAAAATAAAAAATCTAGATCCCGTAAGTATAAGAATTAAAAACAAAATTTGTGCACTTAAGGTACCACAAGCCGCAGATATTCCTGCAGGAATACCTTCGACAATCAGTCGTCTCAATGCTAAAAAATGTATAATAGAATTAGGAATACAAAAAAAGAAACTCGTAAAAAATCCTTCAATAAATAGAGTCTTTACATTTGTATTATATTTTGATAGAACATTTGAATAACTATAAATAAAATCTTCTGGATTGTGGAACGAATAAATTTCTTTTAAATTTGAGGAAAGCCATTTAGGTATATAAATTGGCATTTGTAAAAAATCAAAAACCCAACTTAAAGAAAAAATATAAAATAAAGCATTTTTTAGAGATTGAATTATATATATAAAATTATACTTGATCAGAATACCCGTAGATGTTAAAAAAGTGAAATTATTCGTTTGATTGTCTGTAATTGTCTGAAAAAATTCTAAATAATTTTTAATTTCTTGGGCCAAAGACATAATAAATTATTTTAAAAATTACTGGTGATCGAATTGATCATTAGTTAAATATAAGGAGAATAGATAATTTTAGATACTTTAAGAATATTGGGTTTCCCTTACGTCTTTTATGAATAATTTCTAAAAGAAAGAGCCCAACTTTGAAAAAAGTTTACTAAAATTAAAAGAAAAAAAGATATTAATAAAATAACGGAGCCAATAATCGTTGCACCTGTATAATCATACTGTTCTAAACATTGAAAAATTAAGNACAGGTGTAATTAAATCTTTCATAGCAAAATTTGACGAAATAATAACGACGGAACCATATTCGCCGATGGCCCGAGAAAAAGCTAATGTGATTCCTGTAAATAAAGCGGGCAATAAATTTGGAAAAATAATTTTATAAAAAGTTAACCAGGAAGAGGCCCCTAACGACCAAGCGGCTTCTTCTAATTCTTTTTCTAAAGTTATTATGACAGGCTGAATTGAACGAACAATAAAAGGAAAAGAAACAAAAATCATGGCCAATAAAATACCCATTTTAGTAAAAACAATTTGTATCCCAAATTTTGTTAAATAATAGCCAATCCATCCCTTATCACTGTATATAATGGAAAGTGTAAAGCCTGCTACGGAAGTAGGTATGGCAAAAGGTAAGTCAATAATAGAATCTAATATTTGACGACCTTTAAATTGATATCGAACGAGCACCCAAGCGATTAAAAATCCAAAAAAAGTGTTAATTAAGCATGCAAAGAAGGCTAGCGAAAAGGTTACCGAATAGGCAGATAGAGCAACGGGTTCTGTTGCCCTATCCCAAAAGTCAGTCCATAAATGAATACTTGCTTTTTGTAAAAGAATACCTATTGGTAAAAAAAGTAAGACGAAACTATAAATGATTACCGAAAAATAAGGAAAAAAAAACATTTTTTATAAAAATAAATCTAAGAAATAAAGAAAAATTGTTATATAAGTTATAAATTGTAAGGCTGTCTTTGATTCAGAATAAGTTGAAAAGAGACCACTTTCATTGAAATTCAATAATAAAGTATTCTCTTTAGGTGTCTGTGGTGTTAGAATCAAAATCACCAGTAATCCTATTAAAAAACGTTTTTGAAAAATTAAATAAAAAATGTTTATATAACTAAATGTATACTTTTCAATATATTTAGCTAAAAATTTGTGTTTCTAGATCAAGAAGTAAACTCCAAAAATCTATTTAAGGTTCGCGAAAATAGTCAAAAAAATTTTTCTACCTAAATGAAAATAATTAGGGTTCTAATTTATAATATTGGTTTTACATTATTTTTTTGTATATAGTTCTGTAGCTAATACAATTCCAATACCTTATCCGAGACCAATTATTTAATTTTAGATTTAGGAATAACCTCTCAAAACTTTGTTTCTAGAGAAATCATATTTCATTACCCTATATATTTGAAATTTTTAATTTAATAAAATTTTAGATTTATGTGAGAAAAAATTTTTTTATAACCTTTACAATCCACTAGACACAGAAGAATATATAATAATAAAATAATATAAGATAAATTTAGCTTAAAAAGTTTAAAAGTAAGTGGCATAGGAAACGGAGTTTGCTAATTTATTATTGAATTTTAACTTTCGCGCCTGCTTCTTCTAATTGATTTTTAATATCATCGGCCTGTTCTTTTGAAATGGCTTCTTTTAACGGCTGAGGAAGCTTTGTTGTTAACTCTTTTGCATCTTTTAAACCTAATGCAGTGATTTCACGAATAAGTCGGAAAATACTTAAGCGTTTCGATTTTTGATCTTCACCAGGCACTTGCTCTAAAATTATTGTAAATTCGGTTTGTTCTTTTTGTGATGCGCCTTCACTTGAATTTAATACTTCTGTATTTGGACCGCCAGACATTGGTGCGCCAATACTAGTATCTACACCAAAAGTTTCTTCTATATCTTTGACTAATTCGACAGCTTCTAATAGTGTTATATTTTTTAATTTTTCGATAATTTCTTTAAAATTCTCCGCAATACGCGGTTAGATATAACTAATTACACTATTTTCATAGTAAAGGATAGCTAATATAAGTAATTTTTATATATTCAATAAAATATTCTTTCAATAATTTTTTATCAAATATCAAAAAGCCACATTCTAGAGAGATTTCTTATGCAAACTCTATGCACTTTTTTTTTTGATTTTTTTATAAAATTTTTGATAAAAAGTAGAGTCCTTTTTTAAAAAAATGTTTAACTTTTTTTACGAATTTACAAAAAAATCCGGCCTTTTTACAAATTGTATAACAACAATAAAATTTAAGTTAGTTTTAAAAACATTTTTTTTTATCAAAGATTGATTTGTATTGAAATAAAAAAAATTTCGATATCGTATTTTTTACTCTTACTTTATTCTATCATAAGTTTCTTATTTAAATATATTTGAAATATTCATAAAACTATTCAACAAAATTTTATAACAATCAATTCAGGGGTTGTTATTGACATGAGACGAATATATGAAAAAAATTTTTATTAAAAGAATTATTAACGTTTTGAAAATTGTGGTGCTTTCCGAGCTTTTTTAAGCCCATACTTTCTACGCTCTTTTTCTCGGGCATTTTGTGTTAAATACCCTTTACTTTTTAAAAGTGGACGATACGATGGGTTGATTTTTTCTAAAGCCCGAGCAACAGCAAGTAGACTCGCTTCCGCTTGTCCAACTAAACCCCCTCCAGAAACTTTGATTATTGTTCTATATTTTCCTTCTAACCCGAGACTAGAAAAGGGTTTTTTGACTAAATTTATACAAAACGGATTATATTGCATATACATTTTCAGATCTAGGTCATTTATTAATATTTTACCATCTCCCTCGCATATTAGAGCGTTTGCAACAGCATTTTTTCTTCGACCAATTTTTGATAACATAAATAAAGAAAAATACATAGCGTCAAAATTTGATTTTAATTAAATTTTTTGAACTGGCTTTTGCCTCTGTAACTAAATTTTTTAAAAGTTTTGCCATTAAGCTGCCTATTACTAGATTCGAACTAGTGACTTTCCGCGTATGAGACGAATGCTCTAACCATCTGAGCTAAATAGGCTAATAGATTATTTTGAAAAATATTTACAAATAGAACCTATAACTTTTAATTATTTTTTAGAAGTATCTACCATAAGATTTCTTTTCGGTTTATCATAAAAGATACGAGTATGATAAACCGAAGGATAGAGGATAATGGGTTTTGGACTGCATTTTTATTTTGACGATAGAATGTTTAGTCCAAAAGCTAGTGCTTTAGTTTTCCAAATTATTGCTTTAGTTTTCCAGTTTTTTTTTCGAATAATTTTTTTTGTTTTTGATTTACGTTTTTTAGGAACCGCCATTTTTTTTTTATTTTGAATATAATAACAGATTCTATAAAAAAAATCAATTTTTATCACTTGACTTATAACATCATTTTCGATATTATACATTCATGCAAAATTGCCCCCGTCGTCTAGAGGCCAAGGACCTCTCCTTTTCACGGAGGAAACGGGGATTCAAATTCCCCCGGGGGTAAAAAAATTAGTTGAAAAATTGGAATTGTCGTTTGCATTCTAAGATCATTTTTTTGTAATATAGACGAACGGATTTTTAGGAATTAGAGTGATATATTTTGAGTAATAAGTTTATGATGAATTCTTTTAAACTTATTATACTATCAATATTTTTGATTTTACAACACAATTATGAAACAAACGTTACAAAAAATGATTCAAGCAGGAGTTCATTTTGGGCATCCAAAAGATCAATGGAATCCAAAAATGTTACCGTATATTTATAAAGAAAAAAATGGTATTCATATTATTGATATTGTTCAAACTTGGTTTTATTTGAAGAAAATATCAAAATTTTTAGAAGAGGCTTGTTCCCAAGGTAAACAAATTTTATTTGTAGGAACTAAAAAACAAGCTTCAAAAATAATCGAGTCTACGGCAAGTGATTCAAACTCTTTTTTTGTAAATGAACGATGGTTAGGGGGACTATTAACAAATTGGTCCACAATTCAAAAATCGATTTTTAAATTAAATAGTTTGGAAAAATACGAAAATTTTCAAAATTTTTCAAAAAAAGAAAAAGTTAAACTTGAAAAACAAAAGCAAAGATTAGAAAAATATATTGGTGGATTAAAAAAAATGCAGCAACTGCCGGATATTGTTATTATTATTGGGCAACAGAAAGAATTAAATGCTGTTAAAGAGTGTCAGAAATTAGGAATACGAACAATCACTCTATTGGATACGAATTGCAATCCTCTATTAGCAGATTTATTTATACCTGCTAATGATGATTCCATTGCTTCTATTAAACTTATTATTACGGAATTGGCCAAATCTATCAAAAATGGATATTCAATCTATCAACAAAAGAAACAACAGTTGAAAAAAATTTAATATGGATGTATAATTAAATTGAAAATTTTATTTGACAAAAATTTTTAAAAATTCTTTTTTTGGCTCTCAAATATTCTAGTTAAAAATCAAAAATTTTATAAATTATAATTTTTACAAAATTTATTCTTTCAATAAATGACTACTTTTCAAAATTTTTTATTTAATCCCGTTTTGACTTTAGGTGAAGTTGCTGTAGGTCAGCATTATTATTGGAATATTGGTCCTTATCAAATACATGGTCAAGTATTACTAACTTCTTGGTTAGTTTTATTAATAATTGTTGGATTGGGAATCACTGGAAACTCAGATTTAAAACCAATACCCCAAGGTTTACAAAATTTTACCGAATATGTAACAGAATTTATTCGTGATTTGGCAAAAACACAAATTGGCGAAGAAGAATATTTAAATTGGGTTCCCTTTTTAGGAACAATTTTTCTATTCGTTTTTGTTTCTAATTGGTCTGGTGCCCTGATACCTTGGAGGATTATAGAGTTACCTAATGGTGAGCTTGCTGCACCTACAAATGATATTAATACCACTGTAGCACTTGCTTTATTAACCTCTATTGCTTATTTTTCAGCTGGTTTAAGAAAAAAAGGCTTTTCCTATTTTAAACGTTATATAACACCTTCAGTAATTTTATTCCCTATTAATGTACTCGAAGATTTTACGAAACCGCTATCGCTAAGTTTTCGACTATTTGGGAATATACTAGCAGATGAATTAGTTGTTGGTGTTTTAATTGCTTTAGTTCCACTTATTGTGCCTATCCCATTAATGCTTTTAGGATTGTTTACAAGTGCTATACAAGCCCTTGTTTTTTCGACTTTAGCTGGAGCTTATATTGGTGAATCATTAGAAGATCATCATTAATTTTTATTGATCTATAAACCATCTTTACAAAGTTCTATTATATAGTCTATTCAATATACGATTCACAAGATTTTAGTTTAAATTACAAAAAAAAAAAAAAAAAAGGAGATTTTTATTATGAATCCATTAATTGCTGCCGCGTCGGTTGTTGCTGCTGGTTTAGCTATAGGTTTAGCTGCTATTGGACCTGGTGTTGGTCAAGGAACGGCTGCAGGCTATGCCGTTGAAGGTATTGCTCGTCAACCAGAAGCTGAAGGAAAAATTCGTGGAGCTTTATTATTAAGTTTTGCTTTTATGGAATCGTTAACAATTTACGGTCTTGTAGTAGCTTTAGTTGTACTTTTTGCAAATCCTTTTGCTTCATAGATTCAAGATCTATGAAAATTATAGGTATTCATTCAATAGAATTAAAAAATTATTACGAAATTGAACGTTCTTTGAAATTATAGAACGTTCAATTTTATGATTTATATCACAGTGCTATGAATTTAACGGAAAGTTTTGGAATTAATACAAATATTTTTGATACAAATATCATCAATTTAGCCTATAATCAGAAAATTATTTTTTTTTTATGTATATTTTTTTTGTTGTATAAGGACAGCATAAAAAATTTTTATTGAATTTCAAAGATTGTAAATTTAGTTAAAAATTTTATTAATTTTTTTTTATTTAGCTAAAAAATAAAAAAAGTAAGCTTTAGAATTTCTATTTTTTGAAATTCCTTCTTTTTAATTAACGATTTTAAAAATAAAACTGATTTTTATATAAAAATATTTATTTTATCATATTTAAATAGAAATTTTTATCCAAACGATTCGGTAAAAAAATAAAAAAATTGAAAAAATTTTTATTTATCGAAAGTATTTAAAAAAGAAATTTAAGTTAGAGAGTGTTGTTTATAAATAGTTTTTATACCCATCTAACAAGGATTGTCTAAAAAATTAAGTAAATTTCTTAAATACTAGAGCCGTTTGTTTTGTAGAAAACTCGCACGGCTCTTTTATTCTTCAAACTATAGAATAAGACGTCGTTATTGCTATTGTTATATCTTTTGTTGGTGATGCTTTAAAATCCTTATTAAAAAATAGAGAACAATTAATTGTATCAAATATTCAAGAAGCTGTAAAAAGGGAAGAAGAGGCTATTGAAAAATTAAATAATGCACAAAAAAAACTCATAAGTTCTCAGCAAAAAGTTACGGAAATTAAGCAACAAAGCTTAGTAACCGCGGAAACAGAAAAAGAAAAATATAAAAAGCAAACAGTAGAAGATATTGAACGCTTAAAAAAACTTAAACAAGATACAATTCTTTTTCAACAACAGAACGCTATTAAACAATTATCAAAACAAGTTATTACTTTAGCATTAAAACAAGTTTATAAAAAAATAGAAAATCGTTATGATGGACTATTTCAAAATTCTGTTAATAACTTTTATATTGCATTATTTCGCAATTATCAAAAATAATCAAAGCCCACTAATGTTTTTTACTAAAAAAACATGCATCTTTTTAATATAAATTAATATAATCATAATTGCAATCGAGAATTTTTTGATTTGCAATTATAAAATAATCTAGGAGTTTTTAGAAAATGGTAAAAATTCGAGCAGATGAAATAAGTAGTATTATTCGTCAACAAATAGAGCAATATAATCAAGAGGTTAAAGTCGTGAATATTGGAACCGTTTTTCAGGTTGGAGATGGGATTGCCCGTATCTATGGCTTGGAAAAAGTAATGGCAGGTGAACTTTTAGAGTTTGCAGATGGTACGATTGGTATTGCTTTAAACTTGGAAACAAAAAATGTCGGTGCTGTGTTAATGGGAGAGGGTACGGCTGTTCAAGAGGGTAGTTCCGTAAGAGCAACTGGAAAAATTGCACAAATTCCAGTAGGAGAAAATTTTCTTGGACGAATCGTAACTCCTTTAGCGAAACCTATTGATGGAAAAGGGGAAATCGAAACAACAGAAACAAGATTAATCGAATCTAATGCTCCTGGTATTATTTCCCGTAGATCCGTTTATGAACCCTTACAAACGGGTTTAATGGCTGTAGATTCTATGATTCCTATTGGACGAGGTCGTTTGGCTCGTAAGCGTAAATAATCGTTTAATGAAGGAAACTATATGCTGGAAGCTTTTTAACGTAAAAAAATAAAGACTCTATACTTTTCTTTAAAAGTAAAAATTAGGGTTGGTATCGAAAGTAATCAGCAGGTAACTCAATTAGTGGAATTAAAAATCTACTGAGGAACCTCAGAGACCATACGTTTCCTAACGAAAACAAAAAATCGTTAAAGATATGGTCCAATAAATTTTTGCAACGTGAATTAATCATTGGAGATCGCCAAACCGGAAAAACAGCCATTGCGGTCGATACAATTTTAAATCAAAAAGGTAAAGGAGTTATTTGTGTTTATGTTGCCATCGGTCAAAAGGCTTCCTCAATTGCACAAGTTGTGACTACTTTGCAGGAAAGAGATGCTCTTGAGTATACGATTATTGTAGCAGCTACAGCAGATTCTCCAGCAACTTTACAATATTTAGCGCCTTATACAGGAGCTACTTTAGCTGAATTTTTCATGGTGTGACCCGTTTCTTCCGACAAAAGAAGACTAAATTCTTTTATATCTAGAATTTAAGAACTGATGATTAATGAGGTTTAATTCCTCTAGATGGATATGCATCTACATATTAGAATTAATAGGAAACTGATAATTTCTAAAATTAAGCAAAGTCTAATATTAGTGTTCTAGCGAAAGCATAATGGTATTCAATCAAAGTGTGATCTATCGAAATTCAGCATATAAAACTATGAGATAGTATAAAGTTATAGGCTCAATAAGGGTAACTCGTGAATTATACTTACATATCTTTCTTTTTTAAAGAATGAGCCATCGCATAAAGTTAATACCTACGAAACACGCGAAATTAATCATCGGAACGGTGGAAAGTCTTATAATCCTCCAAAAGGTAGGTTCATCAAAACCATATGGGTTATAAGGTGAAGGAAACCTCAAAAAAGCAAACGTCTAATTAAAAAGAAGAAAGAAAAAGCTGTATTTTTTCAAACTCTAGTCATTGGAATAAGCAGACGTTGAGGTTAGCAAGTGTTATAAATTAAATATTTATATAGAGACTGATTCCAAGAAGTTAAGAGGTTTTCTTGTATAATATTAAATCAAATAATATAATAAATTTTAATTTTCAAATCAAACTTGATCAAACACTTATGCAGGAGCCGAGTGAGGTGAAAATCTCACGCTCGGATCTGAAGACGAGGATAAATATAAATATTTATTCTTAGTTTAACTATACAGGTCGTCATACATTAGTTATATATGATGATTTATCTAAACAAGCACAAGCTTATCGTGAAATGTCTTTATTACTACGTCGACCTCCAGGTCGTGAAGCGTATCCTGGTGACGTTTTTTATTTACATTCACGCTTACTGGAAAGAGCTGCAAAATTAAGTGATAAGTTAGGGGGCGGGAGTATGACCGCATTGCCGATTGTGGAAACTCAGGAAGGAGATGTTTCCGCTTATATTCCGACAAATGTTATTTCTATTACAGATGGACAAATTTTTTTATCATCTGATATTTTTAATTCGGGAATTCGTCCAGCTATTAATGTTGGAATTTCGGTTTCTCGTGTAGGATCGGCTGCTCAACCAAAAGCAATGAAAAAAATTGCCGGAAAGTTAAAATTAGAGTTAGCTCAATTTGCTGAGCTGGAAGCTTTTTCACAATTTGCTTCTGATTTAGATCAGGCTACACAAAATCAATTAGCACGTGGCCAACGTTTACGTGAAATTTTAAAACAACCCCAAGCATCACCATTATCTTTAGCTGATCAGGTTGCCACAATATATGCGGGAACAAATGGATATTTAGATACTGTCCCAGTGGAGCAGGTACGTTCTTTTGTTACCGGTTTACGTCAATATTTGTCAACAAATAAATATACGGATATAATTATGTCAACTAATACTTTTAGCGAAGAAGCCGAAACACTTTTAAAAGAGGCTTTAGAAACCTATTTAAAAGAATTTGCTTAAGTTAAGCGTTGATGACTCAACAATTAGAAGTTTAGTATTCTCCAATTATCATAAAATTCAATTTCTATCAAATAAAAATTTTTGCTATGGTTGAACCTTTATTATCTGGTATTGTTTTAGGTTTAGTTCCTGTGACAATTTTTGGGCTATTTGTCACAGCTTATTTACAATACAAACGCGGAGATCAGCTCCTTTAATATTTGTACGCGTATTAGTATTAATTTATAAAAAATTTACGGGTAGATTGTATGATCGCTATAAAATTATATTAAGTAAATTTCAATGGCTCCAAAAACTGAAACAAAAGCAGGTGCAGGATTTAAAGCAGGGGTAAAAGACTATCGTCTAACTTATTACACACCTGATTACCAAGTAAAAGATACAGATATTCTTGCAGCCTTTCGTATGACACCCCAACCTGGTGTTCCGCCAGAAGAGTGTGGGGCAGCTGTTGCAGCAGAATCTTCAACAGGGACATGGACTACTGTATGGACAGATGGTTTAACAAGTTTAGATCGTTATAAAGGTCGTTGTTATGATTTAGAACCAGTAAAAGGTGAAGACAATCAGTATATCGCCTATGTTGCATATCCACTTGATTTATTCGAAGAAGGCTCAGTAACAAACTTATTTACATCAATTGTTGGAAACGTATTCGGTTTTAAAGCCTTACGAGCACTTCGTTTGGAAGATTTACGTATTTCAGTTGCTTATGCTAAAACATTCCAAGGCCCACCACATGGTATTGAAGTTGAACGTGATAAATTAAATAAATATGGACGTCCATTACTTGGTTGTACAATTAAACCTAAATTAGGTTTATCGGCTAAAAATTATGGTCGAGCAGTTTATGAATGTTTACGAGGTGGTCTTGATTTCACTAAAGATGATGAAAACGTAAATTCACAACCGTTTATGCGTTGGCGTGATCGTTTCTTATTTGTTGCGGAAGCAATCTATAAATCTCAAGCAGAAACCGGTGAAATTAAAGGTCATTACTTAAATGCAACTGCAGCAACTTGTGAAGACATGATGAAACGTGCACAATGTGCTAAAGAATTAGGTGTTCCTATCATAATGCATGATTACTTAACGGGTGGCTGGACAGCTAACACAAGTTTAGCACGCTATTGTCGTGATCATGGTCTTTTATTACATATTCACCGTGCAATGCACGCCGTAATTGATCGTCAAAAAAATCATGGAATGCACTTCCGTGTATTAGCAAAATCTTTACGTATGTCTGGTGGAGATCACTTACATTCTGGTACTGTTGTAGGTAAACTTGAAGGGGAACGTGAAGTAACTTTAGGTTTCGTTGATTTAATGCGTGACGATTTTATTGAAAAAGATCGAGCTCGTGGTATTTATTTCACACAAGATTGGGTATCACTTCCTGGAGTTATGCCAGTAGCCTCAGGTGGTATTCATGTATGGCATATGCCCGCATTAGTAGAGATTTTTGGTGATGATGCTTGTTTACAATTCGGTGGTGGAACTTTAGGTCATCCTTGGGGGAATGCTCCTGGAGCAGCAGCCAATCGTATTGCTTGTGAAGCATGTGTTCAAGCTCGTAATGAAGGTCGTGATTTAGCTCGCGAAGGTGGAGACGTTATTCGTGCAGCTTGTAAATGGAGTCCTGAATTAGCAGCCGCTTGTGAAGTTTGGAAAGAAATTAAATTTGAATTTGAAACAATAGATACACTTTAATATTGTTTTTATTTTT